TTATATAGCTAAAAAAAGTACACAAAACTTTTTATAATAGCCATCTCTTTCTCATAGACTATGCTTAGTTCTCAAGTCTTGGAGGTAGTTTTAATGAAACTGGCAGTTTATGGTAAAGGTGGTATAGGTAAGTCTACTACTAGTTGTAATATTTCGGCAGCTTTATCCCTACGAGGTAAGAAAGTCTTGCAAATAGGCTGTGACCCTAAACATGATAGTACATTTACTCTAACCGGTTTCTTGATACCAACTATTATAGATACATTACAGAAAAAAGATTATCATTATGAAGACGTTTGGCCTGAAGATGTTATTTATACTGGTTATGCGAACGTAGATTGTGTTGAAGCAGGCGGGCCGCCCGCCGGTGCCGGCTGTGGAGGCTATGTAGTTGGAGAAACAGTAAAGTTATTGAAGGAACTTAATGCTTTTGATGAATATGATGTTATACTTTTTGATGTTCTGGGTGACGTAGTTTGTGGTGGTTTTGCCGCTCCTTTGAATTATTCTGATTATTGTTTGATCGTAACAGATAATGGTTTTGATGCATTATTTGCAGCAAATCGTATAGCTGCATCGGTTAAGGAAAAAGCGCGAACACATAGATTAAAATTAGCTGGTTTGATTGGCAACAGAACTGCAAAGAGAGACTTAATTGATAAATATATTAATCATGTACCTATACCGATTCTAGAAACTTTGCCTTTAATTGAAGATATCAGGGTATCTAGAGTTCAGGGCAAAACTTTATTTGAAATGGCTGAGCATGATAGTAGTTTAAATTATATTTGTGATTACTATTTAAATATTGCTGATCAATTGATAGCTTGTCCGGAAGGTGTGGTACCCCAAGAATCGTCAGATAGAGATTTATTCAAGTTATTATCTGATTTTTATCTTAGTATGCCTAAAAAATCGGAAGCAAAATGTACTCAGAATAGTTGAAATATAATTAGTATTAGTAAGGTAACATTTTTTTATAAATATATGGTTTTTGTAAAGCAAATCGACTCTCATCTACAATTTGAATGTGAAACGGGTAACTATCATACATTTTGTCCTATTAGTTGTGTATCATGGCTGTATCAAAAATTGAAGATAGTTTTTTTTTTAGTAATTGGTACAAAAACTTGTGGTTATTTTTTACAAAATGCTATGGGTGTTATGATTTTTGCTGAACCTAGATATGCTATGGCCGAGTTGCAAGAAGGAGATATTTTAGCGCAGTTTAATGATTATCAGGAGTTACGACGGTTATGTTTACAAATTAAAAATGATCGTCAGCCGAGTGTAATTTTTTGGATAGGTACTTGTACCACAGAAATTATTAAGATGGATCTGGAAGGTATTGCTCCTAAGTTAGAAGCAGAAATTCAAATACCTATTGTAGTTGCTAGAGCTAATGGTCTAGATTATGCGTTTACTCAGGGAGAAGATACAGTTTTATCTGCTCTTGTCCACAGATGTGGTAAGACCTTAAAAAATTTTGTATCTTCTCCTAGATTAATTATTTTTGGTTCATTACCTAGTATTGTTAGTCAGCAGTTAACGAGCGAGTTAACCAGGCAAGGTATAAATGTCGCAGGTTGGCTGCCGACTGCTAGTTATCAGGACTTACCAACTATTTGTTCAGGTGATTATGTGGTAGGAATAAATCCTTTTCTGAGTCGAACAGCAACAGCTCTTATGAGAAGAAGAAAAGCTAAACTGATTATTGCTCCTTTTCCAATAGGTCCGGATGGTACAAGCGCTTGGGTCGAAAAAATTTGTCAGGTTTTCCAAAAAAAACCTTCCGGTTTATTAGAAAGAGAAACTTCTATCTGGCATGCTTTAAAAGGCGATATTGATTTAATAAAGGGCAAATCAGTCTTTTTTATGGGTGATAATTTACTTGAAATATCTTTAGCTCGTTTCTTGATTCGTTGCGGCATGGTTGTTTATGAGGTTGGCATACCTTATATGGATAGAAGATATCAAAAAGCTGAATTAGATTTACTGGTGAGTACCTGTCATAAAATGCAAAGCATGGTACCCAGGATTGTAGAAAAACCTGATAATTATAATCAGTTAGGTCGTATTCAAGATTTGCAACCCGATCTTGTTATAACAGGTATGGCTCATGCGAATCCTTTAGAAGCTAGGGGTATAAATACTAAATGGTCAGTTGAATTTACCTTTGCTCCTATTCATGGTTTCACCAATTCTAGAGATATTTTAGATTTAGTTACTAGACCTTTGAAAAGAAATGGCTGTTCGGCAAAGCTTAGTTTTATTGCTTGATTATAGTAGAATGACTAACATAGTATTTATGCTGGAAGGTGAGTCTAGATAGTTACCTTATTTAACATTAGATATTTTTTTATTTTCTGGTAATTATTGTAAGATTGTATTTTAATTTTTGTGAAAGTTGAATTGTTAGCGTGTGTTCCCATCTATGTTTTTTATGGAACAAAATTTATAGTTTATGCCTAATATATATTTACTAGTTTTATTTGTAATATTATTTCCGTTAGCGTTTTTAGTAACCTGGCAGATACTCAACATGGTATACATAGAATATATTTATTTATCTTTACAAAAAAAATATATTGCTGACTCCCTTAGTTCTATAGAATATCTGAATTTTATTAAAGTATTAGTTATAAAAAAGCTTTGGTTTGATGCAATTAGATTTTTGGAATTAAGGCCGTATATGAATAAAGAATGCTTGTCTCGTTGTCTTAATACTCTCGGTTTTATTTATGAGTCTATCACTGAGTATGGTTTAGCAGAACAATATTATTTCGAAGCGGTTAATTCAAAATCTTGTTATCTAGTTGCTATGCAGAATCTTGCTAAGATTTATGATTTGAAAAAAAAAAATCACCTCGCTATCGCTATCTATAAATATATTTTGCGTTGTGATCCCAAAAATGTCATAGCAAAACGCAGGATATCTAGTTTGTAAACATATAGTATCGGGATAGCAGGATTTGAACCTGCGACATCCTGCTCCCAAAGCAGCGCGCTACCAAACTGCGCTATATCCCGTCTTCCATTTAATAATATATATTTTTTTTTATTTTTGTCTACATTGTAAAATTAAATTAATTAGGGTACCAGAACATACCTTTAATACCTTCCGGATCGGTAATAAATCCAAGTCTCTTATAAAAATTGATAACTTGAGGATCAGCAAATAAAGTAACTGTATTAATGTCGTTAGTACGTAAGTACTTGATGATTTCATCGATTAGTAGTCTACCAAGACCTTTCTTTTGAAATTGTGGATGAACTACTACATCCCAGATTGTAGCATTGAAAGAGTTATCAGATGTTGCTCGTGCAAAAGCTATGAGCTTGTGTGTATGATCATTCTTGTAAAAAAGTGATATTGTTAATAGGCTATTTTCTATTGCTGTTTTTACTTTTTTTAATGGTCTTCTTACCCAGCCAACAGTATCACATAGCTTTTCTAGCTCGTATAAATTAATATTTTTACTATGACTCAAAAAAATTTCGATGGTTTTATTTTTATAATGAAGATGATCAACAATAATGAACTCATCTTTTTTTTGTTTTGAATTATATTGTGAAAAAGTTTTGTCCCATACAAATTGCCAAAATGTCATTCTTATAGGTTTATTTATATTAAATTATATTCAATAAGTGTTATCAGATATGTACAAATCATATACTATGTATGGGCTGTTAGGCTCAAAAAGTAATTGTTTGTTATGTAATTTTCTATCTCTAAAGGAGTGAAAAATTGTGAAAAAGTTACCTTTATTGTTAATAAGTTGTCTTCTAGTGCTTACTTCGATATCTAAGTTTGCATATGCTGATGTAGCTGGTCTGGAACCTTGTAAAGACTCTGTAGTATTTGAGAAACGTTTAAAAAATAGTGTGGCTAAGTTAGAGGCTCGCTTGTCGAAATATGAACCAGCTACGCCTCCTTTTCTAGCTTTGGAGAAGCAGATTGAAAAGACTAAAAATCGTTTTAATAAATATGCTAGATCAGGTCTTTTATGTGGATCAGATGGATTACCACATCTAGTTACTGATGGCAGATGGAATCATGCAGGTGAGTTTATTTTCCCGGGATTGTTGTTTATATATATTACAGGTTGGATAGGATGGGTCGGCAGAGGCTATCTACAAGCAGTGGCGTTGACTAAAAAACCTATAGAAAAAGAGATTATTATAGATCTACCTTTAGCCTTAAAGTTTGTTGCCTCAGGCTTTACTTGGCCTCTCGCTGCAGTGCAAGAGTTTACAAGTGGTAAATTTCTTGCGGAAGATAGTGATATTACGGTATCACCACGTTAAAACAATCTATTTCTTTCAGAATACTCATATGGAAAATAACTTTATTAAATATTTATCGACAGTACCAGTTATAGCGTTTATTTGGTTAACTTTCACAGCCGGCTTAGTTATTGAAATTAATAGACTTTTTCCAGATATACTATCCTTTTATTTTTAAGTATTCTATTTATATTAAAGAGGTTGATCGGGTTTTATTTATAATTTGCTTACTATTGATACGATAGACATTTATGATTAAGGTAGTTAAATTTATTAATAAATAGCAAAAATATGAGTTTAGTTAGTCAAATTATTCGAGAAGCTGATGATGAACTTCGTTATCCTACTATAGGAGAGTTAAAGTTAATTGAAAGTTATCTAGAAACAGGTGAATACAGAATAAGATTAAGTACTTTATTAAGAGATAAAGAATTAAGCATTATTCAGCAGGCAAGTAAAGCAATCTTTCAGATATATCCCGAGTATATTGCTCCCGGTGGTAATGCTGAGGGTACTAGTAAGCGATCATTATGTTTACGTGATTATGGATGGTATTTACGTTTAGTAACCTATGGTATTTTATCAGGAGATAAAACAGCAATTGAAAAAATTGGTTTAGTAGGTGTCAAGGAAATGTATAATTCGTTAGGTGTACCTGTGTTAGGTATGATTGATGCTATACAGTGCCTAAAAGAAGCTACACTAAATGAACTCTCTTTTGAAGATTGTCAGATGATTGCACCTTACTTTGATTTTATTATTCAAGGTATGTCCTAGACTTTAGACTTAAATAAGCTTGTTTCGTCTATCATATAGTGTTATAATTGGTGGGTCCTCGGAAAGTTATACATATAATTACTATAACTTGTCAGAACTAAAAAGTAGCAGCAAAATAGGTTAATTATATTTAGGTGACTTTCCGGGTTTCATCCTTATTGTTGCAATTTTAGATTATTTTGAGTTAAATAAAATTATAATTCATATCTATTTAAAGACTGGCATGAGATCATTAATTACGCAAGGCGTTAAATTACTTGCGACCGGTTCTGCTGTACCAGATTTGTGTATTACGAATCAGATAATTAGTAATATAGTCGACACATCAGATGAGTGGATATTTGATAGAACAGGAATCAGAGAAAGAAGAATCGTATCAAAGGGACAGTCTATTATAGATTTAGCTGTTAAAGCAGCAAATAAAGCATTGATTAAAGCGCATCTGGAACCTTTAGATCTTGATCTAATTATTTTGGCGACTTCAACTCCTAATGATCTGTTCGGTAGCGCGAGTCAGTTACAATTGAGATTGGGAGCATTACAAGCTGCAGCTTTTGATATTACGGCAGCATGTTCGGGCTTTATTATTGCTTCTGTAACAGCGGCTCAGTTTATTCAAAACGGCACTTACTCTAATGTATTGGTTGTTGGGGCAGATGTTCTATCTCAGTGGACTAATTGGTCCGACAGGCGTACCTGTATTTTATTCGGTGATGGTGCAGGTGCAGCTATCTTTCAAGCTACATCAGTGGTAAATAATAATTTTTTGGCTTTTCAGTTAAATACTGATGGTAAACAGTATAATCAGCTAAATATCAGTTATAAGAATACACAGCAAAAACAAAAAGTCGACTTTAGTGATATTGGTAGTTTTGATTCGATAAGTATGAATGGTAGGGAAGTATATAAATTTGCAGTATCTAAAATACCTCAAAGTATACAATTTTGTTTAGATTCAGTTCATATTTCTATAGAAAAAGTAGATTGGTTATTGTTGCATCAAGCAAATATAAGAATACTTAATGCAGTCGCAAAACGTTTAATGATACCTTATGCAAAAGTGATCTCCAATTTATCAAAATATGGTAATACTTCTGCCGCGTCGATACCATTGGCATTGGATGAAGCTATAGAAGAAGCGAAAGTATCCTGCGGTGATCTGATAGTAATGTCTGGTTTTGGAGCTGGATTAACTTGGGGAACCTTAATATTAAAATGGCAAGATTGAATTTATTATAGAATATGAAGATAGCGTACATATTTCATTAATTTCAATGATAATATTGGTGTAGATTGTTTAGGTATTTCTAAAAATCTACTGTGCAGTTGTATATTTTAAAAATTTTATTAATTAATACCTTAGGTGAAAGTTTATGACTCCATCATTATCTAATTTTTTAAGCAGCTTGGTTCTAGGCGCAGTGATCGTGGTTATACCTATAACAGTGGCATTGTTTTTTGTGAGTCAAAAAGATAAAACAATTAGAAATTGATATATAACTAAATGACTAGACTAGATTTATGATTTGATTCTACTAGTATGAAAAATGATATGTCCTTGTACGAGTGGTTAAGTACAAAACGTAGTCTAATTACTGAAAAAAATATTAAGCAAGTTAATTTTAAGATCCCGGACGGCTTATGGATTAAATGTACCAAATGTGGTCTTTTAATGCATAGTAAAACGCTCCAAAAAAATTATAAAGTGTGTCCACAATGTGGACATCATTTTCCTACTTCTAGTCATGATAGACTACAGCAGATTCTTGATGGAGGTTCCTGGGAACCTATAAACTCAAATTTGTCCTCAACGGATCCTCTCGGATTTTCTGATCAGAAGCTTTACGCAAGTCGACTTAAAGATATCAAAGAGAAATTAGGCCTGACTGATGCTATTCAGACTGGCCTAGGCACAATAGGTGGGATTAAGGTTGCTTTTGGTGTAATGGATTTTCGCTTTATGGGTGGAAGTATGGGGTCAGTCGTTGGTGAAAAATTAACTCGTCTTATTGAGAAAGCAACTTCAATGAAACTACCTCTATTAGTTATCTGTGCTTCTGGTGGTGCTAGAATGCAAGAGGGAATGCTAAGTCTAATGCAGATGGCAAAAGTATCTTCTGCTTTACATATACATAAGAAACTCGGTCTACTATATATGTCGATCTTAACTTCTCCGACAACAGGAGGTGTTACAGCTAGCTTTGCTATGCTTGGTGATTTAATTCTTGCTGAACCTAATGCTTTAATTGCATTTGCAGGTAGACGAGTGATTGAACAAACGATTAGACAGGATTTACCAAACAATTTCCAGACATCGGAATATCTCTTCCAACATGGGTTTATAGACCTAGTAATTGCCAGAACACAATTAAAAACGCGACTAGTACAATTGTTAGGTTTTTATGTACAGTAGATTGCTCTTAATTGACTACTTTATAGATATTAATAAATATATTAAAAGCATTATATACTTTTAGTATAAGATGGCATATATAAATCACTATTCGGAGGTGTTGTTAATGAGTAAAAATATATATTTTTTACTTTTTTTTAGTTTCTTATTATTTTTACCTTCTCGTAATATACTTGCTCTCGAGTTAGATGAATCTACAAGAACTGTACAGCTTGCACAGGACGGTCAGATGATAGTACTAACCCCTGAACAAGTGAAGAGGGGAAAAAGGTTATTTAATAATACTTGTGCACAGTGTCATAATGGTGGAATTACTAAAACTAATCCTAATATTGGTCTAGATCCAGAATCTTTGGGTCTAGCAACCCCTTCCAGAGATCATGTTAATGGTTTAATTGATTATATGAAAAATCCGACGAGTTATGATGGCGAAACATATATTTCAGAACTGCATCCTAGTATAAAAAGTGCTGAAATCTTTCCTAAAATGCGTAACTTAACAGATGAAGATTTATTTGCCATAGCAGGCCACATATTAATTCAACCCAAAATAGCATCTGAAAAATGGGGTGGAGGAAAGATATATTATTAAAAAATTATGTTGAATATGATAAGCAGTAATTATCATACTCTATACTTTACTCAGAGACTCTTTTATAAAATTATCTAATATTTTAGATTAGGAGGGAAAATTGAAAAAAAATATTAAATTTTTCTTGAGTTTACTGATTGTTTTTAACGTAGTGCTAATTTCCGAAGCTGAAGCAGTAGATTTAGAAGCGGGAGAACAAATATTTTCAGCTAATTGTTCTGCCTGCCATGCTGGTGGTAATAATGCAATCATGCCAGATAAGACTTTAAAAAAAGATGCATTATCAGATAATGAAATGAATAGCGTTAATGCAATAACTAATCAAGTTAGGAATGGCAAAAATGCTATGCCAGCTTTTGGGGGGAAATTAGCCGACGAGGATATTGAGAATGTAGCCAATTACGTTTTGAACCAGTCAGAAAAAGGTTGGTAGTTTATCTCTTGAAAATGTTATTACTATTACAGTAAAAATTTATGATAGGTAGTTGTAATCATTCTATGCAACTATCTATTAGTTTTCCAAAATACAATTATTTATGAAATTAAATAAAGCTTTTTTATTCTTAGAAGATGGTACATATTGTCATGGTTGGACATTCTTAAATTCTGTATTTTCTGTTGGCGAATTAGTGTTTAATACGGGAATGACTGGATATCAAGAAGTAATAACAGATCCGAGTTACTTGAATCAGATTATTCTGTTTACGTATCCTGAGATAGGGAACACAGGGATGAATTTCGATGATATGGAGTCAAGTAGACCTCATATTAGAGGTCTAGTAGTTAGAAATCTTTCTTTTGATTCTAGTAATTGGAAAAAAAAATTGTCTCTTGTAAATTATCTAGTATCTATTAAAATACCTCATTTTTTTGGTATAGATACTAGGTATTTAGCTAAATATATTAGAGATAGTGGTACTATGGTTGCATGTATTACAACATATAAAATTTGTTCTAGTGTACTGGCAGGTTACGCAAGAAAAATGTTCAGTCCAAAAATCGTAGATAAGGTGACCACTAAAATTTCGTATAAATATCTCGTAGATAATAAGCCGCGGGTTCTATACAGGGATTATAAAATCTACTCAACAAATTGTAGTCTTAGTGTTATAGTAGTAGATTTTGGGCTTAAGACTAATATATTGCGCATTTTAAGTGCATATGGTTGTATGCTAACTGTCGTCCCCTCTTGGGAAAGTTATCTAAGTATTTTAGAAAGAAAACCTGATGGCATACTTCTAACTAATGGCCCAGGTGATCCGGCTTCTATGGTATCGATTGTAAAAAATGTAAAACAACTTCTATTTACTAACGTGCCAATTTTTGGTATATGTCTGGGGCATCAAGTTCTAAGTTTAGCTCTTGGTGCAACAACTACAAAACTAAAGTTTGGTCATAGGGGGCTAAATCACCCCGTGAGTTTCTCCGATCATGTTAACATAACTAGTCAAAACCATGGCTTTATTGTAAAAAATGATATCTGCTTACAAAATAAAGTTAGTATATCACTTCGCAATATAAATGATCATACGATTGCTGGTATAGTCCATAGGTCAAGACCATACTTGTCGGTACAATATCATCCAGAAGCTAGTCCTGGTCCTAACGATTCTCTATCTATATTTCAGCATTTCATTCATGTCATGAAGTCATGTAGATAGTGTCTTTGGGGTGTAGCTATAAAATCTATTGCCAAACAGAGTGATTAAAAAAAGCAGATATTACCTGAACACCTCTAAGTTGATTCCATAATGGCAGGTGTCCCGGAAGTGCTTCCTGATTCCATGTAAATTCATCCGGGTATCTAATCATTTTATTATTAATCTGCCACCCTATAGTTTGCCAGAATTTGTCCCAGTCTTTGTTGTTGCTCAGCCATATTTTTCTTTGAATAGAATAGCCAAATTTACCGTAGGAGTAAACTCGCCAGAGCTTATCTATTGTCTTGAGATCAGTTTCAGGTAATTTGTAGATATCTGTAAAATATAGCCATTGCCGTGAGCTACAATTATTTAGACCTGCTAGTTGGCTTAGACATTTTTTAGTGATTATATCTGCTCTTAAAAATTCTTGGGATGCTAGTGCTTTGTATAGAGCAAGATAATTCATATTTTTCGCGGATTCTAATTTTACTATCCCTTCGCTAAAATGAACTTTAAGTGTTTTTTGAACTGAAGTGATTTTACTATTGTACACTGCCACAAAGATCATACCGTCCGTATACGATACATTATTTCTAATAGTTTGTTTTCTATTGATTAGAGAGTTCATTAAATTCACAGTACCATGAGGTGACTTTTGAATACGTTTAATTAGGGTTCGTATTTCATCTATTGAAACATAGCATTGATTTTTGATAATAGTATCGAGTTGTCTTAGAAGATCTTTCATAGCTTTTTAGATGGTGTCAATATATTTTATATTAATATATAATTCTATATGGTCTACTTTTTTTCACGATTTATATTGTTCACGATTATTTTTGAGCATAGATACACACTTTTATTTAAGATTTCATTGACAACAAAAATTATAAATTTTCCAAGCAGTACTATTATATAATTGAGCTTGGGTAGTATAAAGTCTTGTAATTCTAAACAGAGAATAGTAATAAATTGCAATTTCGACATTACTGTATATTTACTAGTTCGATTCATATATATAACTTTATGGAAAATTTTCCCAGTTTGTAAAAAATATATTATTTTTGTTGATCGATATATTTGCAGGGGGTAGTGTATATACTGGTATAGGTAGTTATTACTAATTAGGTTATTGTGAAAATTTGCTAAAGATCTTAAAGAGCTATATCTTTTGTTACAAAGATGATTACTTGTAAGAAATTGATGGAGTTTATAAATAGATCTCTGATGTTTTATCGTATCCAAAGTAATAATATTACTAATGTCTATAATCATGTGCTCAAAAAGTAATTGAACGTGATATGTTGGTGTTTTAGAGTTGAAAAATAAAAAAATACCTTGCTTTATCTTGCTTGATCCAAAAAGACAATAAATAAGTAATAAATAAATTATCTTTTGTGTTTCATTAGATAAAGTAAAGTTTGTATATCGGGAGTTTATATATTTAGTATGTAAATATGTTGTATTGACTAGTTTGACAAGAAATTTATACTGTATTCTCTTTAATAAATCATATATAAGTTGTCTGATGAGTATTTCTAAATGATTTAATTGGATATTGATTTCAGTTATATCTAAAATTAGAATTTCGAATTCAATCAAAATTTCTTTGAATAGGTACTGTTGCACGTTTAAGTTAAGTAAATCAAGGGGCATTAATTTATTGGTTTGATTAATTTTAATACTAGATAAGGTTGTGTATCCTTCTACAAATAGTCTGGCGACGGCTAAATTTAAATCTACGCTTCTATGGTTAGGCCAGTAAGTAATCATTGTACATAATTAGTGATATCTCTTTTGAATTAATATGTTATTATACTAGGGTATATTAATAATAAATATCAAGGAAATATGTTATGGTACGCTATTATTTTCTTATAGCAACTCAAAGCTTTTTATTTGAACAAGAACCCATCGAAGAAATTCTTAGAGAGCGTGTTAGGCATTATCAATTACTAAATAAAGAATTAGATTTTTCTTTAACTACGAATATTGATTTTTTAAATCAATTAGATCAGCAACATATTAAGAATAGCTTTGTTTCTCCAGCCGTGGCAGTGATATCTGTGAACCCCCGATTCATTAATTGGCTGAAGTTGCGCATGCAATATGTATTAACAGGAAGTTTCTCAACGTCTAACTTGATTGAGTTCAGTAATCTTATTCAGCTCAAATATAATAATTATCAATAACTTCCTCATATCTTGAGGGTTTTACAAATAATGTTAAAATTTCTTTACTAAAAGTAGTCGTAGCTCTAGATTTGTACCGGTTTGGATTGATTATAATTGAAAGCATACGCTTGATTGTAACATTCTCAATCTTTGCCCAGTGGACAATACCTAACTCTAATTCTTTAGCGATAGCAGAAACAGATACAAAGGCGGCCCCTAATCCAGATTGTACAGCATTTTTGATTGCTTCGATGGAGTTCAGTTCCATTTCAATTTTAAATCGGCTACTATCAATATCATGCTCGCTAAGGACTTTATCAATAACTTTTCTAATAGTCGATTGTGTATCTAAAGCAATAAACCTTAGTCTATATAAGTCTTCTTTCTGAATATTATAACTGTTTGCAAAACTGTGACAGGTTGGTATAATAAGAGCCAATTCGTCCTCAGCATAAGAAGTAACTTCTAAAATATTTTTTAGCTCATTTGGTACTTCTCCACCGATGATTGCTAAATCAACTTGACCATTAGCAACACACCATGAAATTAATCGTGTTGAATGTACTTGCAGTTGAACATTTACTTGAGGATACCTTTGTCGAAATAAACCTATTAATCTAGGCATAAGATAAGTGCCAGTCGTCTGACTTGCACCGATAATCAAAGTACCTCCTTGTAGGTTTTGTAAATCTTCCAGTGCACGACATGTTTCTTCACATAAAGCAAGAATTCTGGTACTGTAGTGTAGTAAAAGATGTCCACCCTCTGTTAAGCAAGCCTTCTTATGACGACGCTCAAAAATTGGTAAATTAAGTTGTTTTTCTAAATTTTGAACTTGCAAACTAATAGCAGGTTGAGATACGTATAAACTGTCAGCTGCTTTTTTGAAACTTCCTTCTTTAACAATTGCCTTTAGAATACGTAATTGGTCTAGACTAAATGGTAAGTCTCTCATCTCTTTATTTTTATGTTATTTATAGAGGTTTTTGGTGAAATAAATCAACTTCGCAATTTTTCGTAAAATATTTTATTTAGTTAACTTGTAGTGTTGCTACAATATATTATGGAAAGTTTAAATAAATAACTTTTTCTAAAGCAGTATCGAACTGTAAATTTTATATATTTTAAGGTATCATCAAAAATGGATAAAAGATTACTAATTGTTTTAATACCCGTCTTGGCAGCAGCTTCCTGGGCTCTTTATAATATTGGTCGTGCTGCTTTGCAGCAATTCCGTAGTATGGGATCTTAGTCTATCTATATTTCTAGAGAATTTCATGTTCTCTAGGGGTAATATCAGTTTTCAGTACTTTACGTAATTGTTATTAGTATTTTATAATTATTGTAGTATATATTTTAATTATGGCTGTACCCAAGAAAAAAAACATCAAAGTCCAAAATACGTTCTAGAAAAGCAGTCTGGAAAAGGAAAGCTTATATAATGTCATTGAAAGCATTGTCATTAGCTAAATCAAACTGTACAAATACTTCTAACAGTTACCGCTCTACGGATAATTTATTTAGAGCAGATATATAAGTATTTAGAGCAAGTCTTGTGAATATTATAAACTTAAAAAGTAAGTATCTGTTTATCAATTTATCTTATCCTTCAAGTTTTCTAATTAAGCTAGAGAAATCAGGGGAAATTTGGTTGTTTAATTGTCTAGAAGGATGCCAGTATACGCTAATGAAAAAAAAAATTAAATTTAGTCAAATCACTAAAATTATATTTACTAACTTAACAATTAACTACATAAGTGGTTTATCGGGTTTACTGTCAAGCCTAAGTTTGTACATGCGTGATAGACCGATTAATCTTTACGGCCCTGTTGGTTTAGATACATATATATTGCTGATAAAAAAGTATTCTCAAACTAATTTTCGCTATAAAATTTACGTACATTATCAGAGGCTAGGTGTTCTAGAGAGTAGTAGTAGCTACAGATTATATATTCTTTCGAATAATTGTTCATTGAGTTGCACTAATTACCATTTACTTTTACCTGAAAAGTTAGGTTCTTTTAACTCTAAAAGAGCGGATGCATATTGTTTACCTGCAGGCCGTTTATATACTTACTTAAAGCAAAATAATAATTTTGTTGTACCTGATGGTTGTGTTATCTATGGGAGAAATTTTGTATCAAAGTATCATCTAGGCTTTAAAGTAATTTATTTATCTAATAGTTTATCTCTTATGTTGTAGGTCTTAGTCTTATTTCCTTTTTTATGCACCTATCATATTTGTTTATTCAGAGAATAATAGATATAATATATGACTATAATTTTATTTAAATCTATGGTATGAATTATGCTATCATTCAACTAGGCGGTAAGCAACTTCTTGTGCAAATGGGAAAATTTTATGATGTTAATCGCCTGGATATAATACCTGGTCAAACATTACTTATTAACAAAATTCTCCTGTTGCGTAGAGGTAATTTTGTTCATTTTGGCCAGCCTTCTCTAGGGCAAGCAAAAATCAGAGCAAAGGTTCTCAAGCATTTTAAAGGTAATAAGTTAACTGTTTTTAAAATGCAACCTAAAAAAAATAGAAAATCTAAATGTGGGCATAGGCAGGCTTTTACTCGTCTACTAATACAAAATATAGAATACTAAAAATTATGGCTCATAAGAAAGGAAGCGGCAGTACAAAAAACGGTCGAGATTCTCGATCTAAAAGGTTGGGAATTAAAAAGTATGGAGGGCAACAAGTCCTACCAGGTAATATTCTTGTCCGTCAAAGAGGGGTGAAATTTAAACCAGGATATAATGTTGGGATTGGCAGAGATGCTACAATATTTGCTTTAGCAGAGGGTATTGTTAAATTCGAGAAAATTAATAGGCATACAAAAAAGATCAGTGTTTATCCTGTGTAAAGTAGCATCGTGAATCTATTTGAAACTATCTTTTAGTAATGATAAAAAAAATAGTAATTTCACATTTCAATAATATTGCAGCAATCATGCAAAATAATAAGACACAAGAAATTATATCTGTTGACTATGATTATCAAATCAATGATATATATTTGGGAAGTGTCCGTAGAATTTTTGCAAGTATTAATGCTGCTTTTATTGATTTAGGTTCTAGTAAAAGGAGCGGTTTTATTCATATCAATGATCTAAAATTTTTGAAAAAAAGTTATAGTCATGTCCAAATTGTAGATAAATTATCAATTAATCAATTAGTAATGGTGCAGGTAGTAAAAGAACCTACGCTAAATAAGGGGCCTAGACTAACCACTAAGATCAATCTCTTTGGGCGATATATTATTCTTATGCCTTTTTGTAATACAATTAATGTTTCCCGTAAAATATATGATCAGAATGAGAGATCTTATCTACAAGCTTTAGCAATTTTACTGAAACCTGCGACTATGGGGTTGTCAATTCGTTCAGCAGCTAGAGGTGTTTCAGAAGAAATTTTATTGCAAGATTTGTCTGTTCTAAAAAAGCAATGGCATTTTATGCAAAAGTTGTCAATTGTTTCTTCTTGCCCTTGTCTATTATATCGAGATGAAGATTTGATTAAAAAAATTGTACGTGATTTCTATCAGGATCAAGTCAAGCTAGTAGTAGCAGATTCAGAGAATAGTCTAGAAAGGTTTCGTTATTATCTAGAACGGTGGGATTGTTCTTATAGACAGCCGAAGGTGAGATTACAACTGTATAATCGACCAGAGTCTATACTTGACCATTTCAACATAAATAGAGCTATTTTTGATGCATTGCAACCAAAGGTAACTTTGAATGAAGGCAGTTATTTATTTATAGAAACTTACGAAGCTCTAACGGTAATTGATGTAAATAGTGGTTCCTTTAATAAAGCAGAGAATTCTAGAGAAGCAGTCCTACGTACTAATTGTTATGCGGCTACTGAGATTGCTTACCAATTAAAAATTCGTAATATTAATGGAATTGTTATTATTGATTTTATTGATATGGACTCACATCGTGATCAATTACAACTATTAGAGCACTTTACTCGCGTCTTAAGTTTTGATACGGCTCAGCCGCAGATAATACAGTTGTCTAAACTTGGTCTCGTTGAATTAACGAGAAGAAGGCGTAACCAGAGCCTTCTGGAGTTCTTTCATGGGATGAATAATAAATCTCTAATTAATAATATAAGTTCCTCTTCGACGTTTTCTCTGAGTCAGATTACGAGAGTCAGTCTAGTACATAAAAGTATTAATAGTCTTTTTTTCAGTATTTTACTTCATAAATTTATTATAGTATCTGGACAAATACATCCTCTAAAGCATCATTTTATGGTTATTAGCAACTACAAACTCTATTTTTTATATCTCCGCTATACAATTATAGTACCTATGATTGTCTATTCTAATATTATTGATATAAGGTTCTTACATTAGGGAGTGTTACCTAGACCTCAGTATTAATAAAGTAAAAAAAAGTGCCCCCGGCCTAAAATGAAGGCGAGGGGACTTTTTATTGAGCTAGTTTTTATCTAGCCGTTGATAGAAGGTGCTACTAGAGCAACTGGCAGTGATTCTCCAGAGGCTAGGTCTAATGGGAAGTTGTGCGCGTTACGTTCGTGCATTACTTCCATCCCCAGGTTTGCTCTGTTTAAGATGTCGGCCCAGGTGTTGATAACACGGCCTTGGCTATCAACTACAGACTGGTTGAAGTTGAAGCCGTTTAGGTTGAAGGCCATTGTACTAACAGACATAGCGGTGAACCATATGCCAACTACTGGCCATAGTCCAAGGAAGAAGTGTAACGAGCGAGAATTGTTGAAGCTTGCGTATTGGAAGATTAGGCGTCCGAAATAGCCATGTGCAGCAACAATATTGTATGTTTCTTCTTCTTGTCCGAATTTATATCCATTATTAGCTGATTCGTTTTCAGTTGTCTCGCGAATTAGGCTGGATGTAACCAAAGATCCATGCATAGCACTAAATAGTGAGCCTCCAAATACTCCTGCGACTCCTAATTGGTGGAATGGGTGCATTAGGATGTTATGCTCTGCTTGGAATACAAGCATGAAATTGAATGTTCCAGAGATTCCCAGGGGCATGCCGTCGGAGAAGCTTCCTTGGCCAATTGGATATACAAGGAACACTGCTGCGGCCGCAGCTACAGGTGCTGTGAAAGCAACTGATATCCATGGTCGCATACCTAGTCGGTAGCTTAATTCCCATTCGCGTCCGATGTAGCAGCAAACACCTAGAAGGAAGTGAAGTACTATAAGTTGGTAAGGTCCACCGTTGTAAAGCCATTCATCTAGGGAAGCAGCTTCCCAGATCGGATAGAAGTGGATGCCAATGGCAGCCGAACTTGGTATTACGGCGCCGGATATGATGTTATTGCCGTAGAGTAGAGATCCGGCTACTGGCTCGCGTATTCCGTCGATGTCTACTGGGGGAGCTGCGACAAAGGCGATGATGAATACAGATGTAGCTGTTAGTAGTGTTGGTATCATTAGTACGCCGAACCATCCGATGTATAGGCGGTTCTCTGTGCTTGTAATCCAAGTACAGAAGCGTTCCCATAGGCTTGCGCTTTCGCTTCTTTCTAAAGTAGCAGTCATATGTCTTAATAAGATTAGGTTTGATCAGGATGCTTCCCAAGCTAGTACTTGTTACCCTAATTATTACATTAATTTCTTTTCTTGTCAGAGTAATTTTTGTTTTTTAACCTCACTAAGTTGTTGATGAAATGCGGATGGAGAGACTCGAACTCTCACAAGATAATCTTATTAGATCCTAAATCTAACGTGTCTACCAATTTCACCACATCCGCTATCTCTATGAATATATCAAATTATTTAGCAAAAATCAATTACTCGAACTAAGTTGTATTTATGTTAAATACTTTGTATGATTACGGATGTGTTCCTTAGTAGCTCAGTGGTAGAGCAATCGGCTGTTAACCGATTGGTCGTAGGTTCAAATCCTACCTGAGGAGATCTTTGAAAGTAGCACGTTCTTATGTCAGGTTTGCTGAGGCTTTAAATTAATTCCTTTTGATAAGTTGTGTAACCGAGTCTCTCGGTGGGATTTTAGTCGAAGTAATTAATGGTAATTTCTGTAGTATCTTCTAGTTCAGTATAAAAATATTTTAGTAATTTACGAGTCAGCACCGGTCTTTGACTGTAATAATGGAGAGACCCAACTGTATATAGATCATGAATATTAACTAATGTTAATTTTTGGTTTTTATTTCTGTATATTGGTATTGACTTTCTTTATTATAATTGCATTACCTAATTGGATGAAGTTTTACTTATGAGTTTCTCGTATTTGATTATATTCTCTCACCTTGGGGTATTCTAAAGTCACTGAAAATTACAGTTTTATAGAAATAAAAAAATTGTTTTATGATAAAGACACGTCTATATTGGATAATAATAAAAAAGCTATGCAACTTGAATTTTTCGATCGGCTTACTGCTGTGTATAGCAGTCTTTAGTATGTTCGGGACTTTTATAGAGCAAGATCAACCAATAGCTTATTATCAAGCAAATTATCCTCTACAACCAGCGAAGTTTACTTTTTTAAATTGGCAAATTATTGATTATCTTGGTATTAATCATGTATATTCAAATCGTATTTTTTTTGGTCCTTCTGGTTGTGTTTTTTTGTACTCTAATAGCCTGTACTTTCACAACCCAGTTACCCTTGTTAAGGTACTCCAAGCAGTGGAAGTTTTTTTTATGAGAGTAAATTTTTACAAAAAAAAGGATCATTATAGTCACAGTCAATATATTTCATTGATTAACTGGATATCTTTGTTAATACTTAAAAAGTATCATGTTTTTCATAAAGGAAAAGCTGTGTATGGTTACAAAGGTTTATTGGGTAGAATCTCTCCCATTTTTGTGCATTTTAGTCTTATACTAACTCTCGTCGGTCCACTACTAGGCACTTCTACTGGTTTCTCTTTACAAGAGGTCGTGCCCTCAGGGGAATTTTTCCATTTTCAGAATTTTATCACTGCGGGTAATTTTAGTAAAACACTAGAAAGAATAATAATTAAAGCTGATGATTTTTTTGTAACCTATAATGAAGACAGATCGATAGAGCAATTTTTTGCGAAACTATTTCTTTTCAATGATGACTATGAGAAAATACTTGATCAAATTGTTTCTGTGAACCATCCCATAAAGTATCGAGGTTTAACTATCTATCAAACGGATTGGCAAATAAATGCTCTAAGAATATGCTTGGGTCCTAATCGTATTATTGAAAAAACATTACAATCTTCTTCAGTACGAGATACAAAACAAGGAATTTGGCTCTGTCAGTTGAGTTTAGGAAGAGAACAGAAAGTCGTAATAGTGATTTCCACTTTTGATGGTTTCCTAAGTATCTATGATGATAGAGGTAACTTAATTATTAAGACTCGATATGGTCAATGGAACGTTGTTCATGGAGTTCCTCTTCTAGTTAAAGAAGTAATGTTTTCTACAGGGTTGCAGATCAAGGTGGATCCGGGTATACCTGTAGTCTACACAGGCTTTGGAATATTAATGTTTAACGTAGTTTTGAGTTACATTTCTTATTCTCAGATTTGGGTTAGTATTAATAGTTGTGATCTACATGTTGGTGGTCAAACTAACAGGGCTTATTTGTTATTTGAGGATGAGTTAGAACAAATATTATCTAAGTATATATTACTCTCTGGTACGATTGATTAGGAAGTTATGAAATAATAGTTTTCCATTATCAGTCCATAGGCTTTCTGGGTGAAATTGTATTCCTCTGAGTAAGGGAAAAGTTTTATGTTGGCAAGCCATGATAGTACCTTGCTGTGTTACAGCCGTAATGTTTAAGTTTGAGGGTAGCTTATTAGTCGAGATTGTTAAGCTATGGTATCTATTAGCTATAAAGGGATTTGGGATTTTATTGAATATGTCTTTATTGTTATGATAAATTTTAGAGGTCTTGCCATGTATAGGTTTTGGTAATTGATCTATATTCCCACCATACACGTATCCAATGCTTTGATGACCTAGGCAAACTCCTAAAATAGGTGTCTTGTGTGAAAAATTTTGTAGAATATCTAAGCTTATACCCGATCTTGATGGTTCTCCCGGACCAGGAGAAATAATTATATGACTAGGGGCCATAAGTTGAATTTCTTCGATTGATATTTCATCATTTCTCGATACCTTTACTCTTCTATTTAGTATAGAGACGTGTTGTACTAAATTGTAAGTAAAGCTATCATAATTATCAATAATTAAAATCATAATCTTCTGGTTAGGGGAAGTTTTATTTTGGTAGGCCAGTCAGCGGTGAGCTAGGATTAGCATAATTTTGTTGAGTCATTCTTCCAGCTATGTAAGCATACCTTCCAGACCAAACAGCAAGCTTCATAGCTTGAGCCATTAATTCGGGAGAAGATGCCCTTGCAATGGCGGTATTGACTAGTACACCGTCAGCTCCCATCTCCATAGATAATGATGCTTCACTAGCTGTGCCGATTCCAGCATCTATTATTACTGGGACAAGAGCGTTTTTTATAATAATGGAGAGATTAAACGGATCTTGTATTCCTCTACCTGAGCCAATAGGTGAAGCCAGAGGCATGACGGCGGCACATCCAACTTGCTCTAATTGTTTAGCTAATATAGGGTCGGTATTTGTATATGCTAGAACTTGGAATCCTTTCTTACTTAGATATTCAGCAGCTTTTAGGGTACCTATAGGATCGGGTAATAAGTAATCTGTATCAGGAATAACTTCAAGTTTAATAAATGAATTGTCGATTTGTCCTACTTTATGAGTTAATTCTTGGCCTAGATAGGCCATTCTAATTGCCTCATGACTGTTTTTACTACCAGCTGTATTAGGTAGTAGCCATATGTTATTTGAATTGAGTACCGGTATTAAACTTTCTTTTTGGTTATAAGCATGTCTAATAGCCACAGTAATTATTTCTGTTTCACTAGTTTTTATACTTGTTGCAGCATCTTTATACGTTTTGTATTTCCCTGTACCTAGTATTAGACTGGATTTAAATGTTTTATTAGCGATTTTCAGCTCATGCATTTTTTCTAGTGAGTTATTCTTCATAGAAGATTTTAAAAATAGTGTCTGTACATATTCTAAACTAATTGAAAATATATATAACTTTATTGTAAAATCATTATCATTCTATAATGATTAGAAATTTCTACTACTCTTAGTTATTATATGGTCTTTGTTTATAAATTTAATTATATAAAATTATTATGCTTCAAGGATTGCCGAAATGGACAAACTTAATTATTATCCTATGTGCACTATTATTGTGTTGTTTTATACTCTATAAAATCTTTAACCAGATAATTAAAGCAACCTCAAAAACAGAAAATAGAACGAATATTAATATGTTGGATAGAATCTGTTCTATATTTCCCTATGCTTTGCCTCTATTTGAAGGTTTGCAAAACTTTGGTCAGCAAATTTTACCAGATTATCCTTTTAGTGTAATGAGTATTTATAAAAAAACATTGATGCCTTTTGTGCTTTATTATGTTACACATCCGGGTTTAGCATTTATTGTCTTCTTTGTTTTGTATTATTTATTTGTTAGACCTAAAAGTCCTATTCCTAATAGGCCATTTATACGTTTTAATGTTTTTCAGGCAATTTTATTATTTCTAATTAATTCTTTATTAGGTGCTACTTTTCGAGCCCTACCTATTGAGTTTAGGACAAGTTTATACGGTCTGATGTTTTGCAACACTTTATTCTGGTTTGTTTTATCTACTATTTTTTATTCTGTTTTTAAAGCAATAGAAGGAAAATATGCGAAAATACCTGTAATATCTCAGGCGGTACGTATACAGATTGATAATCAGCCATAAATACTACCTACTTTTAGGATAATAAATTGATATATGATTTTAAATAAATACGAACTTGTTTATATTCTGAGACCAGACGTAACAGAAAGTCAGAATCTATCTCTGATAAATTATTATAAGCGGATGTTAAAAAAACATGGTGCTCAAAATATTCTTATACAATATAAGGGCAGACGTCATTTAAGCTATAATATAGAGCACTATTATGATGGTATATATGTTCAAGTTGATTATGAAGGTAATGGCTTACTTGTGGAGACAATTGAAAAATTAATGCGTTTTGATGAATATATCTTACGCTATCTAACAACTAAAAAAATAACCATCTTCATGCTATAATATAGTCTGAGTACACTTTACTTTCACAGGACAGTTAAATATGATCAATGATAATCAGATTTTTTTAGCTTTGCTATTTGCTTTAACCTCGGCCGTTTTAGCTATCCGCTTGGGTATTGAACTTTATAAATAGTAATTCATATGTTTTCTTGATTTTATTTTGATTAAAATGCGGCTAAGTAGCTGCATTTATTTCTTATTTTTACATTTCAACCAGTTAAACTATTTATTTTTGATTGGATTTAAGTTAAATATATTTATGAACCATTTTAATCGTCCTATCTTCCCCTTTACTGCTATTATTGGTCAAGAAGAAATGAAGCTAGCTTTGTTATTAAATGTGATTGATCCAAAGATAGGTGGAGTTATGATCATGGGTGATCGTGGTACAGGCAAGTCAACAGCTATAAGAGCGGTGACTAATTTACTCCCAAAAATTCTAGTTGTAAAAGATGATCCTTTTAATTTAGATCCTACCAGTTATTTTAAGAATTCAAATCTCTCTAAGAGTAGTAAAGTAATGACAGAGCTAGTAAGTGTACCGATGGTAGATCTACCATTAGGAGCAACTGAAGATAGAGTGTGTGGTACGATTGATCTTGAAAAAGCTTTAACCGAGGGGGTCAAGAGTTTTGAGCCGGGGCTATTAGCCAAGGCCAATAGGGGTATTTTATATGTAGATGAAATCAATCTATTAGATGATCATTTGGTAGACATTCTTTTAGATTCAGCAGCCTCGGGTTGGAATACAGTCGAAAGAGAAGGAATTTCTATCAGGCACCCTGCTCGTTTTGTTCTGGTAGGTTCTGGAAATCCAGAGGAAGGTGAGTTAAGACCCCAGTTGTTGGATCGCTTTGGCATGCATGCCGAGATTAAAACAGTAAAGAATCCAGTACAACGAGTTAGAATTGTTGAACAAAGAAGTGATTTTGATAAAAATCCAGAAGAGTGTCTCGTAAATCATAGACTTGCACAGAATGAGTTGAGAATGCGAATTTCTCTAGCTCAGCAAAGTTTATCTACTGTTGGTATTGATTATACTTTGAGAGTAAAGATCTCAGAGATTTGTAGTGAGCTTAATGTAGATGGTTTACGAGGAGATATTGTAACTAATCGTGCAGCTATGGCTTTGGCAGCTTATGAACAGGAAAGAGAGGTAAGTGTGGAACACGTAAGAAAGATTATAAAGCTATGTTTAAGACATCGTTTGAGACGAGATCCACTTCAAAGCGTAGATAGTAGTCTTAAGGTTGACAAGGTTGTCCATAAAGTGTTGGGTTGAATAGGCTTAGTAGGACTCGAACCTACATTGGAGACTTAGAAGGTCTCTGTCCTGATCCTTTAGACGATAAGCCCTTATTTTTAGGTTTGATGAGTGGTACTGGATTTGAACCAGTGGCCATCTGCTTGTAAGGCAGATGCTCTACCACTGAGCTAACCACCCACCCACTTATACAATACCAAACTGTACACTTATAATCAAAAATTTATTTGATTATAAGTGTAATTAGATGACTGATTTTTTATATGCTTTTATTAAAAACACATTTGAATCGTTGGTTACAGAGAATGTATTATTTTGTATATATAGCATACTTGGTAGTATCCAGATTTAGACTTAATCGAATAAATCTAGAAGAGCTTCGAGAGCAGATTAAAATAGTTGGTGTTGAATCATTAGGTATCTCTTTAATTACCTCCTTCTTTATCGGAATGGTCTTTACTTTGCAACTTATAAAAGAGTTTTTATATTTAGATGCATCAAGTTTAATAGGTGCAGTACTATCTTTGGCATTTATACGTGAACTTGCACCGGTATTAACATCTGTGATACTTGCGGGTAAAATTGGTTCGTCTTTTACGGCAGAGTTAGCTACTATGCAGGTAACAGATCAGATTGACGCATTATATTTACTTAGAACAGACCCCGTGACATATTTAGTGTTACCTAGAATAGTGGCCTGTGTATTGGCATTACCTTTACTGAACGTCATTTTTTTTCTTACGAGTTTGGCTAGTAGTCTTTTTCTCTGTAATATATTCTATAGTATACATCCCGAAATTTTCCTACGGTCTATCCTTTTAACTCTCTCTTATAAAGATATTATTAAATCTACCTTTAAAGTTATTGTTTTTAGTTTTATTTTGTCAAGTATTAGCTGCTCTTGGGGATTATATAATAAGGGAGGCGCAAAAAGTGTTGGAGAATCTACTACTTCATCTGTAGTTACAAACTTATTGATGATTTTTTATAATGGATTTCTTCTTGTCTTTTATACTCTTTTATCAGGCAGATAGTGCAATTCGTTCCTTATAAGTTTGCAGATATTCTTTAAGTTATTTTTTTATGAATAGAGTGCTTGTATCGTGGTCTAATACTGGTCGGAAAATTCGCTTGACCTCAATAATAGTCTTTTTAGTATCTATATGCATTACAGGTTTTACTTACTTAGCTCTAGTAAGAATAGAGAAACAGCTTGTATTGACTGATATACATTTTAGTCAGGATTTAATTACTGTTTTGAGTGATACGTTAAATGATATATGTGATTGTACTAGTGATTATTCAATTCAGAGTTTACTAGAGCAAATCTATTTACAAATTTCTAGTTTGAGGTATCTAAAATTAGTTGACTATAAAAAAAGTTTTTTTTATAGTTTCCCTATAGAATATTGTCACGTTAATATACCCCTGTATTTGGACCAGTCTTTTTATTACAATAATAGACTATATCAATATTCTGGCAAAAATATTGTTTGTACTATTCCTTTAATTAGCAATCATATTTTTTCCTACCTTTTGATCCTAGTATTTGAAGTTAATCCAGATATATTGTTCATATCAAACTTAATTTTTGTTGTTAGCTTAATAATATTTGTGACAATTTGGTCCATGTTTATTTTAGGTATATTTTCTAATTTCTCATTCTTTATTAATTTAATTAACGATATCTTGATAGGTTTAGATAATATTGCTGTTGGTAATTTCAATTATCGAATTTATAATTACTCTAATTCTAAACTAAAAAGTTTAGTGAGAGCTTTTAATCAAATGTCAGAACGCTTAGAGTTATATGAATTGCGAAATGTAGAAGAGTTAGCCTACGAAAGAATAAAGTTTGAAACCTTGTTATATACAGTATCAGACGCCGTAATATTGTTAGATAATGAGTTAAGATTGGTTGCTATTAATAAAAATGCTATCAGGGTATTGAGTTGGGCCAGTACTAATTTAGTAGGTGAAAGTATTTTAAATTATTTACCTAGTCATGTTAAAGATGCTTTAGTGCCAATTTTAAATAAAATAATTCAATCTACTTGTTTGGATAACTTTATACTAAGGCCTTCAGAATTCTATATTGAGTTGTATCAGGATTCTCCTAAAACAGTTCGTATCTTGGTTGCGCCGGTAATAGATGAGAGGTATAAAGTTTTAGTGGGTTTAATTATGACTTTACAGGATATGACTAGAGAGTCTGAACTTAATAAAGCTAAAAATCAATTTATTAGTAATGTTTCTCATGAGTTAAGGACACCATTATGTAATATAGGTTCATTTCTGGAGACATTGATTGATTATGATCATAGATTAAGTAGCGAGCAAAAAAGTCAATTTCTAGCTACCGCTTATAATGAAACTCAAAGACTAAATCGATTGGTTGATGATGTTTTAGATCTATCAAGGTTGCAAGCTAAATACAGATATACTCTGAAGCCGGTAAACTTATTATCGATGAGCGTATATATTAAGCGCTTATATCAAATTATTTCTATTAATAGGAATATAGAAATTTCAATAGAGATTTCAAAGGAATTGGAGATAGTCTATGCTCATGAAAGTTCATTATGTCAAGTAGTATCAAATCTAGTGAGTAATGCTCTAAAGTTCACACATACTCACGGCAAAATAGTAATTAGATCATATAAAGTCCCTTTAGTCTATTATGGTAATTTAAAAAAATTAAATCGACACTACTCAAGATTTGCAAGAATAGAAGTAATTGACGAAGGTATAGGTATAGAAAAGTTACTTTATACTCATGTTTTTGATCGTTTTATGCGGGTAGAAAATAATATCCATACTCTCGAAGGAACAGGTTTAGGTTTACCTATTGTTAAAAATATCGTTGATAAACATGGTAGTGCTATATACATACATAGTGAGGTCAAAGTCGGAACAAGTTTCTGGTTTGATTTACCAATTAAATATTGAAAAATGATTGTTTTGATGTGTCCAGTGTATTTTATCTAAAACCTCTATAAAGTAATTATTTTTATTTCTATTTAATGTATACTTAATATAGTTACTAGCAAAAAAGAGTTATCCTGTAATTATTCATTTATTTATAGTGTGTAACTATAGTGGTATTGATTTGTTAACTTTAAAAGTTAGTTATTATTTGATTTTTTGAGGAGGAAATTGTAATGTCAGGTGGTTCAACAGGTGAACGTCCGTTCTCGGATATTATTACTAGTATTCGTTATTGGGTTATTCACAGCATAACAATACCGGCTTTATTCGTTGCAGGTTGGTTATTTGTTAGTACAGGTTTAGCTTACGATGTTTTTGGTACACCTAGGCCGAATGAGTATTTTACTCAGGATAGACAACAGGTCCCTTTAGTTAATGATCGCTTTAGTGCAAAGCAAGAATTAGAAGATTTAACTAAGGGTATTTAACTAACTAGATAAGGAGAAAGATTCAGTGACTCAACGTAATACAAATCAGCCTATTTCATATCCAATATTTACATTTAGATGGTTGGCTATACATGGGCTTGCCATACCTACAGTGTTTTTTTTTAGGCGCAATTACATCTATGCAATTTATTCAAAGATAGGAGTTTAAAATGAGTGGACCGAATCCTAATAAAGAGCCTGTAGAACTGAACCGTACATCATTGTTTTGGGGCCTGTTATTGATATTTGTTTTAGCGGTTTTATTTTCAAGCTATTTTTTTTAATTAGAATTAACGAATATAATTATACTTTCTATAGTTTATATTATTTATAGGAGATTCAATATGGTCGGTACGGGTAGAGTTCCACTTTGGCTTGTAGCTACTCTGGGAGGTATAGCAGTTATAGTGGTTTTGGGAATTTTTTATATATGGTTCTTATTCAGGTATAGGTTCTTCTTTATAAAAATACTTCCAGCCTTCTGATTAGGTGAAATATATTTAGCCGCTAATAAAATTGATCTAAAAGCGGCTAGGTATAATATTTTAGGAAATAGCTTCTTGTTCTATATATATAAATAAGAGAGCCATGCTAATACCTGGAAAAACAATACCTACAATAGGTACTAGTATAGATGGTAGATATGATGCAGTCATATTTTTTTGTTAGTCGATAACTATTTTTTAGTATAGTGGACGGAGTCATAATACAATATATTTTTCGTGGAAGTTACAAAAATATTGTAAAATTTAATACTTATAGTTATTATTGGATCCATTCTCTTTTTATATAAAACGTTATCTATGCTTAATAATTCAACAAACACATTGAAAAGTCTCGATGCTATGAGGAAATTTGCTGAGGTCTATGCAGAAAGAACAGGTACTGTTTTTTGCCTAGATATTAGTGTAACTGCTGTGGTAATTGAGGGTCTAGCTAAACATAAAGAGAAATATGGTGCTCCTTTATGCCCATGTAGACATTATGAAAGTAAGGTTCTGGAAGTACAGAGCTCTTATTGGAATTGTCCATGTGTTCCTATGCGTGAAAGAAAAGAATGTCATTGCATGTTATTTTTGAAGCCAGATAATGAATTTGCTGGTCCTACTAATAGTATAACTATGAATGAGATGTTGGCTCATCTAGATTAAAATAGGAGAGCTATAAAATTAAAATTTTTACAGACATATAGTATTTATGTCTGTTGTTTGTATTATTGTGAACTGATTTATAAGTTACCTTTCTTGAAAGATAGTAATATAATTACCGTTGGCCCCAGCAGAACTATAACTCCCAAAGATATTAGTTGTCCAATAACTTGCCAATTTATCATATTTTTGTACCTATTTTCTCATGAATTTTTTTAGCCTTATATAATTATACTCTTTTTTGATACGAAATTATATTTTTCTTATCCCTAAATAAAGCTTGTTCATCTCTGACGTAAAGCATGTGACAAGTGATATTTTTTTTACCTTTTAAATTGAATTAGTTTAGTCTAAATATTGTACATATACTTATTTTTTTTTAGTTAATCTGTCTCTTTATTAGACTTTTGATCTAATTAAATAATCATTTAGCATCCTACGGCTTCAATGCAATTTGTTAGAAAAAACATTATTCTCTTGTAATAATATATAAATTAACGCTGTGATGAGGGTAGAACTTTAAAAAAACAGAGAAATATTAATATATTTATCACTGTAATATATATTAAGTACTATATGGAAATACTTTAATTGCAAATGCGTTTAATTTATTTCCTAAGTAATAAAGAGTCTTAGTATCAGATTTTATTTGAGAGTAGGATCAGTCGCTAAACTAAGATCTACTTGTATAGATGATTATGTATTGTTTGTAAACTTTTAACTATATTTTTATAGTGGCACATGTAGCTTTCTTTACTACTATAGTTGTATAGAGCCAACTTTGTTGTAGTTCGATATGCAAGGCATAAACACTAGAAATTCGGATATATTTTCTGTAGCAAGAGAGTCTGGATCTAGCTATAGTGTTAATTAAATTGCATTTAAGTGAGTGTCGATAGTTATAGTAAAAAAAGAGTCTAAGGACTTTTTGTTTTAAGTTATAGTGTTGTTTTGCTAGGATTTTATAGTTAAGACCTATAAAAATAGGGTGTTGTACTTGTATGTAAAGTTTAATTACATTTTCCTGTATATATTCGTTGTCACTATGCAGCAATGTGAAAAAATTATTTATACAATTTTCTATTTTAGGATTAACAAAGTTTTTTAAATAGGGACTTAATTCATGACGTATTCTATTTCTCTTAACGTAATAATTGTAATTAGTTGTATCAGACCATACTGGCAAATATAGTAGGCGGCATAGCCAGCTTATTTCTAGCTTAGAAAAATTAATTAAAGGGCGTACTATCTGTATCTTTGGGTGTATTTTTTTTATTAAACTAAATTGATTTAAGCCATATGGACTACTTCCTCTAACCAAATTACTTAATATAGTCTCTAATTTATCATGATTATGGTGACCTGTTAAGATTAATGAGCATTTTTTAACTAAAGCATATCTAAATAAAATTTGATATCTTAATTGTCGGGTTTCTGATTCATTTAAGTAACTTTTTTTAATTTGGTAAATTGTTAAATGTATACCTACATTCTGTGTGACGTTGATCAGATGTTTGATATTTCTAAAACTGTCTTTTCTCCATTGATGGTCAATATATATTGCGTACAAAGTGCTAGTTGAAGTGTGAAAATAGTTTTTTAGTAATCTAAGTAGACATAATGAATCTTCTCCACCAGAGACGGCTATTATTATTGAATTTACTAATTTAAATGGTAGAAAATTTTTCATGAATTTTCTATACAAAAAGCTATCCATAGCTTTTTGCTTTGAATGTAATAGGTTGTTCTTCATCTTTACTTGTGTTAGTATAGTATGGTATGTAACCGGGTAGCTAAAAGGGTCACTAACTCAACGGTAGAGTACTCGGCTTTTAACCGATTAGTTCCGGGTTCAAATCCCGGGTGGCCTATACAGTATTTACATTACAAAGAATACTGTTATTATACACTTGAACAACTTTTTGATAAGTATGTTGGCAATATCCGATGCAATAGCAAGAACAAAAAATGAGTTAGCTTTTATACCTTTTATAACTGTGGGATACCCAAATATTGATATGACAAAAGAGGTTATCTATATCCTAGATCAGGAGCAGGTAGACGCAATAGAGCTTGGCATACCTTATTCAGATGCCTTGGCAGATGGTCCCATAATTCAACAGGCTTCCTCAAGGGCGCTAAGCCAAGACATTCATATTGCTCAGGTACTCTCATGTATTGAGGATGTCAAGCCTAAAATAAAAATTCCTCTAATTATTTTCACCTATTTTAATCCTATATTATTCTATGGATTAAATAGGTTTGTAAATAGTATTGCTATCCTGGGCGTAAAAGGTCTGATTATTCCGGATCTTCCTTTGGAAGAATCAGAGTATCTAGTAGCTCTATGTAACTATTATCGAATAGAACTTATCTTCTTCTTGTCACCTACCAGTTCGGAGAAAAGGGTTAATTCTGTTATTGCTAGGGCACCTGGTTTGATCTATCTGGTAAGTAGCTATGGAGTAACTGGCTTGAAGCGAGGTCTAACGAATAGGAAAATCTTGGAGTTTTTAACAAAGAGTATTAAAAGTAGGGCTAAGAACCATATCATTTTGGGTTTCGGCATATCTAGTACAGAGCAGGTTAATCTTATTAGAAAGTCAGAGATCTGTGTGGATGGTCTAGTGATAGGTAGTGCTTTAGTTGATAAAATTACTGCTAGTAAGAATAGTGGTAGTTTCGAGCATCTAGTATCATTTTGTCGAAATATTAAGTGTATACTTAAGTAGTTACTGCGTAAATTATACCCCCAGGGGAATTCGAATCCCCGTTACCTCCGTGAAAGGGAGATGTCCTAGGCCTCTAGACGATGGGGGCTTGATAACCCTTGTGGATCGCGAAATACATATAAAGGATATCGAACTTTTATGTAACTGTCAACTCTATTTTCTACTATTTAGTATAAGTCTGGATCTGAGTAGAAGGTATGTGACATTTTGTCGAATGGAAATAGTCATTTTGATAAATAGTTTAAATGCCTCATTTTTATATTCGATTAAAGGATCCTGTTGACCATAACTACGCCAGCTGATAGATTCTTTTAGTAGCTGCATCCTTTCCAAATGATTTTGCCATGCTAGGTCAATTTGTTCCAAAAGATAATATTTTTCTAATTGTCTAATTAGGCCGGATTTCAAGTTTTCTAAGTAAGCTTCTTTAAGGTCGTAACTAATATATATCTGTTTATACAAATTAACTATATTTGATTGGCTGTAGTTAGGCATAAAATACTTTGTTGACCAATTTATCGGTATACTAAAGATATAGTAAATATTATTTAGAATCTCACTATCATCTATTCGTTTTGTTTCTGAGGATGTTAGTAGTTCTTTTGTTGTACTTTCTGCATAACCTAGTACATAGTCTCGTAAAAAGTCAGACTCTAATATTTTTTTTCTTTCGCTATAAATGGCTTGTCGTTGTTTGTTTATAACAGCATCATATTCGAACAGTTGTTTTCTAATATCATAAAAGTGAGACTCGACTTTTTTCTGTGCTGCATTAAGACTTTTACTTAGGATATTAGATTCGATGGGGATATCATCATCAATTTTTAAATTTTTGACGAGTTGTTTAATAGTTTCTCCACCAAAAATTCTAAGTAGATTATCATCTAGGCTTAAAAAGAAACGAGATGATCCGGGATCACCTTGTCTACCGGCCCTACCTCTTAGTTGATTATCTTTTCTACGTGATTCATGTCGTTCGGTTCCTATTACATATAATCCTCCTAGCTTAATGATTTCTTTTTTGTCTTCACTAAACTTATTTTTGTAAAAAAGTAATACTTCATTATATACATCTCTAAGGGATTGACTATGAATATTGTTATTCTGTAGATTAGGTATCTGTGCTATATAACTGTCAACCTGATTATATGGCATGTTTTGAATAAAAGTACATTGCTTTAAGCTTTTTAAGGATTTATCAAGTATATGGATGACTTTTGTATCAATATCTAGTTGTTTTTTACTGTACTTTAGAGAATTTAGTACTATATCTTTAATATATTTACTTAAAGTAATTTCTGTTATTGATTTAGCATTACCTCCCAAAATAATATCTGTACCTCGTCCGGCCATATTAGTTGATATGGTAACAGAGTATTTCTGCCCCGCTTGTGCAATAATTTGAGCTTCACGGCTGACATTTTCTGGTTTAGCATTGAGTATACTATACTTTATTGTATAAATATCCAGCATCTTGGCTAGCATCTCTGATTTCTCTATATTTGTTGTCCCTACTAGTATAGGTTGTCCTGTCCTATTTATTAAATAGCACTCTTGTGCGATGGCTTGCCATTTAAGATACTCACTTTTATATATTAGATCAAAAAAGTCCTGTCTTATACATGGTTTATGTGTTGGTATTGAGATCACACTAAGATTATAAATTTTGTCTAGTTCAATCTCTTCTGTCTTGGCTGTACCAGTCATTCCACTTAGTTTATCGTATAGTAAAAATAGATTTTGGTAAGTAATTGAAGCTAAAGTTTTATTCTCTTTTTGTATGGGGACATTCTCTTTAGATTCAATTGCCTGATGTAGGCCATCACTCCATCTTCTACCTTCCATTAGACGTCCTGTAAATTCATCTACGATAATAATTTGTGATTTTGTAATGATATAGTGTTGATCCTTTAAAAAAAGTTCTTTAGCCTTTAATGCATTAATGATATAGTGTATCCATGGATCTTGAACATCATAAAGGTTTTTGAGGTCTAAAGAGGTTTCACAAAAAATAATACCTTTTTCTGTTAGAGTTATATTTTTGTTTTTTTCATCTACTTCATAATGTAGTTCAAGCTTTAATTTTTCACTAATTTGTCTAGATTTAAAATATTTATCTGTTTGAATTTCAGCTGGCCCTGAAATAATGAGAGGTGTTCTTGCTTCATCAATTAGTATAGAATCAACTTCATCAATGATTGCATAATAGAAGTTAGGTTGAATAACCTCACTTTTATTTAGGGCCATATTATCTTTTAAGTAATCAAAGCCAAGTTCACTATTAGTTACATAAGTAATGTTGCAAAAATAATTATACTTTCTAATTTCCTTTGGCATATCCTGCTGGATTAAGCCGACACTTAAATCTAGAAATTCATAAACTGGCTTAACCCATTGATAATCGCGTCTAGCCAGATAGTCATTAACGGTTATTATTTGAACAGAATAATTATTTAGGCAGTTTAAATAAGCAGGTAGTATACTTACTATCGTTTTGCCTTCACCGGTTTTCATCTCTGCTATTTTACCTTGGTGTAGGACAATACCTCCCATGACTTGTACTTCAAACATTTCTAGTTTTAGCACTCTCTTAATGGCTTCTTTAGCAACTGCAAAAGCTTCAGGTAATATTTGATCTAGCGTATATCCATTGTGCAGTTGCTTTTTTAGTTGATTTGTTTTGTGCTTTATTTGTTGGTTAGAGAGATGTCTAATATCATTTTGTTGAATATAGTTAATTTTATATACTAGCTTCTTTAAATTATGTTTTGCTCCATATTCTTTATTGATTAAAAATTTTAGCATGATAGTAATTAAATTATTGGTATTTCTCCTAAATACTGGAAGGCAATGAATTCTTGAATTGTGTTAAGTATTTTATTTTTATAATATACTTTAGATAATCGATAACAAATACTTTGGTTGATGCGGAGCTTCTTTTCGATGTAATAACAGTAACCATATTTTAAACAAAGTATGTGCTTACGTATATCCAATTCATTATTTATAATAAACTGACCTATAGGCTGATAGTTAACCGTTCTTAATAGGAAATGAACCTGATTTTCTTGCCAGTCTGATACCGCAAAGACCAGATTCGATGACTTATCTTTTAGAATTATGACTCTAATAATTTCATTATTTTTTTTGACTGACTGTTGAATTATATCTACTTTAATTTTTGTACCTAAAGCTGAATTCAAATTTTGAGTCAACGAGCCATTATTTATCAGTATTAGTTGCAATATTTTTGGTTCTAAGATTAGTGGATGAATTCTAAATGATTTGATTTGGTAAAAAGGAATAAATTTTTTTTTAAAGTACTGTAACATTTAATTAGTCTTTAGCTTTAGCTGTTGAGATTTTACTAAAGTTGTACCATTCATATCTTGTCGTGGTTTGATATCTAGCAGATCTAAAATTGTTGGAGCTATATCGGCTAGGGATCCTATTTCGCGAAGTATATTTCTTTGACTTTTTATATATTTTTGGTTAATCATTATAAATGGCACCAAGTTAGTCGAGTGAGATTTACATGGAATATTTTCTGAATCTAACATTTCTTCGGCATTCCCGTGATCGGCTGTGACTATAATTGTAAAGTTTTTTTTCAGAGTCTCTTGTACAACTTGGCCAATATTTTTGTCAATTATCTCAATGGCTTTTTTTGTTGCTAAGAGATTGCCGGTATGTCCTAGCATATCTGGATTAGCATAGTTAACTATATAAGTAGAGTAAATGTTTTTATTTATGGCCGCAATTAGTTTTTGTGTTATTGTTTGTGCTGACATTTCCGGTGTATAATCGTAGATGTTTACTTTTGGGCTGGGAACCATTACTCTATCTTCTCCTGGAAAAGGTTCTTCTTGACCACCATTAAAAAAATATGTAACATGAGCATATTTCTCTGTCTCAGCTAAACGAAATTGTTTTAATTGATTTTCTGATAAAATTTGTCCTAAAAAGTTTTGTGGTTTAGTTTTTTCAAAAACAACCGGTAGTTCCAAAGTACTGTCGTATTTTGTGAACGTCACAGTATACAAGTTTATTAGTTTTTGAGTTGGGAATTCTTGAAAATTATGGTTACATAGAGAATGTACTAATTGTCTCATACGATCGGGTCTAAAATTGAAAAAGATGATACTGTCATTGTCTTCTATACTACCTGTCTTTATTCGAGTGGGTAATATAAATTCATCGTAAATGCTTTGTTTGTAATTTTCGTCAATTATTTTCCTTATACTTTTATTATATTTCAAGTCAGAGATATCTTTAACTAAACAATCATAGCTTTTTTTTGTACGAGACCACCTTGAGTCTCTGTCCATACTATAATATCTACCGCTTATAGTGCATATTTGAATATGAGGTTGATCTTTAATATGTCTCTCTATTTGTTCAAGAAATAAGAGGGCTTTCTGGGGTTCAGAATCTCTACCATCTGTGATTAGATGCAAGCAGGTCTTAATATTCTTATAGCCTTGACTGATATTTAGCAAAGCTATTAAGTGCTTAATATGTGAATGTACACCTCCGTCGGAGCATAGTCCAATTATATGCACTTTATTAATTTTATCTAAGGCATGAATATGAATTCGTTTATAGGCTTGGTGTACGATATGGTTTTTGAAGAATTTCCCTGAGCTTATGTCTTTATTAATTCTAACGAGTTCTTGGTTAATAGTTCTTCCTGCTCCTATAGTTGTATGTCCCACTTCGGAATTACCCATTTGATTATCTGGTAAGCCCACATGTTGACCTGAAGCATGTAGTAGACTTGTTGGATAGCTATGCCACAATAGATCTATATTAGGTGTATAAGCTTGTTTTATTGCGTTGCCGTGATATCTATTATTATAGCCCCAGCCATCTAGTATTATGAGTATAACTGGTTCAGGTTTTAATTGATAGGCCATATCTTACATTATTTTAGTTTTTTATTAGTATTCAAAATGAACTTATAGAGTGAAAAAAATAGTCTATTTATTTTCACCTGTTTAGAAAGAATCACGAAATAAAGACTGCATATTTATTTCGTGGTCAGACAACTGTTGTATTAACTTAGTGCATTTATTGCGTAATCCAGGTAAGTATTAGCTTCGTTAGCCTCCTGCCCACTAAGTCCGTGGCTGCTTTTTATATACTGTAGAGCTTCTATGTACCAGCTTGGTGATAGTTCAAAGCTTCGATTAATTTCTTCTAATCCGGCTACTAAATATTCATCCATAGGGCCTGTAGCACCTACTACAAGACAATAGGTTGTCATGCGAAGATAATAACCAATATCACGAGCGCATTTTGCTTTCCCTATAGCACTTGATGCATATGTTGGTCCTGGCATTTGAGTAACGAATGGGAATTTTGTATATACAGCTTGTGCAGCACCGGTAATTAATCTTTGCGCATTGTTAGTTAAGGATTTGGCTGCAGATAAACTTGCCGAAGCTCTTTGGTATCGACCATTGATTGATTGTAGTTCACCGTTGCTTAAAAATCTGCCTTGACTATCTGCAGATGCTATAGCTTCTGTTATTGGAGTTTTCATAATGGAAATGTATTTTAATAAAATATATGTAAGATTGTGTTATACTATTGCTATAGCTGCTCTGTCAAAGTAACTGCTTAGTTCTGCAGTTAGAGCACTACAATCTCCCAGAGGAACACCATTTAAATCACTAGCTAATGCTATGGATGCTTCCTTCATTTTTTGTATTGCTACTGCAACTGATGCGCCGGGTGTGCCTAGAGCTTGGTAGGTTTCTCTTAGTCCATTCAAGCATCTATCATCTAGTACACTTGAGTCTCCTGCTACCATCGAATAGCTAACGTATCGCAAAACAATTTCCATATCTCGTAAGCATGCAGCCATCCTACGACTGGTATAGGCATTTCCTCCAGGTTGTATAAGCTGTGGTTGTTCTGCGAATAGAGCCCTTGCTGCGTTGGTCACAATGGCGGATGTGTTGGAATTAATCTTATTAACAATATCTAATCTCTTATTTCCTTCATTAATCATAGTATTTAACGATTCTAGTTGACGGTTACTTAAGAATTCTCCTCTTGCGTCAGCTTGAGCAACTAGCTTAGCAAATGCATCTAACATATATTTATCCTTTTTATAATTATTAACTAGTTATATATTAGTATAGTTATATAATCTTTTTTTCTATATAAATTATTAAATTGTATTATTTCTATACTATCTTTCTGATATTATTTCCGGCCTTGTTATTTCATCTACCATTTCTAATATAGCTCTTATAACTGGTTTATTAGATTGTTCTTCGAGGATATCAACATTTTCGTATTTTCTTCTTTTTGCGCGATTAGCCACTTTTAGAGTAATCTTAAATCGGTTATTTGCAGCGGCTAAAAGTTCCTCTGTTTTATAATTAATTTGATTTTCATCAAGGTAACGATAGTAGTTTTTCATCTGATTAATGGCAATGTATTAGATACTGAGATATTAAAAAAGTTCAAGTGTTAATTTGCATTTTTCACAAATATTTGTGTAATACTATAGCCTGATTATTTTGTCACTTTTATGATTATGATTGGTTAAATGCTTAAGGCTATTAAACATAGATTAATAAGTTCTTGGTTTATATGTAGTTTTTTCATTTATGGAGAAAAACATCCTAAAAGTTAAGATAATAATAATCTATTCTTAAATTATAGTAAATATATATTACATATACATATGCAAGTATCAAAAGACCGTGTCTACAAGTTAAATAAGCATTTAGGTTACCCAGCAATTATAAATGAAAGGGATGCTTGCGGTGTAGGTTTAATAGCTAATATTAAACAAGAACCGTCACATAGTTTAACTTTACAAGCTTTACAAGCCCTAAAGTGTATGGAGCATAGAGGTGCCTGTGGAGCTGATAGTTTATCTGGTGATGGTTCGGGTATTACAACAAATATTCCTTGGGATCTGTTTTCTAGTTTAACTAATAAAAGAAAAAATTCTATAGGATTAGCAATGCTTTTTTTGCCAGTAACCTCTGTTGATGAAATACGTCAGGTTTTTGAATGGACTTTAAAGCAAAATAACTTTAAATTAATTCAGTGGCGTGATGTACCTGTTAATTCGGCTGTAATTACTGGTGATTCATTAAAAACGCAGCCTATTATTCAGCAATGTTTAGTATATAGTGATGATTTAGAAGGAGATAATCTAGAAAAGTATTTGTACTTTTTAAGAAAAAAAATTGAAAATAATATTTCACAAGCTAATCTAGATCTAAATAAACAGTTCTATTTTTGTTCTTTCTCGTCTACAATAGTAGTATATAAGGGTATGGTAAGATCGGAAATTTTGGGAAAGTTTTACCAAGATCTAATAAATCCTAATTACAAAATTAATTTTGCAATATATCACCGTAGATTTAGTACAAACACCAGGCCTAAATGGTCATTAGCTCAACCAATGAGGTTCATTGCTCATAACGGTGAGATTAATACCCTATTGGGTAATCTAAATTGGATGAAATCTAAGGAAGGTATGCTAGAAAATACTAAAAGCGATTTGCCTTATAGTACTCTAGTCCCTATTACTAGTCTAGAGAATAGCGACTCAGCTAACTTAGATGCCGTAGTAGAATTATTAATTTCCTCTGGTAAAAGTCCTCAGGAAGCCTTAATGATCTTAATCCCGGAGTCTTACGACAAACAACCTACTTTAAAAACCTATCCAGAAATAGTTGACTTTTATGATTATTATGCTGGTTTGCAAGAACCTTGGGATGGTCCTGCGTTAGTAGTTTTTACAGATGGTAAAATTGTAGGAGCAAGTTTAGATAGAAATGGTTTAAGACCAGCTCGTTATTTAGTTACTTCAGATGGTTTGGTTATTATAGCCTCTGAAGCGGGTGTAACAAATTTAGATGAAATGAATATAGTTGAGAAAGGGCGCTTGGGTCCGGGACAAATGCTCTGTGTTGATATGGTTAATCGACTATTATTAGATAATCTATTAATTAAACAGTCTATAGCTAGTAGATTGCCCTACAGGCAATGGCTAAATCAATATAGTTTATTGTTAGAAAATAAGTCATACTCAAGGGAACCATTAATTGACTCATTCGAAATACTTAAATTACACACAGCTTTTGGTTATACTAGTGAGGATGTAGAATTGGTTATTGAACATATGGCTAGTTTAGCTAAAGAGCCTACCTTTTGTATGGGAGATGACACGCCTTTAGCCGTTTTATCTGAGAAGCCACACCTAATATATAACTATTTTAAGCAAAGATTTGCTCAGGTTACCAATCCTGCTATTGATCCTCTTCGTGAAAGTCTTGTCATGTCATTGTCAGTTTATATTGGTCCTAAAGGTAATATTTTGCGGCCAAATGAAGAAATGGCCCGAATGATTAAATTAAAATCACCTATACTAAATGAAAATGAATTAATTGAATTAATTTCTTCAGGTTTTAAGATAGCTATAGTCAATGTATTTTTTCAACAATTACAAAAAAATCTTTTAAATGTAGTTCAAAATATTTGTCGTAAAGTTCTTCGTTTTGTGAAGCAAGGAGCAGAAATAATATTATTAACTGATCGAATAGATTTAATGACTTCAGATATATGTTTTGTACCCCCATTATTAATTATGGGTGCTTTACATCATTATTTGATCAGTAAAAAATTAAGACAAAGAGTTTCTATTGTATTAGAGACGGCACAATGCTGGAATACTCATCATTATGCTTGTTTAATTGGTTATGGTGCAAGTGCTGTGTGTCCATATATGGCATTTAAAACTGTTCGTCAATGGTGGTATCAACCGCGAACTCAGAAATTAATTAAAACAGGAAAGTTGCAAGAAATTAATCTTCAGAACGCACAACATAACTATCGATTAGCAATCGAAGCAGGTCTTTTGAAAATATTATCCAAAATGGGCATATCCTTATTGTCTAGTTACCATGGAGCACAAATTTTTGAAGTGCTTGGCTTATCTAGCGAGGTTATAGAATTATCTTTTAGAGGTACATCATCACAGATTGGTGGACTATCTCTGAATGAGATTTATACTGAAACAAAGTCTATCTATATGAAGGCATTTGTTACAGTATTACCTAAAAAACTTATTAATCTAGGTTATGTACAGTATAGACCAAGTGCTGAATATCATGTAAATAATCCTGAAATGTCTAAAACTCTACATAAGGCTGTTAGAAGTCAAGATACTAACATATATAATAAGTATAAGAAATTATTAGAAGAAAGACCAATAACAAATTTGAGAGACTTACTCGAATTTACAAGTAATAGGTTCCCCATTTCATTAAGTCAAGTTGAAGGGGTTGATGCTATTTTACTAAGATTTTGTACTGGTGGTATGTCATTAGGGGCACTATCTAGAGAAACTCATGAGACGTTAGCAATAGCAATGAATCGAATAGGAGGAAAATCTAATTCGGGTGAGGGAGGAGAAGATACGTCACGCTTTTATCCTATTGGTTCAGTAAATAAGTTAGGAACATCTGAGAAATTTCCTCATCTTAAAGGTCTGAAAATAAATGATATAGCTAGTTCAGCAATTAAGCAAATTGCTTCAGGACGCTTTGGTGTTACACCTGAATATCTTATGAATGCTAAGCAATTAGAAATTAAAATTGCTCAGGGAGCTAAACCGGGAGAAGGTGGTCAGTTGCCTGGTAAAAAAGTAAGTAATTATATTGCGGAATTAAGAAATTGTAAGCCCGGTGTTACATTAATATCGCCACCACCTCACCATGATATTTATTCAATAGAGGATTTAGCTCAGTTGATCTTTGATCTACACCAAATTAATCCTAATGCTCAAGTATCTGTTAAATTAGTATCAGAAGTAGGGATAGGTACTATTGCGACTGGTGTTGCTAAAGCAAATGCAGATATTATTCAGATTTCAGGTCATGATGGTGGTACCGGGGCGTCTCCTTTAAGCTCAATTAAACATGCGGGTTCTCCTTGGGAATTAGGATTGACTGAAGTACATCAAACCTTAGTTGATAATAATTTAAGAGAGAAAGTCTTATTGAGGGTTGATGGTGGTTTAAGAACAGGTAAAGATATTATTATCGCCGCTTTGATGGGTGCGGAGGAATTTGGTTTTGGTACAGTAGCAATGATTGCTACTGGGTGCGTAATGGCAAGAATTTGCCATACTAATAATTGTCCTGTAGGTGTTGCTTCCCAACGTAAAGCTCTACGTAATCGTTACCCAGGTATACCGTCAGACTTAGTGAATTTTTTGACTTTTATTGCTGAAGAAGTAAGACAAATTCTAGCTCAGTTGGGTTATAGTAGATTGCAGGATATAATTGGTGATTTAAAACTGCTAAAAATAAACACTAAGGTAGTAAAGAAAACAAAAAATTTAGATTTACATACTTTATTATTATCGAATAGGTCTGGTTATAACTTACCTAGTTATCCTAGGCTTTTCGTAAGAAATAACGGGCCTGTATTAGATGATATTTTATTAAATGATCCTGATCTATTGAACGCTATGTTAAATCATACTATTTATAAACGCCATATAAAGGTAGTGAATACAGATAGAACGATAGGATCTCGGTTAGCTGGAAAAATTGCACAGAAGTATGGTAACTACGGTTTTAAAGGATCAATTTATCTAATTCTTCAGGGGTCTGTGGGGCAAAGTTTAGGTGCTTTTATTTGTAGAGGTATTTATTTAATAGTATTGGGAGAAGCTAACGACTATGTTGGAAAAGGAATGAGCGGTGGGGAAATAATAGTTTTACCTATAAAAAATACTAAATATCTAGCTGAAAATCAGGTGATTTTGGGGAATACGGCCCTTTACGGTGCTACGGGAGGCATTCTACTAGCTAATGGAAGAGCAGGAGAAAGATTCGCTGTGAGAAATTCGTCTGCGCAGGCGGTGGTATCTGGAGCAGGTGATCATCTATGTGAATATATGACAGGTGGTACTGTTGTTGTTTTAGGACCTGTGGGTAGAAATGTAGGTGCAGGTATGACAGGAGGATTTTTGTATGTTTTAGATGAAAATCAAGATTTATTATCTAAAGTGAATACAGAAATTGTCAAATTACAAAGAATTGTTACTAGAGAGGGAGAAAATCATTTATTAAATTTAATTAAATTATATATTCAAAAAACTGGGAGTCTCAAAGCTCAGCATATAGTAACACAATGGAAGAATTATATGTCTCTCTTTTGGCAAATTGTACCAAATTCAGAATTGAATAGTCCACTCGCTAACCTGGAATTTTCTTCTTTTGAATCTCTACCGAAAACTGTGGATAAAGTACTATAATACAATATTGTTGTTATGAAGATTTGAAAATATTATATCCTTTTATTTTGTGACTGTATTTATAGTATAATAAGTCAGACCACAAAAAAATAAATTATTAAGTTATCTACAGATAAAAATACTATGGCTCATAATGTAAAAGTCTATGATACTTGTATAGGATGTACTCAATGTGTACGAGCTTGCCCGTGCGATGTTTTAGAGATGGTTCCCTGGGATGGGTGTAAAGCCTCCCAAATAGCTTCTGCACCTAGAACAGAGGACTGTATAGGATGTAAAAGATGCGAAACGGCTTGTCCTACAGATTTCTTGAGTGTACGAGTGTATTTGGGCGGCGAAACCACTAGAAGTATGGGATTAGCCTATTAGCAAACTAAGTTATATACGAATACTTTAGGAAGCAATTGGGTCTAGAAGATCTCTTTGTCTTCTTTATTTATTATTCTATTGTTTCTGTGGACTATAAACTTTTATCTACTTTATAGATACATTTATACGATTGATTCTTATATTTTCTTTTGGTTATTAAGCTAGTATAAATTGTATTATTTTAGTCCACATTCAATACACGCTATCTGCTGTAATTATATTTCTCACTAGTAAAATTATAAAAGTAAGGCAAAGTCAATATAAATAAGTTTAGTGAGTTAAGGTAAATTTTTAGGTATGGTAAAAAAAAACAAATAACTATCGTAAGATACAAAATAAAGAACTTAATTTTGGCCACATTTCTACTTATGTTTATTAGCGGCTGCTTATCAATTTTCTGGAAGAGATCGTATAAACCTTACTCTTTTTTTATAGAATTTGAAAATTCGTACGGTATACATGTAGGTACTCCGGTTCGTATGAGGGGTGTTGTGATAGGAAAAATTAAAAAAATTCAGCTTAAAGCTGATAGCGTACTGGTTTTGGCTACTATCCACTCTAGTCGTATTTTGGTTCCTGTAAATTCTTTAGTTGAAACAACACAGACAGGTCTTTTAAATGATTCAGTAATTGATATTATACCCTGTAATCAATTCGTTATACCCTCAAAAAGTAGTAGTAATATTAAGATACAGAGTCGTCTAGATCATAACAGTGTTTATGATGGTATGTATATTACTGGCCAGAGAGGTCTCAATTATGATGACTTAATTAGATCAACTACTCGTATATCTCAAAGATTTGACGACCCACGTTTTTTTAACCTTTTTTATGTTTTTTTACAAAATGGTATAGAGTTAACAGATACATGTTTTGAGTTGATACTAGGTCTACTAGAGATTACTGTTATAAGCTCTGTATATTTACAGAAATTTATAAATTATAGTTAGATTGGTTTGAGTTTGTTTTATGTATGATCGTAGTGTCAATTTTCTGATAGTTCTCTCTAATATACATAAATTATGATTAAAAGACAAAATGTAATGTTGCATTTCCTAAAACCGATGTCGGAACTTGAGTTAAGAATTAATAACCTTACTCAAATAGCTAATACTCATCACTTAGCGTTAATTACCGAACTAGAAACTCTTAATCAGAAGTTTAGGGAGTTAAAGAAAGAAGTCTTCAGGGCCCTTACACCTTTGCAACGTTTGCATCTAGTACGTCAGGCAGATAGACCGACAACTCTGGATTACATTTCACGTATATTAGATGATTGGGTCGAATTGCATGGTGATAGAGGTGGAGGTGATGATACAGCTTTAGTTGGTGGCATAGGTATATTAAATAATTTAACGGTAGTGTTTATAGGCCATCAGCGTGGAAAAAATACTAAAGATAATGTCTTAAGGAATTTTGGTATGCCTTCTCCGGGAGGATACAGGAAGGCTTTAAGGCTAATGCAGCATGCAAACTGTTTTAACTTTCCTATATTAACTTTTATTGATACCCCTGGTGCCTGGGCCGGTATAGAAGCGGAGAAATTAGGTCAAGGCCAGGCAATTGCTATCAATTTACGAGAAATGTTTTCATTTCGTGTCCCCATTATCTGTACGGTTATTGGAGAAGGTGGTTCAGGTGGTGCGCTAGGTATAGGCGTTGGTGATAAAATTTTAATGTTAGAGCATGCAGTGTATACTGTAGCAACTCCTGAGGCATGTGCTGCTATTTTATGGAAAAATAGTAAACTATCTGTTGAGGCGGCAGAAGCCCTAAAAATTACTTCTTTAGATCTTAAACTTTTAGGTGTTATTGATAGAATAATAGCAGAGCCATTAGGAGCGGCTCAGGCGGACCCTTATGAGGCTGCTAAAAATTTAAAGTTAGCTTTAGTACAAGAGTTAACTAGTTTATTAAATTTGCCCGAAAAAAAAAGACAGTATCTAAGATATCAGAAGTTCCGTAGAATAGGAACTTTCTATGAAAAGGTTGTTTGAAATCAGCTATGTCTAGCTGATCAGATTGTATGTTGAGTCTCCCTAGATTAGGTTCAAGTTGCTTAGTCCAATTATGGTCCCAGCACCGATGATATGTCCAAGGCTAGTGGTAGCTATTAGTTCAGCTAGACCAAATCCTCTTAAACTAGGTAAAGGAATTGATGGTCCTAGTCCTCTAACTTGTATAGCATATCTTCCTATAATAATTGCAATGAGGTTGCATATAATCATTATGATTGAAACTTGTATAGGCCATTTCTGTACTGCTGGTAATATACTTATGATTGTTAGCATGATATATTTTATATGTCTTTTAATTATTTAACTCTAATTGTTCCACTCTCTCTTTACTTTTTTGTGTAAGATAAATTTATGTAAATAGGCATTTTTTTAAGATAGCCAGCCATAGCTATGTAAGCCTTGACCTAAAAAGTTTACACCTAAGTAGCAGATCCATACTATGAAGAAGCCAAAAGTTGCCAGTATAGCTGGCTTTTCTCCGGACCAGGCTTTATTAAGTCTAGTATGTAGGTATGTAGCAAAAACAATCCAAGTTATTAGTGCCCAGGTTTCTTTTGGATCCCAGCTCCAGTAACTACCCCAAGCTTCATTTGCCCAGACCGCACCTGCTATAATACCAATGGTAAGTAGAGGAAAGCCAAGTCCGATTGTTCTGTAGCTTAAATTATCTAAACTTTCTAGTAGATTAATATTCGATATTATATTACGATTATGTCGTAGGTATTGACTTCTGCTGTAACCGTAACTTCTAATTGGATTGGCTATTAATGACTCTTTTGTATTGACATTTTTAACTTCGTGTTGTTTTTTTGAGAGTTGTTTAATTACTAAAAATGCTATAGCAATTAAAGAGCCAATGAGTAGAGTGGCATAACTCATCATCATAATGGTTACGTGCATCATAAGCCAATTGGATCTGAGTGCCGGTACTAGCGGGCTAGCTAATTGTAATTCTTTTGGTATTGAAAGACTTGCGAAAGCTATGGTAAATAAACTGATAGGTGAAACAATAGCACCAGTAATTACTTTATTATATTTTTGATTTAGTATTAAATAAAATGTTGTTAGACACCAAGTTAAGAAAAGTAATGATTCATATAAATTACTTAAGGGAAAATAGTGGTAGATTATCCATCTAGATAAGAGGTTTATAAATAGAGAGAAGTTAGCTAGTAATAAGCAGATATTGCCAATCTTGTCGAAGATTTTAGTATTTGGGAAGTATAAACTTCCCCAGTAAATAAATAGGCTAAATAATAGCAGGCCGAAGGCTATATTAACTAGATGATTTTCTACTAGAGTTAATGTCATGTTTTCTCCAAATTTTGCCTATGCATTGTGTTCTTAGTATATTATATATAAAAAAAGATAACTTGAGTAGTAACTCAGTTATCTTTTTTTAATTAATGATAGCTATGAAAGTGAGTTAATGACATAGTCTAGAGCCGCTGTATATTCCACTCCAGCTTGCGCAGACATGTCTCTTGGAACGCATAGTCTATCACGTGTAAATGCGAAGGCTGCAACATAGGCTGCGGAAGGTAGATTTAGAGCTCTATAAACTTCACGAGCACCTGCTATACCCCACTCGTCTAGAGGTCCTGTTCCCCCTACAACTAGAGAGTAGTTAATTAGACGCATATAATGGTCGATGTCACGATAACATTTATTAATTTTTTCTTGTGAATCACCAGCTTCACCGGTATTTTTTAAGTAAGAATATTTTGCAAAGCAAGCATCACCAGCTTCTTTTACAACAGCTTCATGATTGCCTGCAAGTTTTTCAGCAGCTTCTAGTCTTGCTGCGGCTCTTTGTATATTCCCTTGTACGGATTCAAGATCTGATGAGCTTGGAAAGCGACCCGCTGCGTCTGCAGCGCTAATTATAGTGGTAATAACAGATTTCATTAATTTGTCCTTAGATAGAGATAGGTGTTTTTTTTAAAGTATTTGAATCTATTGTTGTCTGTTGTTTATAAATAAAACGTTTGACTAAGAGATAGCTGTTGCTACTCTATCAAAATATGCTGCAACTTCGGAAGCTAAGCTAGAACAATCGCCATCTGGAGTTTCAATTTTGCGTTGTGAAGCTGTGTTATTAATAAATGCTGTAGCTGCAGATTTCATAATAGTTACAGCTCTTACGGAAGAGTTAGTAGGTACACCAAGAGCTATGTAGGTTTCTTTTAAACCGTTTAGGCAGCGGTCTTCTAGTACAGAAGCATCTCCAGATAGAAGAGCATAAGAAGCATAGCGAAGAATGATTTCTCCATCACGTAAACAGGCAGCCATACGTCGGTTAGTATAGCAATTTCCTCCTGGTGAAATTAGTCCTGTATTCTCACAGATCATACCTGAGACAGCGTCAGATACTATGCAGCTTGCATTAGAGACAATTGCGTTCACCGAATCAAGTCTTTTATTGCCATCAGCAATAAACTTTTTTAATGCTTGAAGGTCACTACCGCCTACATATGCGGCTTTAGTATCTGAATTTACTACAACTCTGGAAAATGCGTCAAGCATTGATTTCTCCTTGATTTTTTTAAAAATTTTAACGGGTTTAGCTGCTTACTTCTACAGCTTTGTTTATATCTATACTACATGAAGTATAGTTGATTTTTTTGGAGAAATTATTAACTAAATAATACTCTGTAATATTTCTATTGAAACAAAATTTGCGAAAAACGAGCGGTAGTTGATTTTATAGGGTATTTACGTGTAAGTTGATGACGACACAGTGTAGCTATAGTGATTTTCATTAAGTATTTGCTATCTACTAAAGTTTTAATGGTACATTAATTTTGTCTGCTATTTGATAAACTCATACTGCTAACTTTAATTTTGTTTCTCTAATAGAACGTAAACATTCTTAAACAAAATTTTCTATAGATTGGAATTTTGAATAATATATTTAATAATATTATCTTTGATCATCATTCTCTTTAGTACGAAATATAGATATTTTTTAGTTTGTTTGTCATCAAGTTTTACGACCGCTTTTCGGTACTGAGCTAACCTAAATTCTTGTTCTAAAGTAAGTTGATTAGATTTCTCCATAGTCTAGTAATTTATTGTTTTATATCAACTCTATGTGAATAAATTTAAGTAAGTTATTATATCTCTAGTAATATAGCGTATATTGTTTTATATACGACATTATATAGGAGAACTGCATGTCTATTCCAATTTTGAAATATTCTCTAACTACTCAAAATCAACGAGTGAATGGTTTGGAAGTTAATCCAGGTGAAGAGCAGCCCAAGGTATATACAACAGAAAACCTTCTCACAGCATTAGAGATGGATGAATTAATATGGGCAGGCTATCGTCAGGTTTTTAGTGAGCATCAAATTTTAAATTACACACGAGATCGTTTTCTAGAATCACAACTGAGATTTAATCAAATTACAGTTAAGGATTTTATTGTAGCTTTGATACTATCAGATTCCTTTCGTAGATTAAATCGTGAGACTAATAATAATTATAGACTAGTAGAGATGTGTGTACAGAGAATTTTAGGAAGAGACGTGTATAATCAACGGGAACGTTTAGCTTTTGCTATTGTTATAGCTGATAAGGGGTTTGAGATATTTATTAGATTGTTAGTTAATAGTGCAGAGTATATAGAAAGCTTTGGTGATACAACTGTTCCTTACCAAAGGAGGCGCATCTTAGCACAAAGAGTCAAAGGTGAAATACCTTTTAATTTAAAAACACCTCGTTTGACTAAAGGATTTGCTACTAAGCAAAATACATTACAATTGCTTTCTTCAACAAGTATTAGGAGGTTCAGACCTCAAGAGCAGTTACCTAGGGCTGGAGACCCAGCTTTATTTTTAACAATGGTCCCGAGTGTATCACCATTGTCTAGTTAATTGTTTTTAGTGCATACTAAAACATATATGTTTTATTTATGCACATCAGTTTTAGCTACCTAATTTAAATGCATCAACAAGTAAGCCATACAAAATGCCAATTTTGATAGCATTGCAGCATTTTAGGCAGTTTTGAAAAGCAGATCCATTTGTACCGTATTCCTTACTTTTTACTCGGTAGATAACCTTACTAATGATTTCTTGACTGGTTACAATAGTTGCAGCTGCAATAATACTCCAATCACCCGTTTGTGTAGTGATAGTTGATAGTCCGGTTGATATAAAAAAACCAAACAATAAGCTCAATGAGTATATGTTAAAGTTATCTAGATTAAATATGCTCAAACTTTTGAGATAAATTTTAATGTAATGAATAGATTGCTCTAAATTTGTTCTGGAATCACGAATCATAAAAAAAACCGATCTAAAAATCACTATTTTTTAGTATCTTTACTAAGTACTGAAATGGTTCGCTAATTAATAAGTTATCTACACTGTAAACACTCTGAATCTCGAATTTGATAATCTCTTCTAATATTTGTATACTTCTAATAGTCGGAGCGATTGGTACACCTAATGAATTATATGTATCTCTTAGTCCATTTAGTACTCTTTCATTAAGTATATTATTATTTCCAGCTATTAATGCATAGCTTCCGTACCTTAAATAATAATCTAAATCTCTTAAGCAGGCAGCATATCTTCTAGTGGTATAAGAATTACCGCCGGGTCTCAAAAGTTCAGGTTGCTCTTCATAGAGTTGTAGAGAAGCTTCTTTTATAATTTTTGATGCCCTGCTATTGATAAATTTTAATATTTTTACTCGATCGAGTCCAGTGTCTAGATAAGTCTCAATCTTTTTTGTAGCATTCTCGTCTAAGTATTTGCCAACTAGATCATACTGTCTTAGGATGTCTGTTATCGCGTCTTGCATAAGTTAAGTTATTTATTTATTCACTATATTTTGAAATATGTATACCGACAATAAGTTTATACTAATTCATCTTTTATATTTTTTTATTCTAAAGTTGATACTTTTTTAATATATGTAGTCTAGTGATTATTGGTTAATAAACTTGTAATTGGTAATATTTTATGTCTCTAGATACGCACTATTGTATTGTAAGAATAGTTAATAGAAAACTAACTTTATCTTGTTATACGAAGCGAAGCGATCACACTGTAGTAAATACTTGCATAGTTTTTTTATGGATTTAACACAAGTCAAATTCGTGATTTAGCAAGTAAGCATGTTAATTTCAGGCAACAAACTTCCTTAGGGCATTTACTATATATAGGTCAAGAATTATATAAGGCTGAGTTCGCAAACTCGATTTCTCAGACTTATATCCAATTATAGCTCTCTATGAAATGTGAAAAGTTTCTTACTTGAATTCATATATTTCTAGTGTTTTGTTGAATAATTCCTTTACGTCAATAATATTTATTTTTTTTCAACATGTAACTAAAGTAATTAGACAGCTCATTTTTTTTTATTCTTAATTTTATGATTATATTTGACATGTAGCCGAGCAAGTTTTAAAATATCGCTATTATGAAAATATTTAGTAGATAACAATCTCAAAAATATACGTCTATCGTTATACCAGCCTGAACAGTAATACATTTCTTTGTCAAGTTTGTGTAAGTCTAGTATTTTAAAAGAGTTTATTTCCATGTGATGAGTATGTAGCTCAGTGGATAGAGTTTCAGATTCCGATTCTGATAGTCGCTGGTTCGAATCCAGCCATACTTGTTTGTAAAGTTTATATAGGTTGACTTGTTAGCCATTATAATTTATGATATGGTCGCATATGATCTAAGGGGGCTGCAAGGTTTCTACATAGAATTCATACCTATAAGTAAGAAAGTAATAACTAAACTTTACAGTTTAGATTAAAAAATATCTCCAAAGCATCAGATTATTTCTTTTTCTTTAACGGCAGTGTCGGTATAAAAAATTACATTGTTTAATCAAGTAATTTTTAAGTCTCGAGTAAAGAAACCTCGTCTTTATTCGATGAATTTGTTGAGGGTGCTCTCTAATTAGTTAAGTCTCCTTGTCTCTGTAGTTCATAAATCTTGGCACAACTATTGACTTGTGGTAGTAATTGTGTCTATCTTATAGATCTAATTCATATGGACGTGGGTTCAAGTCCCACCAGCTCCAGAGAATAAGATAGCTATTCCATTATTATAAATTTGTCTGAGCCGATTGACCTATGATACTCATCTATCATAATTTAACTATTTTTCTATAAACGATTTTGATGATCTTATTTTTTTTTTACATGTACTGAAAGGATTGAGAATATAATTAATTATCCACATTCACATAATATATCAGCCAGGAAGGAGATTCCTAATGCTTGTAAATCTCAAAAGTCCTCATTATCACTAGCTTATACTATCTATGATATACAATTGAACAGTCAAAATAATTCATTATCTGATAAATTAGTCAGAAAAAATTTGTGGAGAAGTATACTGAACAATTTGTGGTACCAGAGGCTCTTTCTATCTAAGCAAAATAGATTGACTGGTAGATACTACGACCAAAATTATGATCCTTATCTAAGTAGCAGTAAAGCGCAGTATAAAAATATTATGTCTGAGCTCAGTACAATACTAAAAAAAAGTATGGTTTGTACATGTTCTAATCCCAATACATCTAGACAGGTTGACTCAGCAAGTTTACAGGTAGAATATATGTGGCCCCGCAGCTTGTATAGTAATCTAATAAACCCGGCTAGAGTTTATTCTGAAAGACTGCGGGCATATTTATTAGAACTGTCTAAACGTACTAATAAAAATCTATCCTTAGATAATATTCCTCTATATGTTGTCTCTAATAATTTTGGGAAAATGGTAGTTTCTGAACAGCCTTCATATATTAAAAGTAATGTCTTACCTAATTTTTATAGAGTAAACACTCAATACATGGACCAAGCATGGTTCTTTGTCAATTTTGACGATGCATGTGAGTATATGAATTCTATCCTGGATAAAAGCTTAGTAACGAAAAGACAGGTGGCTCTCAAAATTTTCACATCTAATCTAGGTGCTTTTTACAGTCTTGCGCAAAAGTATCGTAACCAAATTGTATTTCGAGTAATTCCTGATTTAAATGAATTATCACTTTTAATGACACGTTATAAATATGATAGATATTTGGAATTTCACCCTCTACAAAGGTATAGTAAAATGTCTTTCCAGGGTCAGCCTGTATACATCGTAAAGATTTATGATGATAGGAATGAAAGACAGTATGCTAGTATGACTTCTAATCGTAATGATAAAGAATTAATTCCCATTTTTATGAGTTACAATGATGCCAGATTCGAGGAAAAAAGGTGGAAAACAAGTGATAAAGTACTTGGTTTTAAAAATCGTTCAAAGATTGTTGTGTACAACTTAGAAAAATTCCTCGAAAACTTGGAAAAAACTGAAGAAAAAGAAGGACTAAGTTACACTATAATACCTCCTAGAAGTTCATATTTACACCTAAAGAATCTAGAAAATCAGCAATTGTCTATCTCTCCTTGGTGGGTGGATTTCACTAGTGGTATATCATCTATAAGTCTTTGGTTCAAAAGAATAGCTTGGTCTCTGACTAGTAAGCATCCTATAAATTTATAGGTGTTATGTTAATATGTGACCAATTGGTATCGATATCTATTTTCTTGAATAGTACTCAACTACTAAAAGTTCATTAAGTTCTATGGCTATCCATTCACGTTCAATGATTCCGTTTATTTTGCCAAGTAGTTTTTCGTGATTGATTTCTAGGTGGTTAGGTACACTTGTTAGACCTGGGTTATCTATATTCTTTTGAACTAGCCGTTTAGATATTTTACCTGTTCTGATTCCTAGTATATCTCCTGGTTTACATTGGTAACTGCAAATATTTAGTGTTTTTTGATTGATAACAATATGACCATGATTTACTAGTTGTCTGGCAGCAGGGATCGTAGGTGCTAGCCCTAATCTAAATACTGTATTATCCAGCCTCATTTCTAGCATCTGCAGTAATACCAATCCGGTGGGTCCTTGTGCCTGCTTGGCTTTTTTAATATACCTGATTAGTTGTTTTTCACTAACACCATAATTTAATCTTAGCTTTTGTTTCTCTTCTAGCCTTAGAGCATATTCAGAAGGCTTTTTAGATCTTTGACCGTGTTCTCCAGGTGGATAAATTTTCTTAGACTTTTTTCTTGTTAGTCCAGGTAAATCACCTAGTTTCCGACTAATTCTTAATCTAGGCCCTCTATAGCGAGACATAAGTTCTCCTCCAAGTTGGTTTGATGATTACTTGCATAATTTATTAAATTATTAACTTCTCTTCTTTTTAGGTGACATAATCATAGTCATTTGCTTACCTTCTCGAGTGGGACTTTGTTGTACCTCTGCCAATGTCATCAATTCTCTTGCCATCTTGTTTAATAGTTCGAATGCTAAATTCATATGTTGGATTTCTCTTCCTTTGAAAGTGATAGTTGCTTTTACTTTATCTCCTGACTTCAAAAATCTTTTAGCTTGACTAATTCTTACTTGGTAATCATGTTTTTCTATTTTATATCGCATCTTAACCTCTTTAAGGCTAGCGTTATGCTGTTTTTTTTTAGCTTCTCGAGCTTTTTTATCTTGGTAAAACTTATATTTTCCATAGTTTATTATCCGACAAACAGGTGGCTTTGACCGATCACTAATCATTACTAAATCTAGTCCCTCAGCTTCAGCCAATTTCATCGCTTCCTGTGATGAAAGAATACCTATCTGTGAGCCTGAAGAGCCTATTAGGCGTATCTTAGAATTTTTAATATTATAGTTAATATAAGGTTTCTGTCTGGAGTTAATTGTTTTTTCTGACACAGATAAATTGAGTAATATATTTTATACTTTATTGATAATATATCATAATAAAAATAAAATATAAATACTATGTAAAAAGTTAGCATAGCTTACATGGTATATTCATTAATATTGCGTTGTCAAAAATAAATTATATGAAACATACATTATCAGTTTTGGTGGAGGATGAGGCTGGTGTTTTGTCTAGAATAGCAGGATTATTTGCAAGACGAGGATTTAATATTGAAAGTTTAGCCGTAGGCCCCGCAGAATATGAAAATATTGCTCGAATTACGATGGTGATTGTAGGTGATAATAGAACAATTGAGCAACTAACAAAACAATTATATAAGCTAATTAATGTATTGAAAGTGCAGGATGTTACTAACATACCTTGTGTTGAAAGAGAGTTATTGTTAATTAAAATTAGTGTGTCACAAGAATATAGATCAGCTATATTAGAAATTGCTCACATTTTTCGTGCTAGGATTGTTGATATGAGTACCGATAACTTGATTTTAGAAGTAACAGGTGATCCCGGGAAAATGGTTGCTATAGAACAATTGTTGCAGGAATATGGTATAGTTGAGATAGCGAGGACAGGGAAAATTACTTTAACACGCTCATCTAATGTAAATACGGAGTTTTTACGGAAAGTGATTGGTACAAAATCTTTTTTATATAATTAAAGTTAGCTAGGGGTGGAGGGACTTGAACCCTCACGATTAGTTAAATCAACAAATTTTAAGTCTGTTGTGTCTACCATTCCACCACACCCCCTCATATAATTGTTGTTCAGGCGGCACCCAGATTCGAACTGGGGAATGAAGAATTTGCAATCCTTAGCCTTACCACTTGGCTATGCCGCCTTAGCTTCTATAATATACTTATTAATCATTAAAAAGTCGACTTTTTAGAATATCTTCTGATTGTATTGTTACAAGATCTGCTTTAGTTAGTATTCTTTTCTTGGTACTAAAAATGCGATTTGCTTGTCTCATTCTTGCTCTATCAATTGCGTTGCGTATACTTCTAGCATTAGCAAAGTGGGGCATTTCAATTCTTTTTGCAGCGTATTCAAGTAGAAGCTTATCAGCATCTGGTGCAAATCTATATTGTTGATCCTCTAACATAAGTTTAGCAATTTTCAGTAATTCTTCTGGAGTATAGTCTGGAAAGTTTACATGATTTGTTATTCTAGAGGATAGTCCTGGATTAGACTCGTAAAATTTATCCATTTTATCTTTATATCCTGCAAAAATTACTACTATTTCCTCTCTCTGATTCTCCATGACTTGTAGCAAGATTTCAATTGCTTCTGCTCCATAATCACGCTCATTATCTGGTTTATATAGATAGTAGGCCTCATCAATAAATAGAACCCCTCCGGTAGCTTGTTTTAAGACCTCTTTTGTTTTAGGTGCTGTATGACCGATATACTGACCTACTAATTCATCACGTGTTACTGTCATTAAATGACCTTTTCTTATGTAGCCTAAACGATTTAATATGTCTGCCATTTTCATAGCAACGGTAGTTTTACCTGTTCCGGGACTACCGGTAAAAGACATGTGTAGTCCTGGATTACCAGATAACATGTTAAAACGCTTTCTTAGTTTATCAATTAATAGCAGTGCAGCAATTTCTTTAATTCTTGTTTTAACAGGTAGTAATCCTATTAGTTCTTCTTCTAGTTCATCTAGAACTTCTTGAATTTGTGTTTTATTATATTCTTCTTGTAAATTCACAAGAGTGTCATTAGCTAAAGTATAAACAGTCATAATTACTTAATAACTTAGAAATTGGCTAGAGATTATAATATAATTTATAATCTCTTTTCTTATCTAGGACTTAATATCTTGATCCTTCAGGTTTGTCGACAGCATAGCTATGAAAGCTATATCTTTGATTACGTCCGTCATCTTCGGATCTTCGCAGAGCGAACCCCGGTTCTGAAGCTGGCCTATTAACAATAAATGATAGTACACAACTTTCTATTCCTCTAGTATTGTCAAATGCATTGACTTTAACGTAAACATTCGGATTTTGCTTACGACAATTATTAATTTCATACATTACATTTGCAGGATCCTGAATGTCAAATAATGGTAACCCCCAAAGTTCCCAGTAACTATTTCTCGGATGAGGATCTTCTGTATACTCGATATTGATTGACCACTTATTTTTTATGGCGTACCCTATCTGTTTACCAATTTGTTCATCCGTTAAGTCTGGTAGGAATGAAAAAGTACCTTGCGTTAGTCTCATTATGTTCTACTCCTATTTTAAATAAAGTATCTATTTATAGATTAATATATTTTCTTGTTATACATTAGCTGTTGGAGTTTCTACATAATCGGCGGTGTCGGTTGATGTATAGTTGAAAGTTATATCTTTCCAAAGGTCCAGAGCTGTTTGTAAAGGTCCACAGGTTTTTGCAGCATCTCGTAAAATTTGTGGACCCTCAGCAACAAAATCACGCCCCTCATTTCTAGCTAGCACCATAGCTTCGAGAGCTACACGATTTGCTGTAGCTCCAGCTTGAATACCGTCCGGATGTCCTATAGTACCGCCACCAAATTGTAGAACAACATCGTTTCCTAGATAGTCTAATAACTGGTGCATTTGTCCACAGTGAATACCTCCTGAAGCTACAGGTGTTACTTTTCTTAATGAGGCCCAATCTTGTTCAAAGAATATACCTTGTGGCAAGTTCACATCCAGGTGACTTAGTAGTAGTGTATTGTAGAATCCCCTAATCATTAGTGGATCACCTTCTAATTTACCTACTACTGTTCCAGCATGTATATGATCAACACCGGCCATACGCATCCATTTACAAATTACACGAAAATTCATACCGTGTTCTTTTTGTCTAGAATAGGTAGAATTGCCTGCTCGATGTAAGTGTAAGATCATATCGTTTTTTCTTGCCCAGACAGCCATTGATTGTATAGCTGTGTAGCCAATTACTAAATCAATCATGATAATAATACTTCCTAAAGCTTTTGCAAATTCTGCTCTTTCGTACATATCTTCCATTGTAGCAGCTGTTACATTTAGATAATGTCCCTTTATCTCACCTGATGCAGTAACAGCACGGTTTACACCTTCCATAGAATACAGATATCTTTCTTTCCATCTCATGAATGGTTGAGAATTGATATTTTCATCATCTTTTAGAAAATCTAAACCACCTTTTAGACCTTCGTACACAACACGTCCATAATTTTTTCCAGATAGGCCTAGTTTGGGTTTTACAGTAGCTCCTAGGAATGGTCTACCAAATTTATCCATACGCTCTCTCTCCACAATTATGCCTGTTGCTGGTCCTTGAAATGTTTTTAGATAAGCAACCGGTAGACGCATATCTTCTAATCTTAAAGCTTTTACTGCTTTGAAACCGAATACATTACCTATGATTGATGCTGTTAAATTAGCTATAGAGCCTTCTTCAAATAAGTCAATATCGTAGGCAATGTATGCAAAATATTGTTCAGTGGAGTTTGGTACTGGATCAACTTTGTAAGCCTTAGCTCTGTATAGGTCACATGCTGTAAGTAAATCTGTCCAAACTACTGTCCAGGTCGCTGTAGAAGATTCACCAGCTATCGCTGCAGAAGCTTCTACTGGATCTACACCTGGTTGAGGTGTGATACGAAATAATGCTAAAACATCTGTATCTTTAACAGTATATTCAGGGTCCCAGTATCCCATCTTTGCATACGGTATAACTCCTGATTCGTAACGTTCATTTTTAATTCTTGTCCGTTGTTGTACGGATTGAGACATATTTTCCTCCTTGATTTTAAGGTAGTATCATTAGATCTTGGTTAAATCAAAAAAATTTTTTATTATTTATGATTATATAACTAAAGATAACATTATCTATGGATCAATTAATCTCAACATTGTTTATATTACTGATAATATTTATTAATGTTAATGTATAATTAAAAGGCTTTTTGTACATATAAGTACAAGCTCTTTTATTGTTCTGATTTCTTATGTTAGAATCTAAAGAAGCAAGAATGAAATAATAACTAAATAATATTGTGCAAGTCAAAGATATTGGTGATATTAGTTTTACTAGTGAAGTATTAGAATCTAAAAAAACAGTATTGGTAGATTTTTGGGCACCTTGGTGTGGACCTTGTCGTATGGTATCTAATGTTATTGACGAAATTGCTAATGAGTACTCTGAAAGTATTAAGGTAGTTAAACTAAATACAGATGATAATCCTGGAACAGCAGCGTCATATGGTATCAGGAGTATACCAACATTAATGATCTTTAAAAAAGGTCAAAGAGTAGATACTGTTATAGGAGCAGTACCTAAATCAACTTTAGCCAATAAATTGCAGGAGTATCTTAAAGAGAATTAAGTATATGTCAAAATTATGTCAATTAAGTGGTAAAAAGCCAAACAATGGCTATAGTGTTTCCCACTCAAATATTAAAACCAAGAGAAAACAAAATGTGAATTTACAGAATAAGAAAGTCTGGTCTATATCACAATCAAAGTGGATAAAACTAAAAATTTCTGTAAAGTCTATCAAGGGTCAACATAAAAACAAAATTTGATAAATTAATTATAAATAAAATTAGACAAATCAGCATTCATATGATATAGTTGAGGGAGCTGGCATAATTCTAAAACTTTGGGAGAAACTATGATATTACAAAAAAAACAAACAAAAAAAACACCACACCACTACTTACATATAAAGTAATAGGTTGGTCTTCAGCTTGCTTAGAGCAAGCTATTAGATACTACACTTTGAACTGCCGTAGATCTGCTAAAAAGCAACAACGGTAATCTGTATACTTAGATTTATATAAAGGCTATTATTTTTCTTGAAAACAAATAATCTTAAGGCTAGTATAGCTCAATTGGTAGAGCAGCTGATTTGTAATCAGCAGGCTATGGGTTCAACTCCCTTTACTAGCTTACATAAGTAAATTCAGGCCAAGGCTTTGTATGGTGGGTGAATTTGCAAGAATTAAGTAGGCGAAGCCTGAACCACCTATTGCCCCTACCAGAAAACCTCCAGTAAATTGACTCCAACCTACACTAGTCTGCAAATTATCTTTTGCATCATCTTTGTCGAAAGCAACACTTCCATACATTGCAAGACATGTTACTAATATGATAACCAAACCAACAGAAGATAAGAACCCAGCAAGTAGCGCAATATCCGTATTTCTCAAGGGACCCAACTTATCGAAAGGTCCTACTAAGAAGTAGCCATGGGCCATACCTATTTCTAATCCACGTAACAGTGGAGATAAGCCTCTTCTATATGCTGGTAAATTACTAATAAAACTTCTCGTGATACTGGATGTACTAATGGGAGTAGATAAATTACCTACAAATGGATCGTTGTTATAGGGTTTAATAAAGTCTGACATTAATCTGTTATCCAGGAGTAAATGATTTTTATATAACAAACTATTAATAATAGTTTGCTAAAAAGTATTACTAAATTTATAGTAAGGTTTAGGTTTTTGATTACATAATACCTTATATTAAATTCTTAACTAATATTTAGTAACATATAATATTCTATAATATTTCTTAGATATTAGTTAGTTTTTTATATAAATTATAAAAGGATAGATACATTATGTTCACTTTTATTAGCTATATTCTTTTTGTTGTTTTGTTTTCGGGTATAGCTCTGGGGCTATTTTTCGGTTTACAAGCTATAAAATTGATCTAGGACTTTTAGTAATGTAGGTTTTCTAATATACATAGCAGTTAGTATAATTAGATTATACTAATTGTTTTTATAGACGTTATTATCTACAATTCATTACATATATGCTTATTAAGGTTAAAAAAGACAGGATTTTGGGTTCACGCAGATTTGATAATTATTGTTGGGCAACTATCACAACCTTTGGCAGTCTTTCTTTTTTCATTGTGGGTATCTCTAGTTACTTTAACAAAAATCTTTTGCCATTTCTCCATGCTGAAAATATTATATTTATTCCACAGGGAGTTGTTATGGTTTTTTATGGAATGTTAGGCTTATCTTTGAGTTTATTTTTATGGCTAACTATTATTTGGGATGTTGGAGCTGGTTATAATCAGTTTGATATAAGTCAAGGTACAATTACAATATTTAGGCTAGGTTTCCCGGGGAAAAATAGATTTCTATCATTTAAATATAACGTTAGAGATATACAATCAATTAAGGTATCAATTAAGGAAGGTATAACACCGAAGCGAGAAATATATTTAAAAATTAAAGATAATAGGGAAATTCCATTAACTCGCGTAGGTCGACCACTTTTATTATCTGAAATTGAAGATAAAGCTATAGACTTGGCTAAGTTTTTGAGTATCTCTGTAGAAGGTATTGACTAATATAAGTATGACTAAAAGTCATGATATTTTATAGATTTCTATGATATAGTTTCAAAAGGAGTCTGCGGGTATAGTTTAGTGGTAAAACTTCAGCCTTCCAAGCTGATAATGCGGGTTCGATTCCCGCTACCCGCTTTAATCTATTGATTGCTTAGTTAATATAAATAATTCTCGCAATAAGATATTTAAATAGATTTGACTGATATTGGAAGCGGAGATGGAAAGATAATTAAGTATATATCCAGAATTTTGATTTTAGAAGCAGATATTATTAAAAATACTCTAATCGTTACTAGAATTCTTTTCCTGTAACTGTAGAATCAATCTTTATGGTACTATTATTAGTTTAAATACTATCTAATACTTTTTTTAATGGAGTTTTTTTTTGATGTTTTATGATGATTAGCTAGCTTTGATAGATTAAAGTCTTACGAATATACAACATTAATCTAATTGTTATGGAATATAAGAACTTACAGGTGTCGATAATCTTATTTGATAGAGAAAGATAGAAAAGTATTCAAGAAGAGTAAGCCTATAAGGAAATAAAGTAACGCAAACTAAACAATTTTAGCGAGTTAGTTAAACTTAGTAATTATGTAGATACATACGAGCTTTCAGTGAAGATAATAATTTCGTTTCACAAAGACTAACTAAAGGGTAAGTATTTTGATTGGGAGCTTAAAATTATATAGTAGATGATATGGAGGGCTGAAATGAGTTAGTCTTTGTATTATTTGATAATATTACTGAATATCAGATATTCTTAGTATTTGTTTAGATCACAGGACTATTTGTATATCCTGCGATCGATTTAACTATAATATAAAAAAGTTATATCTAGTGGTAGTATAAGAGCTCTACGAAGATTCTCATATACTCTTATTTGCATCTGGCTGGATTCGAACCAGCGACGTTCTTTTCAGAATGGCGGATTATTAGAGTCGGCCTTTATTAAGGCCTCTCATTTTAAACCGTACATGAAACTTTCACTTCATACGGCTTAGCTAGTTAGTTGTTTTATTTTTTCATCTGCCATAAGTACAGCATATTGTCTATCTTTTTGTTAGTACTTCTTACATAATCAAATAGGCCTCGATATTGATTATTGAGATGCCAGTTAAATAGAAGAAGTTTAAGTCTGCTTTTAACTTGCTTAACATTTATATTATTTTGTATTTTCCATCGATTTTGATGATTTTTTTTATATATTAAGTGTTTTGCAGAATATAAAAGATTTTTATCTATGTAGTGTAGAAATTCTTTGTAGTTTATTCTGTAATCATCATAATATGTTCTTAAATAGTTTAGGCTATGGCTAACTCTAAGAACAAATCGGCTAAAAATGATTAAACTATCTGAGCTGAGCTCCATATCATTAATATCAGAAGAGCAAAAAGCTCTTACTGCACATTTATTTTTTCTGTGTTTAATTATATCAGCTAAATTAATATAGATATGCCACTTCAAACCAATGAATAATATATTTACTAATAGCCTATCGAGACTATCGATGCGATATTGTTCATTAGTTATTAAATTATTATCAATCCAATAACTAACTAGTATTTTTTCTCTCGGTAGTACTAATAGATTATTTAGATTATTTGCTTTACAAATATTTGTTTGATATATCTCATAATTTATAAAATCTTTAATAAAGCCTTGATCATAGAATGTTATGTATAAAATTTTTTTCTTTATACTATGTTTATTCTTGACCATATCTGTTAATAAATTAGTTTTAGACTTACCTTGAAAAAATGCCCTCAAAAAAATTTCTGTCTTATATTGCTCTATCTGCTGTTTTATAAAGTGTACAATCCAGTAATTCTTCCTAAGGTCGAGATTGCATAAGCAATACATGGATATTGTTATTTTCTCTACGTACCTGTTTGATAACATATATTTTTTTTTTAGCCTGTCGACCACTTTTCTAATAAAAACTAGATGATATTCTCTATCCGACAGAAGTTTTTTTTGGCTTCTACGATATCCAAAATATCGCATTTTTTTTGAAGCAAGATGTATATATTTCAATAGGATTAGTAATTGTTTTTCTATATATCTACTCTGAATTTGCATCTCGGGTTTATTATAAGTATCAAATGCTTGCGTATATATGTTACTTAATCTATCTAACTAGCAGTAGCAAGTTTTTTCTAAGCTATTTGTAAATTTTAGTTTTTTTGCTACATCTCTATAATACATAATCATTCATCACCTTAATTGATTTGGTTAGCTTAGCCAAAGAACTATGTATTAATTACTCCGTTCCATATTTTCTATTAACAATTAATTTAGACTCCACTCTATATACTTGTTTCTCTGAAATAGATCATACAATAGCTGACTCATAACAGCTATGAATTAGGAATTATATATGTTTGTACATATATTTTAGTGGTATTTTTTACAAGGGTTAGTTTATCTAGTCTTATTATTTTTTTCATAGTCTGCTTTATCTAAATAATTGTTAAGGTGTATACTTATTTAGATAGACTTGAAATGTTCATTGATGATTTACAATGGTCAGTTTAAACTAACAAAGAAAATATAGTTTTTTTAGATAGTAACTGTATCATTACTATTTTACGGATCACACATGAGTCCGCTGCCTTCGGCCTCTCGGCCACAGATGCTTCTCGGATCAAATGTAATACAAAATCACTAAAAAAGCAAGCTTTTTTACTCATTCATACTATGATAAGTTGCAACAGCCGACGGAGAAATTCTGTTAAGGTACCTGAAAATCCAGTATTTAAATATTGTGTCTAATACTACCGGGAAAGTGGCAATAAAAATAAATATAAAATCTCTACTTTCCGGTAGACCTAGATGTCTCAAAAGCGTTTCTAAAATTACTTCCCATCCATGAGGAGAGTGAAAACCAACAAAAATATCAGTAAATAGAATAATCAAAAATGCTTTGGCTGTATCGCTCAGCCCATATATGACCTGATTGATAAAAGATTTTAGAATAGAAATTTGTCTCTTAGTAGTACTAATAATAATAAGAAAGGTAATAATTGATATAATATCGGCAATAATATTTTTGACTGCATCAACACTCTCATTTGAGTATTCTTTAGCAAGTTCAATAGCTTTATCACTAATCTGTTCATTCACTACTTTATAAGAAGTATTTGGTATTTTACCTATTAGTATCTCAAAATGAAGCTTTTCTTCAAATCTTTGTAACTCAGCAAAAGCTCTCTCTTCTTGAGACTCATTTAAAAAGATTTCAGGCTCTTTTATATTCCATATGTGGTTGACCATTGGTCCGAGAATAAAACTTTTAGTCATTTGATTAACCACTATAGGTGTTACTAGTAAGATTAATAGATATTTCATTGAGGCGACGGTATGATATTTAGAAATCTTAAATTCTTCCAGTGCTTCGATCTCTGCATTGGGATCAAGTTCTTTTTTAAACTTTTCAAATATCTTATTGATGGATCTAGGTATTAACCCTACTCTATCTAGAGGTGATTTACCTATTTCATTTAGGTTCCAATTTTTCATATATCTTTTTTTAAATTTATAGACTATAATTTAGCTCTCTCTAATTTACTCGATTGTAGTAAATTAAGAATAAACATACTAATGTAATTAAATAAATGTTGTTTTAGATAATTATTACTAGTGAAAAAATTTCAAAAATAAGATGAATCTTAACAATAAGATATGCCTAGTCAGTGTTCGGAGACAACAGCCGGATCGTGTAATGTTGCATTACATTTCTCATACTTCGAATAATTTAATAAAAAAACATATTGCGAAAGTTGTTATAAGAAGTAGAGTAAATTATACCTTGAAAAATAAAATTTTTCAAAGCTTGAATCAATCTATACGGGATAATTATACACGAGAAATTACCTTAGATAATTTTCACACAATAGTTAGAAAACTAAAAAATAGTGGTTTTTTTAGGCGTGTGTATTTATCCTTTACCTTTATTGATTACAAGTTTTGTACGATTATTCACATTGATACTAACCCCATCATAAAAAAAATACAGGTCTTAGGCTTCCATCCTACTATAATATCTGAGTACAAACTAGCACAAATCATCAAAAGTCAAGTTGGGCTACCAGAAAACATCAAGCTTTTGAATAGAATAATTAAAGATATAAGTTCAATCTACCATAATAAAGGCTATAGATGGTTACGATATAAATACATTCTAGATAAATTAAACCAGAACTATATCATTCATATTAGTCCATATGTGATTGACGAAATAAAATTTCTATATTCAGATTCTTTTACTTTAAATAAATGTTTACCACTAGAGTTACATATTATCAATAAGTTGAAAATTAATTTAGGTCAATTACCTAACCACTACTCCATCGAAACAGGTATTAATGAATTAAAAAAAGAAAAACTAGTGTTCAGTTGTGAATATAGTATTATTCATTTATCAAAAAATAGGCTTAAAATCATTCTTAGGTGTTCTATAAAACCCAATAGTATGATCTACATTTATAAGTACAATATGTACAAAGTATTAAATTTTATACAAAATAGCTGTAAGCTATCTCGGACTAAGTATATCTTTTTTAATTTTGCAGATATAAAATACTGCCTTAGACAAAGATATAATATCTTTATTTTTTATAAAAAAATAGTACAGAATCAATTTAGTAGAATAAATCTATTACTTCTTGGTAAGCAAAATAGCTCTATTTTTTTGAAAAGGTTCCATCGACAATTAACATTAAAAATACTACGTCGTAAATATAAAATGATACTTAACTCTATAAAGTCAACAAATTATATAGATTATATGCATACTCATTATCTATTAAATGCAAACTATTTCAATAAAAAAGTTTTGAGAATCTCTTTATATCAGGATACAGAAAATTCAACTAGAAAATACTGTATGCAGGTAGATAGAAAAAAGTATACTGTTTGTCTACCTAAATTATATAAAAAGCAAATTAAACAATATAAATTTCATTTATTAGATCAACAAATTAGCAATCAATATTTTAGATTATTAAACCGTACTCGGCAAAGCTACAAACTATATTTTATTAACAGATATAATTACAGTACTTCTCAAGAAAATCCTGTCGGCGAAATGAAACTAATTGATATAAGATACTTGATCTTAAGCATGTTTTCTACTGATTATCTCAACTTGAAAGTAAATACTAGGAGAGCCGTCATGATGCTCAAAAATACAGTATATATTATATTGCCAATATATCAAGGTATTAGAGTAAACTTCTTTGAGTTTCTCAAGTCCTCACTTTATATAAAATATCAAAAAAATTTATTTCATAACTATGGTAAATTAGATGTTCAAAAAAGTATAGTATCTTTAATATCAACAAATTATTTTTTCTTTTATGCTAATAACTCAGCCTATAAACATATGGGCTGCCAATCACAGCATCACTGCAATCAATTTTTGTTAGTAAGATCTTTATTCTTTAATTATTTATACAATTGTTCTATCTCGTATCACATCTACACTTATCAAAAGATGAAGATTGTTAGTTCCTTGATAATAAACTATCATAATACCAACTCAAATGTTTTTTTTTCTGATTCTGCTAATATATCTTTCAATCTAGATAGTTATTTATCTTTTGATATAGAAATTATTCCCATTATCAAAATTCAGTATAGAATAGATAGAAACTATAGAAGTAGACTGTACTTCTGTATATCATAGTATTTTAATTCATGAACAGTTATATTTTTAGAAATCGAATTTTAGGTAAGTGGTTGATACAAGATAGTTTTTATTGTTCTAGTAATACATTGAAAAACAATTCTAAGTTAAACTGTAGAGTTGAATGGTTTAATATATACTCACCTAAGATGTTAGATGTTGCTAAAGATTATATAATTAGACATAATAAATATGAATATTTTTATGCTTTTACTTTGCAAAAAACTGCTTGTGGTCATACTAACAATTTAAAAATATATTTTCTTTTCCATAAGTTTGCTAAGCAAGGTTTACTATTAAGACTAAATCAAAAGTTTACTCGGCCAAGTGAATCAATATTTTTTTACAATGATACAACAATTATATACGAACATAATTTACATAAGCAGAATAAATTAATAGAAAAAATTTACTTTTTAAACCGAAATGTTAGACTTGTAAAATGTTTCATTCCAAAATCTTCCGGAAATTCAAGTACATATTTTTCCTCTCAAATCAAAATAAATTGATTAAAATACCTCTCTTGAGACTATATTTCAACCAATTTATTTTAATTTACTCTAAATCTTTACGATTAGGGTTTCTTGATGGATCATTGGATAAAAAACCAAAGAAAAACAAAGATACAAAGAAGATAACTGTTGTGTAAACCAAAATCTTAAGTGTAAACATAATCATATCCTATTTATATTTGCTATTACAATTATACAGAATATAGGTCTTTTATTTTTACTTTATATACAAGCCGGCTGAATATCTGTTATATTTATTTGCTCAGTTACCTTCAATACTTGACTTGCAGTAATCAGAACCTCACCTTCAATTACTACATAGTCTCCTGTTGTATAAAATTCTAGGATGTCCCTAGCTACTATATCTCTAGACTTTGCAAAGATATTAGCGAAATAATTTTTATAATGTAGAAAATTAATTTCTATATATAATAATTCATCATCATTTTTTGATAATAATTGACTAGGAGGCTTCAGTAGACGTCCTGTTAAAAAACAAACGTTCAGGTCAATAGAAGTATTAAATCTCATTAGAAACTATCTGTATATAATTGATTACTTTTTTTGTTCTTTAAGCTCTTTCATCTTTTTTTAAAATACTAAAAAAGTATTCTTGAAAATAATTCTCTAAAGAATTAAGTTCATTAATATTTATACGAAAAGTTTCATAAAGATTACAAGATAGTGTCTCTGGCACCTGTTTATCTATAAGTACATTAGTAAAAGCCAACCTTTCAGAGATACTCCAACTCCATTGAAACATTTTTGTAAAAATCTGTAAAAAACGTAAAACTGTTAGAGGAACTCTAGAAATTTTTGATTTTTGCCCAGACAATTTTTCACAGAGAGCGATAATTTCACTTGAGGTCCAAGATGTGTTACCTGTGAGCAAAAATTTCATATTGATTGTCTTATTGATAGATAAACTTCTAATAGTAATTTTTGCTACGTCTTGAGTATCTATATAAGGTATAGCCTGATTTTCTTGAGTTATCCACACAGATTTTTGATCCAGAATAGGCACAGCATACTGTTGTATCAACCCCTGAAAAAAACCCCAGAAAGCAAAAATTGTATAGTCTATGCCAGAGACTCTTAATTCATGCTCTATCTGGTTTTTTGAATACATCATAGAGATTTCTGGATAATTTTGCGCATTCAAAACAGAAAAAAAAATAAATCTTTTTACTTTGGCTATTTTAGCGGACTGAATTAAAATTTTTTTACTAGTTACTTCTATAGTACTCATTAAATGTAAGTCTCCTGATCTAAATGCTGAAGCATCTATGATAGCCGTGACACCATAAAGGGTCATAGGTATTGTTTCAGGAACTTTTAAATCTCCATAAATTAGTTCAGCTCCCCATTCTTTTAAGAACGCTGCCTTCTTAAAATTTCTAACAAAACACTTAACTTGAAAACCCTCATCCAAAGCTTTTCTAACAACTTGCCGTCCTAATGTTCCAGTTGAGCCTATAATTAGTAGAGTCATGTTGATTATATAAATAAAATTTTACAGATGGGTAGAGAGGGACTCGAACCCTCAAGACTTTAGTCGTCACATTTTGAGTGTGATGCGTATACCGGTTTCGCCATCCACCCTATTATAAGTAATAATACTACTAAAATACTACACACATCAATACTTCATTTCACAATAATTAATAAGAATTATGTATTTTTTTCACTTATTAAAATATGACTATTATTTATATTCCCCAAAAATATATATAAGTAATAGTAGACATTTCAATGTACTCCTGCTATGTTTTTCACAGTTATTGCTTATTCCATACTTATCTACTTGGTATTTGTATATTTTATTTTGTCTGTGTTTTATTAGTATTTCTATTGTACATGTACCACCTAGAATTAGAGTCATTATTTATAAATTTACTTCTATACTTTTTTTAGTTTTTATTATCAATATATTCACTGTAACAAAACAGTCTAAAAAATATATCTCTGTCCCCTATCTTGTAAATCTGTTTGCTATTAAACCTTTTATTCATCTTTCAAGTTATTTATCAGTAGTTGGTATAATTCCACCTGTCTTATTCAGTATAAGTATATATATACCGATATCGACTGTTCGTTTTATTATAATTAGCTTTAATCATTTTTGTATTGTTAAACTAACATTATTGATAGTTCCATATGAACTTATTAGTTATTATTTTTGTTTAGTCTTCAAATTCTTAAGAAGTTACAGTTATAAAAAAATAGCTTTTACAACTAATCTATGCAATCAACTATTAAAGATTTTTACGAACAAAATTGATAAAATGGAGATAGCATACTGCATGCGGGGAACAGTATATGAAAGTAAAATATCTTACCTAAATAGACTTCATCTATTTTACCTATTAATTAAAAATTTTGTAGATAATTTATGTAGTAATATAAATTATATTACTAATTCTTTATATGCTAGAGATATAAGTTACAAGATAATTTACTACTTGCAAATGGAATTAATTGACTATTAAAGTATGAATTTTATATTATTGACTCCTAGTAACAACTTCTCAATTAATCTTGATAATATATGACAAATCTAACATCTTTAGAGCTTAATCAAATAATTGGTCAACCTTATAAATATGGCTTTTCCACTGAAATTGACTCAGAAAGTTTCCCTAAAGGTATCAGCGCTAACATTATTCGATTAATTTCTAAAAGAAAAAATGAGCCGGATTACATGCTTTCATTTCGTTTAAAGGCTTATGAAAAATGGAAACTAATGCTTGAACCTAAATGGGCTAAGCTTTTCTATAAGAACATAACTTATAATGATATAGTTTACTACTCAGCTCCAAAATTCAAAAAAAAATTAAATAGTCTTGATGAAGTTGATCCAAAACTACTAGATACATTTAATAAACTGGGAATATCTCTAAATGAGCAAAAAAGACTTTCTAACGTCGCAGTTGATGCCGTTTTCGATAGCGTATCTATAGGTACTACTTTTCATAAAGAATTATCAGCAGCAGGTGTTATTTTTTGTTCTATTTCCGAAGCTATTTTCAGGTATCCACAATTAATTAAAAAATATTTAGGATCTGTTATACCCAGTGGCGATAATTACTTTGCAGCACTTAATAGCGCAGTATTTAGTGATGGTTCTTTCTGTTATATACCACCTAATGTACATTGTCCTTTAGAACTATCCACATATTTTCGTATTAATAATAAAGAATCCGGACAGTTTGAAAGAACACTAATTATTGCAGATAAAAACAGCTATGTTAGTTATCTAGAAGGTTGTACAGCACCACAATATGATACAAATCAACTACATGCAGCTGTAGTAGAACTTATAGCTCACGAAAGTGCTGTTATTAAATACTCTACTGTACAGAATTGGTATTCAGGTGATAAATCTGGACAAGGGGGGATATATAACTTTGTAACTAAACGAGGTCTATGTATTGGTCATAATTCTAAAATTTCATGGACTCAAGTAGAAACAGGATCAGCAATTACTTGGAAATACCCTAGTTGCTTATTAATTGGGGATAATACAGTTGGTGAATTTGGATCTGTAGCCTTAACTAATAATTATCAACAAGCGGATACTGGAAGTAAAATGATTCATATAGGAAATAATACTAAAAGCCGTATTCTATCTAAAGGTATTTCTGCGGGATCCTCTATAAATAATTACAGAGGCTTAGTAAAGGTTGGACCTAAATCATTTAATACTCGTAATTATTCTCAATGTGACTCTTTATTAATAGGAAAAAAATCACAAGCTAATACTTTTCCTTATATACAAATACAAAATCCTTCTGCTAGAATAGAGCATGAAGCTTCGACTTCACAAATAGCAGAGGAACAAATTTTTTACTTTTTACAGAGAGGAATTAATATCGAACAAGCCATATCATTAATGATTAGTGGTTTTTGTCAAGATATATTCAGTAAATTGCCGATGGAATTTGCTATGGAAGCAGATCGTTTATTAAATTTAAAGCTAGAAGGAACAGTTGGATAAGATGAGTCCCAGTAAAATTTTAAGAATAGAAAATCTACATGCCAGTATAGAAGATGTAAGTATCTTAAATGGTGTAAACTTATCTATCAATTCCGGTGAGATACATGCTATTATGGGTCCCAATGGATCAGGTAAAAGTACATTAGCAAAAGTCATTGCGGGGCATCCTCTATACAAAATTGATCAAGGCACTATTAAATTTAACAATGAAGAAATAACAACCTGGGCGCCAGAAATGAGAACACATAAAGGCATCTTTTTAGCTTTTCAGTATCCTGTAGAAATACCTGGAGTAAATAATCTAGATTTTTTGCGTATTGCATATAATGCAAAACAGGTTGTACAAGGTCTACCCGAATTAGATCCATTAACTTTTTTTAATCTAGTAAATAGAATAGCTCAAGAGATAAATTTAAGTACTGATTTTTTAACTAGAGATGTGAATCAAGGATTTTCGGGAGGAGAGAAAAAGAAGAATGAAATTTTACAAATGACTCTCTTAAAGAGTAAATTATCTATTTTAGATGAGGCTGACTCAGGCTTAGATGTAGATGCTCTTAGAAATATTGCAACACATGTAAAAAAATTCCTAAACCCTACTAAAATTCTTATATTAATTACTCACTATCAAAGAATATTGGAATATATAGTTCCTGATTTCATACATATTATGCATCAAGGTAAAATTATTTTGACTGGAACATCCGAACTAGCTGGAGAAATAGAAAAAAGCGGTTATAGAAGTTTTATGGATTTATAGGCCATAGCTTTTTTGATCTATTTGTTTTTACTGCATCCACTCTATCAAAAATAATGATTATTTTTTATTTAATCATTATTTTTTTGTGTACTAAGATGTAAAACCTTGTTTTATATCTATAATTGATTTCTTCAGTAGTTCTTCACTGTTATTATCTAGCTTACTTGTTTTGCGTATATTATCACCAAATTCAGGTTTTGTATTTACTAAATCTTGACGGAGAGTATTAATAAACTTTTGAACATTAGATAATGGAATATCATCTAAATAGCCGTTAATACCAGCATAAATAATAGCTACCTGTTCTTCCACAGGAATAGGAGAGTTTTGAGGCTGTTTTAATATCTCACGCAATCTTTGGCCTCGCGCCAATTGATTTTGTGTTGCCTTATCTAAATCAGAGGCAAACTGAGAAAAAGCTTCTAATTCGGCAAACTGCGCCAGTTCTAATTTCAGCTTACCAGCCACCTTTTTCATAGCCTTTACCTGTGCAGCTGATCCGACCCTCGATACAGAAATACCGACATTAATTGCGGGCCTTATACCTGAATTAAATAAATCACCAGATAAAAATATTTGCCCATCTGTAATAGATATAACATTAGTAGGTATATAAGCTGATACATCACCTGCTTGAGTCTCTATAATAGGTAAGGCTGTCATACTACCTCCACCCAAATCTTCATTCAGCTTTGCCGCTCTTTCTAATAATCTTGAATGTAGGTAAAAAACATCTCCAGGATATGCCTCTCTACCAGGCGGTCTTCTTAATAATAGAGACATTTGTCTATATGCCTGTGCTTGTTTAGTTAAATCATCATACACAACCAAGGTAGCTTTACCTTTATACATAAAGTACTCAGCAAGAGCTGCACCAGTATATGGTGCAATATATTGCAATGTTGCAGAATCATCAGCATTTGCTGCCACAATAATTGTATAATCTAAGGAACCTTTTTCTTCTAAAGAAGAAACTACTTGTGCAACAGAAGAAGCCTTTTGACCAATAGCAACATAGACACATATTACATCTTTACCTTTTTGATTAATAATTGTATCTAGAGCAACCGCTGTTTTACCTGTCTGTCGGTCTCCAATAATCAGTTCTCTTTGACCTCTACCGATTGGTATCATAGAATCAATAGCTGTTATACCTGTCTGCATCGGCTCACAGACAGACTGTCTACCGATAATACCAGGAGCGTATGACTCAATTAGTCTAGTTTCATCTATCTTAGGTGTACCTTTAGCATCTATAGGAACTGCTAAGGGATTTACAACTCGGCCTAGAAATGAGTCTCCTACAGGTACTTGAGCAATTTTACCAGTAGCTCTTACAGTACTTCCTTCTAGAATAGATCTACCCTCACCCATAAGTACAACACCTACATTATCACTCTCTAAATTTAAAGCCACACCCACCGTGCCGTCTTCAAATTCTAATAGCTCTCCTGCCATTACATCATCTAAACCATACACCCTAGCAATACCATCTCCTACCTGTAAAACAGTACCTACATTGCTAATCTGTATTACTTGATCATAGTTTGAAATTTGTTCACGAATGATGCTACTAATTTCGTCAGGTCTAATATTTACCATAAGTTATTCCACCATGTTATTTGATAAAAATGAGAATAATATACTATTAATCTTCATCGAAACTCATAGCCTAAATAGTTGAGCAGTTTAAGTAAGATTCTACTTGCTTTAACTGGCCATATATACTCATATCTATAACCTTAGAGCCAATTTTGACTATGACACCTGCAATTAATTCTGGTTTAATATGAACCAGTAACTTGATTTGCCTGGATTTAGTTATAGTGATCAGTTTTTCTTCCAAAGCCTTTTGCTGAGTACTACTTATGACGATAGCACTATACAAATCTACAATGGTTACCGCTTCTAAGCTATAAAATAAATTAAAGTACTCATCAATAATTAGATTCAATAAATTAATACGTCGCTTTTCTATCAATATATATAGAAAGTCTAGAGCATATTTACTGATTTTGCTAGTAAATATAGCTTTTATAACATTGATTTTACACTGTGATTTAACCAAAGGATTAGTTAAAAAAATTACTAGAGTATCCGTTTTTAAGAGTGTGTCCAATATAAACTTTAAATCTTGATTTATACTCTCTAATATTTCCTTTGATTTTGAAAAATCAAATAATGCCTCTGCATAAGGTAAGGCTATTTTTTTAAGTAAACCTTTGGTACTCATAGTTTATCTCCTAGATCTGCAATATTATCGTTCACTATCTGACTTTGAATAGCTGGTGTAATTTGTGTCAGTAGCTCACGTTTTACTTGATTAATAGCCAGACTAGTAATTTGTTGCTGAATTTGTTCCCTAACTTGTTTTTCAGCTATAGAAATACTTACCTTACCAGCTTCTGTCAAACGTTCTATATAAGATATACCTTGTAATAATATAGACTCATGAACTTTTTTAGCTGCTACTATAGCCTCTTGCTCTATTTGTTGTATTACTATTTCAGTCTGTTTAAATTGTTTTTCTGACTCTAAATACCTTACATGTGCTTTTTTTAAACGTTCTTCTGATTCTTGAATAGCTCTAAGAACATTTCGTTGTCTACTACTTATATTCTGGCCCAAAAACTTTCTCAGGATATATAATAGACCACATAAAAGTAAAAATATATTGATAACATTAGCCTCTAGAAAGTTGTTATTAAAACCAAAGTCATATGCAAATATAAAAGAGCTAGTGTCTATGTAGTGATTTATAATCATAAGTATTTAAATATTGGGTTATTTAATAAAATTTAACTAATCTCATTTATAGAAACCTACGACTTACTAACTTTGACTTGATCTGATTACTTAAGATATCTACTTGATTTTCTAGAGTCTTAAGAACTTTTTCTTTTTGAATATTAAGTTGCTCATAAGCTTCGTAAATTAATTGCTCAGCTTCTCTTTGAGCTTCTTTTATATTCATAGCAACAATTTCTTGAGCTTCTTTTTGAGACTTTTGAATAGTTTCTTGAGCTTCTTTTCGAGCTTTGGCCAGGGACTCTTCGTACTTTAAAGTTAACTCATCTGCCCTAAGTAAATAGGTAGAAGCTGTAGTTAAACTATTTCTAATATAATCAGCTCTCTCATCCAAAATATCGGTGACTGGTCTATAGAAAAGATAATTCATGACCAACATTAAAACTAAAAACTGTAGCATCATTAATGGTAAAGTGGCATTAAAATCAAAAATACCGCCTTTGCTCGCTACATCAGCTTCACTTATAACTAAACAGAATATAGTTCTCATTATTAAGCTCATTTTTCATTAAGATAATAGCTACTATTTAATAAAACTTACTTCTTTTATTTAATTTATAAATAAAAGAAATAAGCCCTATATATTAATTAACCAGTATAAGGATTAGCAAATAGTAGAGAAAGAGCTACTACTAGACCATATATTGTTAGGGATTCCATAAAAGCTAGACTTAGTAATAAAGTTCCTCTAATTTTACCCTCTACTTCTGGCTGCCTAGATATACCTTCAACAGCATTAGCGGCAGCACTTCCTTGACCAATTCCAGGCCCAATGGCTGCTAGGCCAACGGCCAAACTAGCAGCAATTACAGATGCAGCAGAAACAATTGAGTCCATAGTTAATATTTAAATATTTATAATATAAGTAGAAAATTAACAGATTTCATAAGGCATTTTTTGATAGCTATCCTTCTACATGACCTTCTATAGCTTCACCTATATAAGCAGCCGATAAGGTTGAAAATATAAGTGCCTGTATAGAGCTTGCAAAAAGCCCTAGGATCATTACCGGTAAAGGAACTAAAAGTGGTACAAGCAACGTAAATACAGAAATAACCAGCTCATCTGCTAAAACATTACCAAATAACCGGAAACTTAAAGATAGAGGTTTAGTAAAATCTTCCAATATATTGATTGGCAACAAAACTGGAGTCGGCTCAATATATCTTAAAAAGTAACTAAGACCATTTTTACTCAGACCCGCATAGAAATAGAAGATAGAAGTAAGTAAAGCCAGAGCAACAGTAGTATTAATATTATTTGTTGGAGCTGCCAGCTCACCTTCTGGTAACTGAATTAGTTTCCAAGGTATCAAAGCACCTGTCCAATTGCTTCCTAAAATAAATAAAAATACGGTAGATATGTAAGGAACCCATTGTCTATAATCGTGCTCACCTATCTGATTTTTTGCAATATCTTGCAAAAATTCGAGAATAAATTCCATGAAATTCTGTTTATCTCCGGGTATACGCTTCAGATCCCGAGTACCAACCAAAGAAAGTATTAACAGTGCAATAGTAACAATCCATGAGACAATAAATACTTCACCATGTATTTGGTATTTTCCGATAGACCAATATAAATGTCTTCCTACTTCGATAGTGGACAAGTTTAATAAGGGGAAAAAGTTTATTTTAGCTTGATACATAGTAAGTACCAGATTGATAAATATAAAATCAGTATATCCTAAAAACATCAAAACACTGACTTGTAAATTTAAATTTTTGATAATTTATAGTTTATATAATAGGCAATTGTTATATACCTACAACTATATTATTCAATGCTATTTGATTAGTTTACACAAAAAAATTCAAAAATCTTAAACATAAGTATAATTTATATGTTAATGCCAAATAGCTAAAAAATACACTTTTTTTTAATTTATGGTATTTGGCCTAGAGTAAATCTTGCGAACCTACTTATTCTAATATTTTCACCTAGTAAAGCAATCTTCTCATCAATCAAATTACTAATCAATATATTAGGATTTCTAATAAAGGGTTGATCTAATAGAGACAGTTCTTTTAGTCGTTTTTCTACTCTACCTTTAACAATAATATTCCTAATTTGCTCTGTTTTATCTATAAGATCTTCTTTTAAAAATTCTATTTTTTCTTCTTCTCTAAAAATATGATCAGGAATATCTTTTATACTCATATACTTTACTTCTGGACAGGCCACAATTTGCATACACAAGTTTTTCGCTAGTGTAACAAATTCCTCGTGGCGTGCTACAAAATCTGTCTCACAATTAAGTTCAAGCAAGACACCTATTCTAGAACCAGGATGTATATAGCTATCAATTAGGCCTTCCGTTGTTATACGGTGAGATTTTTTACTAGCAGATGCTAGCCCTTGTTTTCGTAGATTTTCTATAGCTAAATTCATGTCACCTTTAGAAGCTAATAAAGCTTTTTTACAACTCATCATTCCAGCTCCAGTCTGATCGCGAAGTTCCTTAACAAACTGAGCAGATATTTGAATGCACATAGCTTATGTCCTTTTTATTCTAGATATTATTTATTTTATAGTATTTTCAAACAAAGTCTGCCCCTCGATAATTGCATCAGCCATTCTTGATACTACTAATCTAATAGAACGTATAGCATCATCATTAGCCGGGATAGGTATATCTATTAAGTCAGGATTACAATTAGTATCTAAAATACAAATAGTTGTTATACCGAGCTTAATACATTCTTGTATTGCTGTTACTTCTCTTTTTTGATCCACTACTATGACAACATCAGGTATTTTTTTCATTCCTTTGATACCATCAAGATGTTTTCTTAGTTTTTCCAATTCTTTACGTAGGCTAGCAGCCTCCTTTTTAGGTAATTGATCTATTAGACCTATGCTTTCTTGATTCTCTAAAACTTTAAGACGCTCAACTCTGAGGCGAATAGTTTGCCAATTTGTTAGCATTCCCCCAAGCCATCTTTGATTAACGTAGAATGAATTAGCTCTTAACGCTTCAGATTGAATGACACCTGAAGCTTGTCGCTTTGTTCCTATAAATAGGAATGTTTTATTACTGTAAGCAAAATCTTTTACTAGCTTACAAGCCTCTGTAAGTAACTGAGCTGTTTGAACCAAATCGATAATATGTATTCCATTTCTTTCAGCATAAATATAAGGAAACATCTTAGGATTCCATCTTCTAGCTTGGTGACCGAAATGCACACCAGCGTCTAACAAATCTGATAGAGTTACATGCGTCATACAATTTTTTCTTTACTCCATTTTAATAAAGAGATCAATTAAAAAACTTATTTAAAACTAGACACTAGATTATAAATTAGTAAGACTAAAGGTCGTTATAGTATTCAATCTCACTACCATATTATAGAATATCCTTAACATGTTGTAAATTTTATTACTTCAAATAGAAAAATTTTTAGCAGTACGATCATCAAGAATAATATCATCAAGATTGTATAACACCTCGTCAGAAAAATAATCTATCCTTTCAACATCAGATAAATTATTAGACCTAGATTCCGGGGTCTTAGTATGTTGACTATAATTTGTGAAACCAGTGCCGGCCGGAATCAAACGGCCAATAATTACATTTTCCTTTAAACCTCTTAGCCAATCGAGTTTGCCTGATATTGCTGCTTCAGTTAAAACTTTAGTGGTTTCTTGAAAACTAGCAGCTGATATAAAGCTATCTGTATTTAAAGAAGCTTTTGTGATGCCTAATAAAATAGGGCGATAGGTAGCGATTATTTTGTCCATGACCAACAAAGATTGATTGACCGTTTCTATTTTTTGTAGAGATACTATTTCACCTGGCAAATATTTGGTATCACCACCTTGTTCAACTTTTACCTTTGACGTCATTTGTCTTACAATAACCTCGACATGCTTATCAGAAATATCTACATTTTGGGATTGATATACTAACTGTATTTCTTTCAATAAAAGTAACTGTATCTCTTGTAAGCTAATTCTTGTAGCATCAACTAAAGTAAGACCTCTATTTAAATAAAAATTAAATCTTTGATCCAGCAATAAATGTGGATTTAGTAGAGAATCATTCTTTTTACGAGCTTCTAGAATCTCTTCAATTCTAGGAAGACCCTGTACAATATCTCCCGTTTTAATTCTATTAAAAATTAGTGTTGCAATATTTTCTCCTTTTTGTAGTAAATTGTTATGATCAACATGAAGTATGGAACCACTGGAAATTAAGTAAGGTCTTCCTATCCTTAATTTCAAGTATCCATTTATATGATTAATTACTTGGCCCGATTCGGGAGCTTTAAGGCCGGGAATAATTTCTTCTCCTTTATAAATCCATTGATTTTTTTTAATAGGAAGAACTTCTCTCTTTTGTAAATCAATATTACAACAATCTAGATCAGTCAGTAATAATATTTTTTGATTAGATATATTAGATTCTTGTATATCAATAATTTGACCACTTATTCTTGATAACAATTCAGTCTGTGCTATTGACTCACCCTTAAAAATAAATTGATTATCATTTACTAAGACTCGATTCTTAACAGTAAGGTACTGTGAACTTTTGAAACTAAATAACTGGTCTTTTAACAAAATCTTATGTGCAATTATAAATTTAAGACAGGAATCTACTTTATTTTTTTTTGGAGTCTCTATAAAACAATTAAGATCATTCATATCTTTTTCGAAGGAAACAACTAAATAGGTTTTTATTAAATTAATTCCTTCTACAGATTTAATTTTTACTCCATCTTGAACAGTAATCCGACGAGCAATATGTAAGTTAATTGATTGATTAGGAATATTATCTAGGGTAAATGAATATGATTTTTTAGGTACAGAATATACAATAACTGGTCGAATTAATAATACGGTATGAGTCTCATAAATCATATACTCCCAATAGACTAATTGATCAGTCTGTATATCATCTATAATATTTTCACCCGGTCTCAAAAATCCACGCCTTTTTAGATTACTTTTGACGATCATATCGCTAACAGTATATAAAGATTTATATGGTTTAATTACAACTTCTCTAACTAGGTTATCTTTTATGATGAAATCAATAATCCCAGTAACATTAGCTATCAAATTATTAAAAATTTTTGTGCCAGCCTTGACCGTGTCACCTCGTCTTACTAATAGTAGAGATATATCTTGGCTTGTTTTATGAGTTTCCTCAGCTATCCAAAGTATATAGCCAGGGCTTAAAATATTGTAAGAACAATCTTCTAAGTCTTCCGTATATCTAGTGACATGAAGATCAAGGTATTTAACTATTCCTCCTGTTTCTGTATAGTAAGCATTCGATATTAGTTCTCCAATAATCTGGTTGTTAAATATCGGCTGATTAGGTTTTATTCTTAATAAAAATTTATCCTGTTTATCAATTGTTAAATTGTAATGTAACAATGCCGATGGATCTTCAGATATGGATAAGATAGCATTATCAAATATATACGATGCAACCACTACTAAAATTTCTTGGTAAGATTTACTTTGATTTTTTGGTATTATACGTATAAAACCAGAATATTTACTTTGGGTTTTTGCTAATGCTAAGATGCTGGAATTATTTACTCTTTCATCTAGTCTTACATTTATCTTAATAAAATGAGGTATCACGTAAACCTGTGCAGATAATACCCATATTAAACCACTGGTCTGTGCTGTACGTACTAAATTTTGCTTATTTTGGACCTCTTCAACTATTAAATCAGAAAAATATACCTTGCCAGAAATATCTGAGACAATTACTTTTTGAGCACTTTCAGTAAGAAAACGACTTTTGACTGGATATTCAGAAATTACCTGACCTTTAGGGATAAAAGACCGATTTTTCACTAATATAGTTGAATCTTGACTCAAGAAAATTTTTTGTGAATATTTAGATTTTTTCTGATGAATTATTAAAGACCCATCTCTTTTCATTTTAAATCCTTGATCGCCGTATCGAGTTCTTACATCCACTATATCTAACTCTCCGGAATACTCAACCATACAATCAAAAGGTGCGAAGTACCTTTCAGAAAACTCACCGGTAAAAACACCTCCTGTATGAAATGTACGCATTGTTAACTGTGTGCCTGGCTCACCAATTGATTGTGCAGCTATTATACCTACTGCCTCTCCAAGATCCACTAATTTACCATGTGCTAAGTTCCAACCATAGCACCTCTGACATACAGAATTAACAGCCATACAAGTAATAGGAGATCTAACTAAAACTTTGGAAATATTAGATTCTACGATATGTCTAGCTAGCAGATCATCCACCTCTTGATTAGCCAGTGCAATAATTTTGCCATTGTTTGACATGACAACATCTTCAGCTAAAACTCTACCTATCAGTGCCTGCTCTAAACCTACTAAGGTTTTATTATTATCAACTATAGCCTCTAATAAAATTCCTTTAGTAGTTTGACAGTCAATTTCACGAATAATAACATCTTGTGCAACATCGACCAGTCTTCTAGTTAAATAGCCAGAATCAGCTGTTCTTAGAGCTGTGTCGACCAGACCTTTACGTGCACCATAGGAGGAGATAAAATAGTCTGTCGTAGTTAAACCTTCACGAAAATTGTTAGCAATTGGCAAGTCAATAATTTGTCCCTGTGGATCTGACATTAAGCCTCTCATACCTACTAACTGTCTTACCTGAGATATATTACCTCGTGCACCTGAGAAGGCCATCATATAAATTGAATTTAACGGATCTGTAGACTTAAAATACTCAATAATTTCTTTCTTTAACATTTCACTAGAATTATTCCAAGTATCTATAATTTTTTGAAACCTTTCTACAGCAGTAATATCACCTCTTTCATATTTATCTTCAGTCTGTAGTATCATATTCTTTGTATTTTCCAGCAACTTTTTTTTCACTGGTGGAATACGTAAATCCTCTAAGCTTAAAGAAATACCCGCTTTTGTTGCATAGCAAAAGCCCAAATCTTTCAATCTATCAACCATATTGGAAGCACGTGCAATACCATAATTACGGAATGCCCAAATGATTAGATTTTTGAGTTGCTTCTTATCTACTACAAAATTAGAAAAACTTAAATCACTTTTTTGACTATTCATTATTAAAGATAATACATTAATCAGATAAGGCTTCTTTTAGAATTTTATTAAAAATAATACGTCCTGGCGTCGTTCTTACATAACTAGATATCTTACTACGATCGTGATCGGCTTTAGTAAGTCGATTACTTAATAGAAAATTATCATTTACATTAGATGAATCTGATATATTTGAAGATTTATAATCTAATTTATCTTTTAATTGACCATCAAAACGAACCCATACATAAGCATGCAGATCTACTTTATTATTTTCGTAAGCTAACAGTACGTCATCAAGATCAGAGAAGTAATGCCCGGCACCATTTTGTGCACTGGGATTATCTGCAGTTAAATAGTAACATCCTAATACCATATCTTGACTTGGTGCTAATATTGGTTGTCCGGTTGCAGGAGATAAGAAATTGTGAGGAGCTAACATTAATAGTCTAGCTTCTGCTTGTGCTTCCAGAGATAAAGGTATATGTACCGCCATTTGATCACCATCAAAGTCTGCATTAAAAGCTGGACATACTAGTGGATGAAGCTTAATAGCTCTACCATCAACTAAAATTGGTTCAAAAGCTTGTATTCCTAAACGATGTAATGTCGGCGCTCGATTTAATAAAATCGGATGACCACATATAACTTCTTTTAGAACATGCCAAACAACTAATTCATTTTTCTGAATCACTTTTTTAGCAGCCTTAATATTATTAACAATACCCTGTAGAATTAGCTTATGTATAACAAAAGGTTGAAATAACTCTAGAGCCATTTCCTTAGGTAAACCACACTGGTGTAGTTGCAAAGTTGGTCCTACAACAATTACTGAACGACCAGAATAGTCGACACGCTTACCTAACAAGTTTTGCCTAAATCGTCCCTGCTTACCTTCAATAATATCTGATAAAGATTTTAGAGGTCTGTTATTAGCACCTACGACTGTTCTTCCTCTACGTCCATTATCCATTAAAGAATCTACAGCCTCCTGTAGCATACGTTTCTCATTACGAATAATAATTTCTGGAGCTAAGATAGCTTTTAATCTAGATAATCGATTATTCCTATTAATAATTCGACGATAAAATTCATTCAGGTCAGCCGTTGCAAACCTACCTCCATCTAACTGAACCATCGGACGTAAATCTGGTGGTATCACAGGTATAACTGATAGAACCATCCAAGATGGATCTGCTCCCGTAGAAATAAAATTCTCTAATAAACGTAGCCTCTTCATTTTTTTATTAAATTTCGTAGAAAAGCTTTTTGCTACTTTCGGAGGATTCATTGCATCTTCACGCAAAATTTCGACAGTTGCTTTTAAATCTAGATCTCTTAATAATTTATAAATTGCCTCCGCACCAATGCTAACTTCTATACCAAACAAGTTAGATGATTCTGGATATAGTTTATCTTCAAGAGTACGCCATTCATATCCCTCTAGTAATTGTTTATAATATAAATTATCGTAGTCTCCTGGATTAGTAACAATATATGAGTGAAAGTACACTATTTTTTCAATTTCTTTGACAGTTAAATCAAGAGCAAGGGCAATATAGCTAGTACTTCCCTTTAAATACCAAACATGAGTTACTGGTGCTGCCAACTCGATGTAAGCCATCCTGTGTCGTCTCACTTTAGATTCAGTCACTTCAACACCACATCTTTCACAAATGATACCCTTATACCTGAAACGCTTATATTTACCACAATGACATTCCCAGTCTCTGACAGGTCCAAAGATGCGTTCACAGAACAAACCATCCATTTCTGGCTTTAAAGTACGATAATTAATAGTTTCTGGCTTAGTTACTTCTCCAATTATCTGACCATTGGGTAAAACTCGTTGCCCCCAGGAACGGATTTTTTGGGGAGAAGCTAAACTAATTTTTATATAATCAAATTGTTGTTCTGTCTTTATCATAAAAGCAATTGATTCACATATTGAAAAAAGTAGATTAAGTAAAACAAAAAGGTTATACTAGTTTATCTGTATTTTTTTCGTAATCCACAATCTTACCCCAAATAAGTTTTATCTATTTCTAGATCAATGCTACGTTTTTTTTTATATTCTTTATTCAGTAACATATCTTCATTGGACATCAAATCCAATTCTATGCTTTTTTTTACACCATCACGTACAAATTCAACCTTGTGAACACCAATATCAAGACCTAATGATTGTAATTCACGCATTAATACTTTAAAAGATTCCGGTGTACCTGGTCTAGGTATAGGTTTACCTTTAACAATGGCATTTAATGCTTCATTTCGACCCTGCATATCATCAGATTTAACCGTTAATAACTCTTGTAAAGTATAGGCTGCACCAAAAGCTTCCAAAGCCCAAACTTCCATCTCTCCTAACCTCTGACCACCATGCTGAGCTCGACCACCTAAAGGTTGCTGTGTTACTAAAGAATAGGGTCCTGTCGATCTAGCATGAATCTTATCATCAACCAAATGTACTAGTTTAAGCATATAAGCTTGGCCAACAGTTACAGGATTATCAAAAGGCTCTCCAGTTCTACCATCAAACAGTACAACTTTACCAGGATGTTTATAATTAAATAACCATTGTGCTGATGTATTTACACTAGCCTCTTTTAATTTATGATTAACTAAAGTGCGTGATGCCTCTGGTCCGTAAATTTCATCAAATGGTACAATCTTAAAAGTCTTTTTAGTATAGTAGCCAGCTAAACCCAGTAGACATTCAAAAAGTTGGCCAACATTCATTCTAGAAGGAACACCTAGGGGATTTAAAACTATATCTACCGGTGTACCGTCTGGTAAGTAAGGCATATCCTGTATAGGTAAAATTCTTGAGATAATTCCTTTATTGCCATGTCTACCTGCCATCTTATCACCAACCTGCACTTTTCTTTTTTGTACTACATATATTCTAATCATAGCATTAGTGCCCGGTGGTAATTCGTCGCCTTTTTTTCTTGTAAAAACTTTAATATTAACTACGCGCCCCTGTGTCGCGTTAGGTAAACGTAAAGAAGTGTCACGTACATCTCTTGCTTTTTCTCCAAAAATAGCTCGCAATAGTTTACCCTCTGGAAGTTGATCAGATTCACCCTTAGGTGTTATTTTACCAACTAGTATGTCCCCTGATTCAACCCATGATCCAAGAGTAACAATACCTTGTGAATCTAAATTAACTAATGAAGACTCACTAACATTCGGTATGTCTCTTGTTACCTCCTCCGAGCCAATTTTTGTTTGTCGACATTCAATTTCATACCTTTCTATATGAATAGAAGTATACACATCTTCATATACTAGTCTATTGCTAACTAAAAATGCATCTTCATAGTTATAACCTTCCCAAGGCATATAACAAATTAAAATATTTTGTCCTAGTGCTATTTCTCCATTCTCTGTAGATGCCCCATCTGCAATTACTTGTCCCAATTCTACCTTACTACCTGGCCAAACAATAGGATGCTGGTTAATACAAGTATCTTGATTAGAACGATAATATTTTTTTAGACGGTAATGTACTGTTTTATTATTCTTATCCTGTATACCTATCTTAGTCGCCGATACATAGCTTACGATACCGGCTGTTCTACTCACAACAACACTTCCGGAATCGCGAGCTATTCTGGATTCCAAGCCTGTACCTATAGTTGGTTTCTCAGGACATATTAGAGGAACAGCCTGTCTTTGCATATTAGATCCCATTAAAGCTCTATTTGCATCATTATGCTCTAAGAAAGGTATTAACGAAGCTGCAGCGGAAATTAATTGTATCGTTGATATCGCAATATAATCTACCTGATCTGGAGGCGTAGTGAGAAACTCTTGATTATATCTAGCAGGTATCATATTAGTAGAAATCTTATTATCTTCATCTCGCAATATATCTGCCGGGGCAACCCGTAGACTATCTTCCCGATCTGCGGTCATATATAATGGTTGAGTGTTAGAAATAATTTTACTTTCTAAAACTCTATAAAAAGGTGTTTCAATAAAACCATACCTATTGATCCTAGCATAAATACTCAAAGAACCAATTAAACCAGCATTTGGTCCTTCCGGTGTTTCAATCGGACAAATACGACCATAATGACTAGGGTGTAAGTCGCGAACAGCAAAACCAGCTCTATCTTTATTCAACCCTCCCGGGCCCAGAGCACTAATACGCCTTTTATGAGTTAATTCTGACAATGGGTTAGTTTGATCCATGAACTGAGATAATTGACTTGAACCAAAGAATTCACGTACTGAAGCAATAAAAGGCTTAGGATTAATCAAATTGGAAAGGCTAAGGGAATTTAAGTCACAGATCATCATACGCTCACGTACAATTCTTTCCAACCTATTAATTCCCATACGTATTTGATTTTGTAGCAGTTCTCCTATTGATCTGACCCTTCTATTTCCTAAATGATCAATATCATCAAAGTCACCTAGGTTTTGATCTTTCAGAATCAATAAATAGTCGATGGCAGCCATAATATCTTGAGGTGATAAAACTCTGAATGTTCCCGGTATTTTCAAACCTAATTTCTGATTGATCTTATATCTACCTACTTCACCAAGATCGTAGCGCTTGGGATCAAAAAATCTAGCATATAACATCTGCTGAGCAACAGTAACACTGGCCGGTTCGTTAGGTCTAAGCTTACCATAAACAATTAGTAACGATTCCTCATCGGTAACTAGCTCTACAGATGATTTCTGTGTTTCCCTTGGTAAATCTTTCTTCTCATATAGACTAGAAGCATGCTTTAGTAAACTATATTTAGTTAGATTTTTTCTTAGATTTTCTATACTAATTCCTACTGAACGAAGAAAAATATACGCATTTACTTTATGTGTCTTATCTATCCTAACCCAAATTTGACCTTTAGCATCTATTTCAAACTTTAGCCAGGAACCACGATTAGATATTAAGCTTGCGCTATATATTTGCTTATTATTTTTATCTAACTCCCATTTATAATATATGCCAGGGCTACGAATAATTTGATTAATCACTACTCTCTCAGTGCCGGAAATTATAAACGTTCCTCTATTAGTCATTAGTGGCAGATCACCTATAAAAACAGCTTTTTTTTGATATTTTTTTTGACTTGCTAAAGTAATAAAATTATCACTAAAAGTATTATTAGGATCTATACTAGTATTGTCTTTATATTGTAGCTGAGCCGGTATATAGATCTGTGCACTGTAAGTACGATCTCGGCTTTTTGCACGTCTTACACTATAGCGTGGAAATTTTAACTTATACTCTTGACCAAAAAATTTTAGCTCCAATTTACCTGTAGGGTCAGATATAGTTGGCAAAAAATTGAATACTTCTGCTAACCCTACAGACAGAAATTGCTTAAAGCTTGAATGTTGAACTTGTACTAAGTCTGGGCACGGTGCATGAATCATTTTTTCAGATAGCATTAATAACCTCAACTAAAACACTAATAGATAGTAGATTATTTCACCATTATGTAACTTGAATATCAAATGACTTATTTATAAATAGTATTTTCCCTATGCTGAAAGTCTAGAATTTTTGTTGTATTTTTTCATAATTCTTTGTTTTTTTTCTTGATCCTTGATTTTTAGCAAATACACCTTGTCTTACCGCTTTATCGATATAACTATAGGCACGAGCTATTAGTTTTTTAGTATCTACTTCTGTTTCTTTATCATTCAAACTATCATTGATTCTCTTGAGTGTTGTTTTTACTCTAGACTTATAATATTTATTTCTAGACTGATTTCTCAATCCTATTTGATGCTTCTTAATAACAGAAAAATTTTTTGCCATCATCTAATTCAATATAATCTTATTTGTACAAAAAAATTATAACATTAGGATAAATAATCGACAATAGACTAATTGATAGTATAGTTACGAACATGAGATAATATAAAAAAAATATAATAACTGGTAACTAATGTGGCTAAAAATAAAGGTTCACGTATTATCATTACACTAGAATGTCAATGTGAAAATCAGAAAAATACACTAAAAAGAGCTCCTGGTTTATTTCGGTACACAACTACAAAAAATAGACGTAATACACCCCATAGAATCGAACTAGAGAAGTTTTGTCCAAAATGTAATATACATACTAAGTTTAAAGAAATTAAGTAGTAATAATATGCTTACTCAATCTCGAAATCATGATATACATATAAGCTATAGAGATATTGATACACTCAATAACTATATTAACGAACAAGGTAAAATTTTACCTAGAAGAATTAGTAATATAAAGATCAAACAGCAAAAAAAGATAACAAAAAATATTAAAAGAGCTCGTATACTAGCAATGATGCCTTTTATCTATAAATGATAGATAATCTAACTGATGAATAATTGTATTCATCAGAGTTTCTTAAAGTGTTTTTTCTAAAGGCCGTAGTTCGTATACTTCAAGAGAATCTCCTACTTCCCAAAGGGAATAGTTATGACACATTACACCACAGTCATGATCTGCTAAAATATTTTCAGCATCATCTTTTTCTTTCTTTAGGGAATCTATAGTACCCGTGTAAATAACTTTACCCATACGAATTAGATCAAAGGGAGCTTTCTTCTCTAACTTTCCTTTACTGACAAAACAACCCGCTACAATACCTCTATTTACCGTAAATAAATCTTTAACAATAGCTAAACCAATTACATGTTTTTCGTATTCAGCATCTACCAAAAGTAACATACATTCTTTAATATAATCAAGCATATAATAAATTAAATCGAATGACTTTATGGGAATATTTTCTTTTTTTGCTATATCTACTATATAAGCTGTAATAGGTAAATTAAAGGCCAGAATAATCGCTTTACTTGTTAAGGCTAAATTAATCTCCTTCATTGATATTTCTCCAGTAGCAACCAGTAACAAATTTAATTGGACTTTATTCTGAGGAATGGATTTAAGTAGATGCATTACTGCTTCTATAGATCCTTGGCAATCTGTCTTTAAAATTAAGTTGACAATTCTATTTACATTTTTACTATTTTTTTTCATACTCCCATCTAGAGAAACTCTATTATTGAGTAATTTAGTATGGGGCTGAGTCTGGGTACTACTAGCTGCTAATAACTTAGCGTTTTTTTCATTACTAGCTTGAATAAATGATAGACCAGCTTGTGGAACAGTATTGAAACATAGAATACTTACTATGGATGTTGAAGATATTTCTAAAACTCGTTGATTTGTATTACTGTTAATGGCCTTGACCTTTCCATAAGTGCTACCGGCTACCAGAATATGGCCAACTTTTAGTGTACCATTTCTCAGTAATATTTTAGCTAGAGAGCCTTTTTGCTTATCCAGATAAGCTTCCAAAATGTAACCTTTAATAGGACCTGCAGGATTTGATCTAATATTTTCTTTTTTTGCTAGTCTAATTAAGCAAGATAATAAAGAATCTACATTACACTTAGTCATGGCACTCAATTCCACTATAGAGTCAGAATTATGATAAGTAGATATACCTTGTTCTTCCAATTGTTTTTTGACTTTACCAACATTAGCTTCTTTTTTATCTATTTTAGAGATAACAACTATATGTGCTAATTCCATAGACTTAATATAGTTAATTACCTCAATAGTTTGTTCTTGCAAATCATCATCCGCTGCTACAACTAGGATAGCTATATCTGTTAATTTCACAACTCTTCTACGCATTGAAAAAAATGCTGCATGACCAGGGGTATCAAGAATAATTAGTTTTTTTATATCTTTATCAATATCTAAACTAATCTCATACGAGCCTAAAGCTTGAGTTATGTGTCTAGTTTCTGCCTTAACTTGTCCATTATTTAATATGGCCTTAATAATACTAGTTTTACCATGATCTACATGTCCTAATAGGGTAACTACAGGGGCTGTTAATTCACCTTCTATTCTTTTATCAGGATTAATAGCTGATTTATTTATATTAACTGTCGATTCCTTTATATTAAATCCATAATATTCCGCAACTAGCTTAATAATTGATATATCTAATAATTCGTTAATAGTAGCCGGTATACCTCTTAAAAAAAGCCATTTAATAATTTCAGAACTGGAAGTACCTAAATGTACAGCTAATTCATTAATAGTTAGAGAACTACTAATACAAATCTCCTTCGCTCTATCATTCACACTAGGTATTTCTAAACTATGCTTCAGTAGAGAATCTACAGAATTTTTTCTTGTCTTTCTAGCTTTTACATACTGCACTGATCTATCTAAAGATTCTTTTTGGATCTCTGTATCTTCTATACTATCAAATTGTTTATCAAGGAGATTCTTTACTTGGATCTTAGCTTTTGTTTTACGTTTTTGTTTAAGCTTATGCTTTTTATTATTCATGGAAGCGAAAAAATCACTATTGTTAGGATCTGATTTACCATATTGATCCAAATCAAATGATAGTGGTAATTTATTTGTATTCTTTAAATTCAACAAGCTCTCTTTTAATATGATTTTTGAATCGGACAATAATTTAGGTTTTTTTAAGTGTAGTATAGAATTATACTTATATAGAGAAAAACATTTCTTAAAGACAGTATAAGATGAAATATACATTTGAGGATGATTTTCTGGTATTTTTATTAAGAGCATATATCAAAATATATTTATTATTAATTAGTTCTAATTACAACACAACTTACAAACATTTATTATAAAGTATTTAAAGTAATCTACATAAAAGTATAATATAAAAGTAGTTATATGCCACAATCCAAAAAAAATGATAATTTTATTGACAAAACTTTTACAGTTTTAGCCGATATTATTCTAAGAATTTTACCGACTACCAAAGAAGAAAAAAAAGCTTTTTGTTATTATAGAGATGGTATGTCAGCACAATCTGAAGGGGAATACGCTGAAGCTTTAGAAAACTATTATGAGGCTTTAAAAATTGAAGAAGATCCTTTTGATAGATCCTATATACTTTATAACATAGGATTAATTTACGCTAGTAATGGCGAGCATATTAAAGCTTTAGAATATTATCACCAGGCCCTAGAACTTAACAGGCAATTACCACAGGCATTTAATAATATTGCTATTATCTATCATTATCAGGGCATTAAAGCTGCTGATGAAGAGAAATTTGATATATCAAAATCATTATTTGATAAAGCAGCTGAATACTGGCTACAAGCAATTCACCTAGCACCTAATAATTATATTGAAGCACAAAATTGGCTGAAGACAACTGGTAGATTGCTTAGCTAGGTTTTTATAACATACAAACAATATAATAGAAACTAACCTATTAACTAGTACATAATTACTATATAAATATGCCACAAGAAAATTTAGGATCAGTAACACAAATTATTGGACCTGTATTAGACATTGAGTTCACGGACGGTCAACTACCTAAGATATTTAATGCTCTAAAGGTTAAAAATAAAGACCAAGTAATTACATGTGAGGTACAACAATTATTGGGAGATAATAGAGTTCGAGCCGTTGCAATGAGTTCCACAGAAGGACTGAAAAGAGGCATTCAAGTAATTGATACTGGCGCGCCTATCAGTGTTCCTGTCGGTTTACCTACTCTAGGTCGCATTTTTAATGTTCTTGGTGAACCAGTTGATAGTTTAGGCGATATCAATTCAGAAGATAGTTTACCAATACATCGAGCTGCACCAAGTTTTACTCAATTAGAAACTAAACCTTCTATTTTTGAAACTGGAATAAAAGTAGTCGATTTACTAGCTCCTTATAGGAGAGGTGGAAAAATAGGACTATTTGGTGGTGCTGGTGTAGGAAAAACTGTTTTAATTATGGAACTAATTAATAATATTGCTAAAGCTCATGGAGGTGTCTCAGTATTTGGTGGTGTCGGTGAAAGAACAAGAGAAGGTAATGATTTATATCAAGAGATGAAAGAATCAAAAGTCATCGATGAAAATAACTTACCTAACTCTAAAGTTGCATTAGTCTATGGACAAATGAACGAACCACCCGGAGCAAGAATGAGAGTCGGTCTAACAGCTTTAACCATGGCTGAATATTTTCGAGACATTAACAAACAAGATGTTTTACTATTCATTGACAATATTTTTCGCTTTGTACAAGCAGGTTCTGAAGTTTCAGCTTTATTAGGAAGAATGCCTTCAGCCGTTGGCTATCAACCAACACTGGCTACAGAAATGGGTGCTCTGCAGGAACGAATCACATCAACAACTGAAGGATCTATAACATCAATTCAAGCAGTTTACGTACCCGCGGACGATTTGACTGATCCGGCCCCTGCCACAACATTTGCTCATTTGGATGCAACTACAGTTTTATCTAGAGGTTTAGCAGCAAAAGGTATTTACCCGGCTGTTGACCCATTGGATTCGACTTCTACGATGCTTCAACCTAATATTGTCGGTGAAGAACACTATAGGACGGCCCAACAAGTTAAGTCAACTTTACAAAGATACAAAGAACTACAGGATATCATAGCTATCTTGGGGTTGGATGAATTATCTGAAGAGGATCGCCTAACCGTTGCTAGAGCTAGAAAAATTGAACGGTTCTTATCTCAACCTTTTTTCGTGGCAGAGGTATTTACAGGGTCACCTGGTAAATATGTATCACTAGAAAAAGCTATTAAAGGATTCCAAATGATTCTAGAAGGACAAATGGATGAATTACCTGAACAAGCTTTTTATCTGGTCGGAGATATTGAGGAAGCTATTAATAAAGCAAAGCAATTACAATAGTATAATATGACCTTAACAATACGTGTTATCGCTCCTGACAGAATGGTTTGGAACGCTGAAGCTGAAGAAGTTGTGTTACCGAGTAGCACAGGACAACTAGGGATTTTAAAAGGGCACATTCCCCTACTAACAGCTCTAGATATAGGTGTAATGCGAGTAAGGATTAATAAGGATTGGATTCCAATAGTTTTGCTAGGGGGATTCGCAGAAGTAGAAAATGATAAGATTACAATTCTAGTAAATGGGGCTGAAGAAGTCAGCGAGATTAATTTTCAAGAAGCAAAAAAAAATTTAGAGACTGCCACCTCTATTTTAAAAACAGCTGAAAATAATAAGGAAAAAATCGAAGCGACACAGCAGATCAGAAAGGCTCGTGCTAGGCTACAGGCTATAGGTACACAAAAAGATTAAATTAATTTAAGCTATATAACCGTATCACAATTAAACTATTTAAGTCTAATTGTGGTACGTAAAGTATCTTTAACTTAGTCCGGAACAAATATAATCAAAATACAAACCCATCTCTTGTCCGGCGTCCTTACCAACCAAAGCAGTTGTTACTTCTTTCATCGCTTGAACAGCTTGAATTGTAGCGCCAATTGGGACTCCTAACGAATTATAAGTTTCTTTCAAACCATTCAGAACACGTTCATCTAGTATAGAAGGATCGCCAGCTAACATACCATAAGTAGCATAACGTAAATAATAATCTAAGTCTCTTATACAAGCCGCATACCTCCTTGTAGTGTACATATTACCACCTGGTCTGGTAATATCTGAATACAGTAAAGACTTAGCTACAGATTCCTTTATAATAATCGCCGCGTTGCCAGCAATAATAGCTGCTGCTCTAACTCGTAATTCTCCTGTCTGGAAGTAACTTCTTAGTTTTTCTACAGAATTATCATCTAAATACTTACCTTGCACATCCGCAGCATTAATAACGGAAGTAATAGCATCTTGCATAATATAAAATTTCCTTAAAATGTAACTAAGTTTTATTGCATTGCACCCAAAGTATAATCAAAATAAAAACCTGCTTCCGCAGAGTCTTCTCCCGATAATAAAGAACAGGCCAATTTTTTCATAGACCTTACACCCTCAGCAACACCAGAGATTGGCGTACCCAACGAATTATACATCTCTTTCACGCCCACTAGACCAATCTCTTCAATCGGGGTGACATCACCGGCAACAATACCGTAAGTCACTAAACGTAGATAATAATCTAAATCTCTTAAACAAGTAGCCGTCATTTCTTCTCCATATGCATTACCACCTGGTGATACAACATCTGGTCTTTTTTGAAATAGCTGCTGCCCGCCTTGCTTCACAATTCTTTCCCTATTATCTGTTAAAATCTGTGCTATTCTTAGACGTCTCTGGCCAGACAAGACAAAGCTTTTAATTCGATCTAGTTCACCGGGACTCAAATATCTGGCTTCAGCGTCTGCATTCACAATAGATTTGGTTACAATACTCATCAGTAACTCCTAATAGAATATATCAATTTATACCCCTAATAACTTAGGTTTAATAATCATAAACGATAGGCAATAGAATCACCTCTGATAACAGTATATTGATACAATTACCGACTATAATATTCGATCAGCTAAATACAAAAAGAGTAAAGATTAAAAATGATTTAGCAGGTGAGTCTAGAGATACTTATTTACTTTTTTTGTTTTGTTTTAGCATTATAGATTCTATTTGTGTTAGAAAAATTTGCAGCTGGCAAAGTTGGGAAACGCCTGTAAGGCACTGTTGATGTACCAAATATTTTTAGATATTCTTCACTATTGACCATTATACAAATAAATGTGGTTAAACCTTGCGAAGCAAGAATTTGATTATAGAATCGTATTTCTGCTTGACTACTTGGGGCTCGGCCTAGGAAATGTTTAGTTCCTAATTCAATTACTTTACTATTTGGATAAGGCTCATAAAACTCCTTAGCGTATAAACTAGATAGGCCCAAATGTTGAATCAACTCCTTAACAGTCATCTCTTCAGCTAAAAAAGCCTCTTCCAATATAAAGAAGTTTTTATCTACCATACAAGAGCTGATATCTCTTTCAAAGATTTGACGATAAGCTGCTTTTATAATTTGCTCTAGTTTTAAACGACCAACATTCTTTTTATATTGGAAAACAACTTTCTGATTTCTAATTGAATTTACTCCCTGTGCTATTTGCTTCTTAAGAGTATTAATACTTTTATTTCGAGAAAACTGGCCAAAAGCCAAGAATTGCTCTGTATCTTCTTTTTTTCTTTTTGAGTTATAAGTATATAATTTATTCTCTCCTCGAAACACTCTTTGAGACAATCCTTGAGGAGTTAAATAACGTTCATAAGGCACTATGTTATCTCCAAAAGTTTCTAAATATTCCGTACTATCAATTAAGGAATCTATGAAACTATCATAACCACTCTTATAACTAATACTAAAATATTGATCTATCTCTCTCCTACTATATGTAGGCCTTCCTAATAATCTATTATGAATATACTCAATGGCTTTACAAATATAAAAAGGTTGCCAGTATAATGCTTTAAAAATAGATGTTTTTGCTAGTAACCGTATAAATTCGCGTAATGTAATTTTATTTTCTAGTAAATAAGTTTCTATTTTTTTTAAGGACTTAGCCTCTTCTTCATACACCAATCGCCCAAAAACACGTAAATAAGACGCTCTTATAATTGCCTGTATATTTGAAATAGTTTTAGTTTTAGTATTCTTTAAAACCACAGGTGAATAACGATCCAACTGAAAGATTCTAGGACCTAATGTATTATCAGTATTGGGGTTAATATTAGGCCTACCTACCTGATTATATATACCAGCTCCTTTTCTAATTAAAATTCTTCTACTATCTTTACTAAAAAAGGCTGATTTTTTACTCAACCTAGCACGCATTTGAGGGAAAATTGCGCCAAATTGTATAGCAAGAGGGTCGTTACTTACACCATACGGATGCTGATCTGGTAGGTTCCCATTATAATCTCCGTATAAAGTGACAAATTCTGGAACTTTTTTGAATGGAGAACTGTAGTTCAGTAAATTAATTTGAGGAGACCAACTTCTACATTCTTGGGGTTCTTCACCTAGAGGCCTCAGATAAGGCACTGTTTCTTCTCCAAAATAATCTGTATACTCTGAGGAATTCACAAAAGCATCAATTAGTCCATCCAGTCCTCTATTAGATAATATACCAAAGTATTTTCGAAATTCGTCCAAAGACCCTGGACCACGACCTAAAAAATTCCTAAAAGATAATTCTACAACACGACTATTGACAAAAGGCTCAAGAAACTCCTTTCTATACAAGTAAGATTTACCTAGGGCTCTAACAAATTCTTTCATGGTAATATCACCGTTTTTTAGCCTTGACTCCAAATTAGATATTCTCAAGCTATAGGCACTAACAATATCTCTTTGAAAAATTTGAGAATAACAGGAACGAATAACCAATTCTTTCTCTATCATAGATAAAGAAGACTTCATTACAAACTTTTGGCGAGTAATACCCGCCCTGATATATGTTTGAGGCAAACGTAGCCCTTGTAAATCCGGAGTATTACGTTTTCTTACTCGATCTGTAAACGGTGCCGAATCAAATTCAGATATAAGAACATTAAAATAATTCAACAATAATTCTTGGTAGTCGATACTATCGCCAACAATATTTAAGGCTATTTTCCTCATTTCCTTCAGGGCAACCACAGTAGCTGTACTAGAACAAGCATTTTCAATTAAGCTTCTTAAACCACGAACATTAACTACCAAAATATTAGGATCGCCTGCTATAATTGCATAAGTTAAGTATCTTAAAAACCAATCTAAGTCACGAAGTGATTTTTTCATTCGATCGGGGCCATAGCGAGAAATATTAATAGGCTTAAATCCAGGTGGTACACTTTCTCCACTATCAAAGGCTAATTTTATTTTACTCAGTAGACTATTTTGCTCATTTTCAGGAATCCTATTCTGTAGAATTAGATCTCCCTCAAAATCAGATAGAAAAGAAGACTGTGGTTTTTCTAGGTAAGAAATAGGTGAACCACCTATAAAGATCTTATTTGCGGCTCTGGATACTAGTAAATCTGCATTTTTTGCCAATAAATCAGCTAGACGTAATCTGAGAATTCCCGAATTTAAAAAATTAACCAGCTCATTAAGTTCAGCTAACTGTAAAAATCTGTTTTGCTGTTCAGCGACTGAAATAGTCGACAGAGATACTGTGCGATACAACGGAGGCCTTGCTAATGAACTTCCGCCACTTGCTTTTACACTCATTACTTACTTCTCCTAACAGTTATTAATTAAATTAAATATATACAATTAAAAATTAATATATTTTTCTATAAGATAAATAATATAATCTAAAATAGTACTATCTTGCATAAAGATAAATTTCGTAATACTCACTGCCCTAATTAACCATATTGTTACCAAACTTAAAAGATAATTAACGTATCAATTTCTATGATAAAATCATATCATCACTCTAATTGGCTAAATAATTTGGAAAATAATAATAATTTCAAAATGTCTGTTTTCGAACATCTCGAAGAACTAAGACAAAGAACACTTAAAGCGACTCTATTTTTTATAATTGTCACCTGTCTATCTTTAAAAGATATCAATTTTGTATCTTCTATACTTATCAGACCTGCGTTAGGAATCAAATTTTTACAATTGGCACCCGGTGAATATTTCTTTGCTACAGTTAAAGTATCAATATATACAGGGATTTTATTTAGTAGCCCTTTTATTATCTATCAACTTGTGCTTTTTATACTTCCAGGTCTAACTACTAAAGAAGCACAGGTGTTTTTACCTCTAGTAGCCTCTTCTATATTACTTTTTTTTAGTGGTTTGTACTTTGCATATAATATACTAATACCTGCCTCACTTTACTTCTTTATTAACTATGGATCTGATATTGTCGAACCTCTATGGTCTTTTGAACAATATTTCGATTTTGTCATTCTCGTACTTATCAGTACAGGTATAACTTTCCAAATACCAATTCTTCAAATCTTAATAGGACTTTTAAATATAGTCTCATCTAGAACCATGTTAGAATCATGGAAATATGTTCTATTCTTCTCGACTATCCTTGGTGCAATTTTGACACCTTCAACTGACCCTATAACACAACTTAGCTTATCCGTCGCTATAGTTAGCTTATATTTTATTAGTGCTTTTATTGTTAAATCAATAGAAAAATAAAACAGTGACTATAATTAAATTTACCCATCTAAAGAATATTAACTTATAAAGTTAATTTAACTCTCAAAATAAATTTTGAATGTTATTATAGATATAGAAAATATCAAATAATTGTAAGATAAAAATAAAATATGTCAAAGAATTTAACTAGAAGTATCCTTACCTTAATAATCAGTATTATAGGTTTTCATATAAATAATAACCATATATTGAATGCTTTTCCAATATACGCCCAACAGGGTTATGAAAATCCACGTGAAGCTACGGGACGAATTGTATGTGCAAACTGTCATCTTGCTCAAAAAAATATTAGCATTGAAGTACCAAAATCTATTTTACCAAATACTATTTTCGAAGCTACAGTCAAAATACCCCTTAGAGATGCCAGTCAGCAAATTTTAGGTAACGGTACAAAAGGTAACTTAAATATTGGTGCTGTTCTTATATTACCTGAAGGTTTCAAATTAGCTCCAAAAGAACTACAGTCAGAAGAGATTAGGCAAAGAACAAAAAATGTTTACGTACAACCCTACAGTACAAACAAACAGAACATCTTAGTTGTTGGACCTATGCCATACAATAAGCAACAAGAAATTGTCTTCCCGATCTTAGCACCAGATCCCACTACTGATAAAAATATTCATTTCTTAAAGTACCCTATATATGCTGGAGGTAATAGAGGCAGAGGCCAAGTATATCCTAACGGAGAAAAAAGTAACAATAATATTGTTAATGCACAACTAGGTGGAACCATCACAAATATTAACAGTCTACAGAATGGTGATTATGAGATTAGAATACAAAATTCTGATGGGAATGATGTATTTGAAAAAATTAGCAAGGGATTAGAATTAATAGTTGCTGAAGGGGACAAAATTGAATTCAATCAACCTCTTACTAAAGATCCTAATATAGGAGGATTTGGACAAGGAGAAGCTGAAATAGTTTTGCAAAGTCCTAGTAGAATTCAAGGTATGATTATTTTTTTTGTTATAATTGCTATATCACAAATCTTTTTCGTACTTAAGAAAAAACAGTGGGAAAAAGTACAGGCTGCTGAAATGAATTTCTAGCCATAACTAGCAAAAATAAGCAAGCTAACCAGGCTTGCTCAAATATTAAGATTATTGGGCTAAATCAAAATAAAAAATAGGGCCTAACAAATTGACCTCACTGCTTGAATAATCATGTTAGGCTGTACAATAGTTAACCTCTCAAGTTCGCCATTATACGGTGTTGGAATATCTTCAGAGGATAAGCGAACTACAGGAGCATCTAGAAAGTCAAAAGCATTTTCATATATTTGTGCTAGTAACTCTGCTCCAATACCACCTGTTTTCATTGTCTCTTCAACAATTATTACTTTATGTGTTTTATGCACGGAAGCTATAATTGTTTGAATATCTAAGGGTTTGAGAGAAATTAGATCAATAACCTCCGGATCATAACCTTCTTTAACTAAAATATCAACAGCCTTTATTACATGATGACGCATACGCGAGTAAGTAATTATTGTTAATTGGTTCCCCATTCTAACGATTTCTGCTCTATCTAAAGGTAAGAGATACTCATCAGTTGGTATATCCGACTGCAAATTATATAGTAAGACATGCTCAAAAAAAATTACTGGATTATTATCTCTAATGGCTGATTTAAGTAAACCTTTAGCATTATAGGGGGTTGAGCAAGCGACAATTTTCAAGCCCGGTATTGACTGGAAATATGCCTCTAATCTCTGTGAATGTTCTGCTCCTAATTGTTTTCCAACACCACCAGGTCCTCTTATAACTAGTGGTATACTAAAATTCCCACCAGAAGTATACCTAAGCATACCAGCGTTATTAGAAATTTGATTAAAAGCTAGTAAAAGAAAACTCATATTCATACCTTCTACTATAGGTCTCAAACCTGTCATGGCCGCACCTATTGCCATGCCCGTAAAACTATTTTCTGCAATTGGTGTATCTAGTATTCTTAGATCACCGTATTTAGCATGTAAATCTTTAGTTACCTTATAAGAACCACCGTAATGTCCTATATCTTCACCAAATACACAAACAGACTTATCTTTTGTCATTTCTTCGTCAATAGCCTGCTTCAATACGTCAAACATAAATAGCTTAGTCATAAATGATTAAATTATTAATTTATTATTTTATCTCTTAGAGTCTATTCAGCAAATAAATATTTTTTTTAAATTAGACTCCGTAGGCTCTGGACTCGCAATAGCAAAATCTACGGCAAATTTAATTTCCTCCTCTACATTACTATGTATTTCAGATAAATAGGACTGATCAACAAGTTGATTAGAGATAAAATGATTTTCAAGACGAACTATGGGATCTTTAGCTAGCCAAGCCTTTTTCTCTTCTAAAGAACGAAGTTCATCCGGATCAGCTAATGAATGACCTCTAAAACGATACGTTAATGCTTCTATTAAAGTCGGTCCTTCTCCAGATCTTGCTCTCTGTATGGCTTTTTCGGTAGCATATCTAACAGCTAGTACATCCATGCCATCGACTTCTAAAGCTAGCATACCAAATATCTCTGCTTTTTGATAAATTTCTGGTTTTGCTGTAGATCTATGATGAGCCATTCCTATCGCCCACTGGTTATTTTCAACTACAAAAATGATTGGCAACTTCCATAAAACAGCCATATTTAAACATTCAAAAAATTGGCCATTATTTGTAGTACCGTCACCAAAAAAAGCTACTGTAACAGGTAAATCAGATTCCATGCCTAGTACTTGTTGGGAATAAATACTTTGAAAAGATGCACCTAAGGCAACTGGTATACCCTCAGCAATAAAAGCAAAGCCACCCAAGAAATTATGTTGATTAGAAAAAATATGCATGGACCCTCCACGACCTTTACTACATCCTGTTTCTTTACCAAATAATTCTGCCATTATATTTCTCGCTGGTACCCCTTTACTCAAAGCATGAACATGATCTCTATAAGTACTGCAGACATAATCCGTACTATTTAAAGCTTTTATAACACCTGTTGATACTGCTTCCTGACCATTGTACAGATGTACAAAACCAAACATTTTCCCCTTGTAATACATCTGTGCACACATATCTTCAAATGCGCGTCCTAAACACATATCTCTATAAAGAGTTAATAGTTGGGTTCGACTTATACTTGCTTTATACTCATTTAGTGCTGTTAATGGTAGTCTAACTTGTTGAACCATAAATATATATTTCCTCAGAAAAAATCAGAATAGTAGTAGTGTAAGATAAATATTAAGTATACGAATTCAAATAACTTGATATTACTTAAAGTATTATATTGTTCAATATTCACTTATGCAAATATTCTCTAATATTAACACGGACCTAGAGCAACTAAATAATAACTTACGCAAAATATCTGGACCACGTCATCCGATTTTATATGCGGCAGCCGAGTATTTATTTAGCGCTGGAGGAAAAAGAATTAGACCTGCAATAATATTACTTGTTGCTAAAGCCACTAATACAAAAGAACAATTATATGATGAACATAAACGTTTAGCTGAGATTACCGAGATTATACATACAGCAAGCTTACTTCATGATGACGTTGTTGATAACTGTAAAACAAGAAGAGGTTTAGATACGGTAAATCAAAAATTTAATAACAAAGTAGCTATTCTTGCAGGGGATTTTCTATTTGCTCAGTCTTCATGGTACTTAGCTAACCTAAATAATTTATCAGTTGTGAAAATTATTTCTAAAGTTATTACAGACTTTGCAGAAGGGGAAATAGAGCAGGGTTTAAGAAATTTTGACCCTTCGTCATCACTAGACACTTACATGAACAAGTCTTTTCATAAAACCGCTTCTCTATTAGCCTATAGTTGCAAAGCAGCAGCTATTTTGAGTGGTGCCGATAGTAAAGTACAGAAACATTTTTACAATTACGGTAAACATCTTGGTATAGCATTTCAAATTATTGACGATATCTTAGATTTAGAAGGTACTGAAAAAAATATCGGTAAACCACAGGGATTGGACCTAAAAAACGGGAATCTGACAGCACCGACCATGTTTGCCTTAGATAAATGCCCTGAACTAAAAGAGATGATTCAAAGAGAATTCACAGAAAAAAATGATATACAGTTAGCAACTCAAATTATCACTCGTACAAATGCTATAAAGCAAGCTAAAGATCTAGCTAAAGAACATGCACAAGCATCTCTAGAATACCTTCATAGTTATCCGAAAAGTCAAAGTATTGAAAATCTTAAGCTCTTTAGTTATAACATTATCAATAGAATATCATAGAGAAATCAATTCGAGGGCTATACTAGTAATAGTAATATTATAGGCAGATATTTATATTTTCAATATATAGTCCTCGAATACTTGATTAACTAAATGACTTGATTAACTAATATATCGAAAGCAGCTTGATCTAAAATAAGTAGCTGTGACAACATTTTACGATTTAAGCCTATCTTAGATTTTTTTAACAGAGATATGAACTTACTATAATTTAAAGAATAGCTATATAGACCAGCACTAATTCTTACAATCCACAAGCGCCGATACCTTCTTTTTTTATTTTTGCGCCCTATATAAGAATATCTTAGAGCTTTAAGAACCTGTTGTTTCGCTGTACGAAATAGAGAAGAATGTGCACCCCTAAAACCCTTAGCTAACTTTAATATTTTTCGACGTCTTTTTCTAGCAACATTACCCCTTTTTATGCGAACCATAAAACTCCTTTATAACAAATAAAGTAAATATTATTAATTAAAAATACTTACTTATTTTAGACTTAATAACTTTATATTCATAGGTACTTATTTGCGATATTTTTCTAAGCTGACGCTTAGACTTAGACTTTTTCTTTTGTAGTAAATGATTGTGACCAGCTGGATATCTCATTAACTTACCTGAAGCACTAAGTTTAAACCTTTTACTAATAGATTTTGATGATTTTAATTTATACATATATTGTGATAAAAACTATATTTAAATACCTAGAGTAATTTTCACTAAACTAGATTATAATTCTTGGAATATATTTAGGGCAAAGTAAACATAGCTTTTAATAAAATTATACTAATTTATTAACTATTCAAGGAAATTGCATATAGAAGAAGTCGATGATCTTATTTAAACTATTTTATATTTTAAACTCAACAGAATATATAAAATTTCATGGCTTAGTATCCAATTAAGCATACGGTCTTTAGGAATGTCTGTTTAAATTTGCTCACCGAATAAATTATCTGCGTACCTTATATAAAATCTAACTTAAAAGAATAATGTATCAATATTATTCATTCTACATACACTTATATTACCTATGATTGCTTAATGACATTATTTTGTTGTGAATATAAAACTAACCAGGTATAGTAGATTTTCTTAACTGCCCCGATGATTCAGTAATAGAAAATAGAAAGGATATATAAAAATAGAGGTACAGTTTTCGAACTTTTCTTCTTGCGTTAAAGAGAACCGAAAATACATTAAGACTTTTTATAAAGTACGCTACCTAAAGAACCTTTAACAAAAACCAACTTTAAATTTATGATACCTTGTACTCAATTGTTTAGCTAAACTTTCATATACAACTATTTCCTTAAAACAGATATTACAGAAAAAGTCCAGTTGATATTAAACTTTTTTAAAACATAGTTATAAATATTCACCATAACATGAGCATCAACACAAATGTATTAGATCGATTTAAAATAATTCCTAGCTTTCATAGGATCTGCTATAATCGTAGGATCACCCGGCTGCCAATTTGCCGGACAGACTTCGTCAGGATGTAACTGTACATATTGTATAGCCTTTAAGACTCTAAGTGTTTCGCTAACGCTACGTCCAAAATTCAAATTATTAATAACCGAATACTGTATAACACCTTCGGGATCAATAATAAAAAGACCTCGTAAAGCTTTACCTTCGTCTGTTAAAACATTATATGCCTGGCTAATTTGTTTTGTTAAATCTGAGATTAGAGGATAAGATAGATCACCCAAACCACCATGGCTTCTTTCTGTTTGCAGCCATGCTAAGTGCGCATATTCGCTATCTACTGATACACCTAGAACCTCTGTATTTAGACAAGTAAACTCGGGATATATATCACTAAAAGCAGTAATTTCCGTAGGACACACAAAAGTAAAATCCAAAGGGTAGAAAAATAGAACCACGTATCTACCAATATAGTCAGATAACTTAATTTCCTTGAATTCTTGATCATATACAGCCGTTGCATTAAATCCGGGGGCTAACTTACCAACTTGCAAACAATTATTATGAACTAACATTAAATTTTGAGTCAACCTAAGTGATATAAATAATAACAATACTATAGCATAATATAAATGATTCACTTATCTTTATTACTGCTAGGTAAATAGCGGGGAATGGATTTGAACCATTGACCTTCGGGTTATGAGCCCGACGAGCTACCAAGCTGCTCTACCCCGCGCCACCACTATGGTAGTATAAACAGCTTAATAAAGTAAACTATATAGAATAAGTCCCAAAATATTGAAAGTTGTTACAAGCAATACAGCATACCTGATAGTCTTCAAAAACGGTTTTATATAATAGCCTGCAATTAATCTATCTTTGATTAACATTTCAGGTGTTTTAACCCAAATTTGACCATCATGCCAACCAGACTCTTCATAGAAAATTGTAGCACTTAATAGTCTATGAATTACATAGGACCAACCTAAATATAAACGTACCAGAATAAGTATAATGATAGCTGTTATAGATATAAATATTACAACCAGTCCTCTAGACCATGTATACTCCTTTATATAAAGAACCAAAGATGTCAATGAGACTAAAAGGAAACAAGATATGGTAAAAAAAGCATAAACATAGCGATTGAAATTCTTGCCAAAAAATGCAAAAAAATAGCTATTTTTCAGTGCGTAGAACTCATTAATAGGTTGCTGATCAAAAGGAACAGGACACATTTTATCAGAAACATTCATTTTACTTTGATATATTGTTCGTTAATATAACTGTAATTAATAAGAATACTCCCCCACTCATAACTGTTAAAACTTGAATATTCTTCTGCGAACTCTTTGTATAACTAAATAGACTATTTTGCATACCCAGATTACTAAAACTATTAGATTTAGGATTACTCAATAGTATTAAAAATACAGTCAAAAAACTCGATAAGTACCATATTAATTTCATAATTTAAGTAAATTATGCATACATTTTATTAATCTTAAATAAAAAAGCTTATTTATACAAATTATATATAAGCTTTTTATATTCATATCACTCACTCTGTGTTTTCAACAGAGCAAATCCTAGAACCAGACCCAGTAAAATTAAAGCTGAACTTATTAAAGCTGTAATAACAATCTCATTGGCCATTTTTAGCACTTCCTCCTAATATATTTTATTAACTATAGTAGATTCATTAAAATCCATTTCTACCCCATATAACTAATGCAATAGAAAAAGTAACCGTAGCAAGAAAAGAACCCCAACCTAAACTAATTATATCCATAAAATAATTCTTATTGTAATTTTTATATTTATACTTACTAAATAATTTTGTTATTAAGCAGTATTAAGTTTTCAGTTTACTTTAGTAGTAACTAGTGTTAATGTTAGCATATATTGTACATAACGTAGAGTTTATTATAGTTTTGACTCTAAATTGCAAACAGTATTCTTCCACTTAAGTTAAATGTTCATCTACTACAGTATTAACCAGGAGCTCAAAGGAAAATAGTATACTACTACTTTAATGAGAAAGATTATTACTAATTATTTGTTATAATATACTAGTAAATATATTACACTTCTAATTATAGAAACAACCTTATCAATTTGTTGATAAAAATCATAGTTAGCAAAATAATAAACTAAAGTTATCACTTTTTCTATCTCTAATTACATGACAACTCAAACAGTATCAAAACAAAATCAAACCATTACTAAAGAAACACTTCTCACTCCTCGCTTTTATACAACAGATTTTGAGGAAATGGGTAGACTCGACATTAGTGACAACCAAAGAGAGTTTGAAGCTTTATTAGAAGAGTTTAGAGCTGACTATAATAGGCAGCATTTTATAAGAGACAAAGAATTTGAACAATCCTGGCACCATTTAGACTCCAACACTAAGGCACTATTTGTTGAATTCTTAGAACGTTCTTGTACAGCAGAATTCTCGGGTTTTCTACTATATAAAGAGATATCTAGAAGGCTCAAGAAAATCAATCCGGTACTATCAGAATGTTTCTCTTTAATGTCACGAGACGAAGCTAGACATGCTGGCTTTTTAAATAAAGCCATGGGTGATTTCAATCTATCCTTAGATCTAGGCTTTTTAACTAAAAATCGAAAGTATACATTTTTTTCACCCAAGTTTATTTTTTATGCAACTTATTTATCTGAAAAGATTGGATACTGGAGATACATTACTATATACCGACATCTAGAAAAGTATCCATCCTATAGAATATATCCCATTTTCAAATTTTTCGAAAGCTGGTGTCAAGATGAAAATAGACACGGTGATTTTTTTGCAGCACTATTACAATCTCAACCTCAATTTTTAAACACATACTCTGCAAAACTATGGTGCCGGTTCTTCCTAATTAGTGTTTTTGCAACAATGTATCTTAATGACTGTCAAAGATCAGAATTTTATAAATTAATTGGTTTGGATGCGAGACAATATGATATACATGTTATTCGCAAAACTAACGAAAGTGCATCTAGAATTTTTCCGCTATCTTTGAATCTTGATCACCCTAACTTTTTCAGAATTATGGACATATGTGCAACCCAAAATAGACTACTTATAAATTTAGATAAAGCTAATCTTCCAACTTATATAAAAGCAGTCAAGAAATTACCTCTTTATGTTAAGCTAACTATAAACTTTATAAAACTATATTTTATTCCTCCAGTTAACTCACAGCATGCAAGACAATTAACAAAATGAAGCATGCTGCGAAAGGTTTACAGTGTATAACTTTATCCCTCTTAGGATCTAAAAGATTCCTTGGCTGAATAGATAGTATCAACTAATATATAATCAATTCTATTTTTGGCCGCAAATTTTTCAGTATTTTTCTTTACTTTATTTCTAACAAAACCAGGTACTCTTTTCAATTCACTCAACGCCTCTGGTGACCATATACAGTTTGCTGCCAAAGGTAAAGAGTTATTAGAAAAGTTCTTCGTATCGTGACCACCGAATAAATCCAATAGGTGGTCTTCCATGCCCAAAGTAAAAGAATTGTATATTAAATCACTTATTTGATTCGTTCCTTCGTAACCGACAAAAGGACGATAACTAAGAGGAAAATTTTGGATATGTACCGGGGAGGAAATTACTCCACAGGGTATTGATAGACGCTTTCCTATATGACGCTCCATCTGTGTGCCAAAAATAGCATCGGGTTGTGTTTCTTCAATCAAATTAGCAATCAATGTATAATCATCTGACATCACAACTTGATCACAAAAATTTTCTACCTGATTCCTAAACCAGTCATGATCATATAAGCAATATGTTCCGGACCACACTACTTTAATACTCATTTCATTAGCCAAAATCTTAGTTATTGCAGCAGAATGAGTAGAATCACCAAAAACCACCGCGCGTTTCCCAGTTAAATTTTGACAATCAATGGAACGAGAGAACCACGGTGCTTGCGTAATAAATCTCGTTTGCTCATCAATATACTGACAATAGTCAACATTTGCACCTTGACTATTGAGCACTTTTTCTATTTCTTTAATACATCTATTTAATTGGCTTGTACCAATTGGTACAATATCAATGAACGGCATACTAAAACAATCCTTTAAATACTCGGCTGTCAACCTACCGACTTCTCTATAAGGAACAAAATTAAACCAGGCATTTGAGATACTATGAATCTGCTGTACTGATAATCCTACGGGTATAACCAAATTTAAATCAATATTTAGATCATAGAGTAATCTTTTTAGCTCCGCCAAGTCATGCTGATTATGAAAACCTAAACTCATTGATCCAATAATATTTGCAGAAGGGCGAGCAGTTTTTTTTTCTTTGAACCGACTAGACCGTATTATTTTACTCACATAGAACTCTATTATTTGATACAAAGTTTTATCAGCTGCCTGTAACTCATTCAAACGATAATGATTAACATCTGCCAAAAGAACATCTGCTGATGTCTGCAAAGCTGCTCTATCAACAAAATTTTTTAAGTCTTCTTGTAAAATACTAGATGTACAAGTAGGTGTTAAAACAATGAGGTTCGGCTTTTCCTGCTTATCCTGTCGTTCTATATGATCCATAACCTTCTGCTGTGAGCCTCTAGCTAAAACATGTCTATCAACAATGCTGGCACTAACAGGTGTAAACTCTCTCTCTCTCTCTAACATTGACTTCATAACATTGTTAACCTAAGTAATTAAATATAATTACTCGGCTTCCAAACCATACATGACTTTTTCAAGTCATATGGCTTTTCTTAAGTCTATAACTTTGTATAACATGCTAAAACCACATTAATCTTACCATACAATACTGACGATACAAATCTTGATAATTAATACTAACTGATACTAACCGTTTTACATATTTTTTCTCTAAATTTATTCTATCTTTACAGGTCTTAACTACGGTATATCCGCTTTTTAACTTTACAGAAGTCAAGCCTAATAATCTATAGTAGGATCTAATTTTTAGAATAACTAAATAATCTAACAAGCCAAATAATCTTTTATTAATCCTATTAGGATAAATCTCTTTCCAAGTAACAAGCATTTTATTTAACCTAACTACAAAAAGAAAAATAGAAACTGTTGTTAACCCCTTAGCTAATATCTTGACTTGTTTAAGAAGAGAAAATTGATAATCTAGAGAAGGACTAATAATTAAATTTAAGCTATTAAAATTTTGAATACAGTAATAATTATACGATTGAAAAGTCACACTTCTAGATAAAGCTTTTGGTTTAAGTACAGAAAAATAAGGACTAAGTGCAATACCATTTGATTTTAGATACTTTTTAAAAAAATCAAGCCATACACAGCAAAGACTATAACAATTAGATATTACTAAAATATTCAGACCTTGACTATATATTCTAATTTTTTCCTCTACAAGATTATTAGCTAATAAATAAGCTTTAAACATCCTAGAGACTTGATAAGTTAAATACAGTATTAAGAAATCTACAATTTGTTCTATAAGTTTTAGTCTTTTGCTTTTTAGAAAAATTAACTTACTAGATAAACGTATTGACCAGATACATCTTATTAAGATACTTCTCTTCAGAAGCCCATTCAAATAATCTATACATAGATTTATAAATGTTAATTTACTTAATAAAAGTGAGAAATCTAAACTATAGATAATAGAAGATAAATCTACCGTACTTATGAAAGTATAGCCACTCTCTAAATTTGCACCTGAAGTTTGATAAAACTGTAAGTAATAGTGGTTATCTAAAAATAGCAGGTAGCTAGTATAAATTTGAAAAATGAAAGAAACAATAAATATATTTATCCCATATAGAAGTTTCTTCTTATCCAAAGAAACATTATTAAAAATATAATCATAGTAGTCAGCAAAAACTGCTTGATCTACTAAAGATAACCTGGGGAAAAATACTATAAAGTAACCTACATCAGAACTAAGTAAAAAGTCATTTTTTTTGTTTAGTAAATTACGTAAACTTAATAAAATTACGTATGGCGATTGAACAATATTTAGCTGACACTTTAAAATTTGCTCATTTGATTTTAGAACCAAAGCATTATATAGTCTAGATTTCATTTTATCAATCTTTTCCATAATAGAAAACATCACAAAAGCTTTGATATCTAGCAAAGAATTTCTTCGAGATAAGCCTCTACTCATTGCTGTGAATGTAAATTAGATATATAAATTGTAGACTTAAGTAATTTCGTATTTTCTCAAAAGTTAAATTTTGAGAAATTATAAAATTAATCCCAACTTGATATAAAGTATCAAGATATCCTGTTCCATAAAAAATTTATCAAAATAACGTTAGGTACAAAAAATACTCTATAGAAATTAGAAGCGTATTCTAAATATAGATTTCAGTATATTTAGTTTTCTGATTAGATACCCCATTTAATAGATATTTAAAACTTTACACTTAACTAGACGTGTAAGCTATAGAGTTTCAATTCAATTAGCCTTGGTTACCTTAAAATCTAACTTTTGCTTCGATATAAAATATTCTGTAAATATTTTTACCAAGCTAGAAATATTTACTACAATACTTTGTAATAAAGGAATTTAACCTCAAATTTATTATAGTTTATTAACTTTTTCATATATTAATGTTATTAGTTAACAGGTCACACGAAATAGTCATCTCCTAGCGGAGCATGCATTACAGCATGCACATTTCTAAAGGAACTAGCAACTCTCAAAGTACCAATATGAGCCGGACCAACATACATCCAATAAGCTAATTTCATTTGTTTTTCTGTGTTTAATAAATTAATATGAAATACTTACTAAACCTTAAAATATAGTTAGCAGAATATATATATAAGCAAACACTATTCTTAATATGACTTATAATAAAAGTATTTACAAAGTATAAAAAAATAAAGCTTTATTGACTTTCATCAAAGATGACAGATACTAAACCTATAATAAAGGCTGTAAATATAAAATAAACAATATGAGTAATCAAATTAATTTCCAAATTCCCTCTCCAACTTTTGGCGGGAGTACCGGTGGATGGTTAAGATCTGCAGAAACAGAAGAAAAATATGCTATTACATGGACTAGCAAGAAAGAACAGATTTTTGAGATGCCTACAGGTGGTGCGGCCATCATGAGAGAAGCAGAGAATTTATTATATTTAGCTCGTAAAGAACAGTGTCTAGCTCTCAGCCTACAGTTAAAATCAAAATTTAAAATTACTGATAGTAAGATCTATAGAATCTTTCCTAGTGGCGAGGTGCAATATTTACATCCCAAAGACGGAGTAATACCAGAAAAAGTCAATACTGGTAGAATAGGTGTCGGCAACATAAGTCATTCTATAGGAAAAAATGCTGAACCAGTGGATAGAAAATTTACTGGAAAAGGTACTTATGAATAAATAAGTAACATGTAATTTACACATATTTTGATTATGTGATATATTAGCAAGTGGGAGAGGTGGCAGAGTTGGTCGATTGCACCTGATTTGAAATCAGATGAGCCATCAAGCTCCGTGGGTTCGAATCCCACCCTCTCCGTAGGATACTTTAGTAGAACTACTTTTTATTCACAGCTCTTTCAATAAACTCTATTGCCTGATCTAGAGTTGCTATCTTTTCTGCATCTTCGTCTGGTATTTCTATAGAAAACTCTTCTTCAATTGCCATTACTAGCTCCACCGTATCAAGAGAATCCGCACCTAGATCATTAGCAAAATTAGCTTTTCGAGTAACCTGAGTTTTATCTACACCAAGTTGCTGAACTACAATTTCTTGAACTCTTTCAAAGATATTATCCACCATGGTTTTTAACCTTCCAATAAATATAAATCTAGCACCATTGAGTACTACTCAATGAATAAAACATTTAGACATAAAGCCAATACTTGAATAAAAATCCTCAAATTTATTACTAAGAATAAATGTATAACTTACAGTTGGGTTCTTTACCAAGACTTTTTGCCTTAACACTATACAATGTTACTAAATAATGCTGGATTTTTCTTAATTTTGCAACACATGGCAATAATTCAACTTTCTGGTACCTTTTAATCACAACCTTTTCAATCGCAAATCTCACTTCTTCTAGAACGTCTAATTCACTACGTTTTCTATTTTGATAAATATAACTATAATTACCTTTATATAATTCATTTGAATTCAGAATTTTGCGCAGAGCGCGAGTAATATATGGCACTGCACTAGCATAAATCGTGTAAATAGTTAGACTTTTTGATTTTGCTATTTTACGTAACTTACCATTTTGCTTAATGTTAGATCTGATAGCAAGAATAACATCAGCCTCTATAATATTCTCAACTATCAGAAAAGGTAATTTTAAAGTATCTATGACCAATTGAACCTGATTGATATTTACAAAATAAGGATAGATAGATAAATTTACTTGACTCAAATAATTAAACTTTACTATTTTTTTTTTAAATCTAGCCAAACTATCTAGAGAGCTTGTATTTGACTGACGTTTCCATTTTTGCCTAGACGTTTCAAATAGATTCAGACTATTATTAGGACGATTGGTAAACAGGGAACCTGCTTTCCTTAACATACCCCGATCATCAGTTTGAGCTTGACTAGAGATAAATGGCTTACAGACGATTACAATATTACCATTTGTCGATATATGCCTATGCTGAGTTAAAGTACAAGATTCTTGCAATATCTGATCAACAGCTTTATTAGCATGCTCATGTACTATCCAACTATGTCTTGCATGCATTTCTATAATTATATGAAAAGCCGGCACAGCTTTTCTCTCTAAAATACTTTTTTGCGTTCCCCTTCTCTTGGCCTCATCATCACCCAAAGTAACATACTGTATGCCACCTATTAGATCAGCCAGTACGGGATTATTAATTAAACTTTCTAAATAGTTTCCATGAGCTGTACCAACTAATTGTACACCTCTTTCAGCGATTGTTCTAGCTGCTAAAGCTTCTTTTTCTGTACCTATCTCATCTATTATAATTACCTCTGGCATATGATTTTCAACCGCTTCTATCATAACCTGATGTTGCAACTCAGGACGTGCTACTTGCATACGGCGTGCTCGACCAATAGCAGAGTGAGGTATATCACCATCGCCAGCAATTTCATTAGAAGTATCTATAATAACCACTCTCTTCTTCATTTCATCAGCTAGAATTCTTGCGATTTCACGAATAGCTGTAGTTTTACCAACTCCTGGTTTACCCAATAATAGAATAGAATCTTCTTTCTCTAACAAGTCACGAATAATACTAATATTTCCATAGATAGCTCTACCCACCCTACAAGTTAATCCCACTATGTTTCCCTGCCTATTTCGAATGGCACTAATTCTATGTAAAGTACGTTCAATACCTGAACGATTATCATTGCTAAAACTACCTATTCTTTTAATAGAAAAATCTAGATCTTCCCGGGATATGATTCTATTAGAGAGATAAATAGGACTATTAGGAAAACGTGCTTCCGGACGACGACCCAGATCCATAACTACTTCTATAAGTAATTTTTTATTACTATGATGCTCAAGAGGAGCTCGAACAAAACCTGGTAGTACATTAAACAATCTATCTAAATCATCTACAATTAACATAAATTTACTATAGAAATTATCGTTAAGTATATACTCAATACTGATTATAATAGTTAAATATAAATTTAAGTCAATAAAAGCTTAGATTCTTAACTAGACTGAGTCGTGAATCATTATAAAATACAAGTCGAAAAGATATATTGTAAAGTAAATTTAAATTTACTTTACTACACTAACTGTATAGGTAGACTGAAGGGTACAAAAAAAACTTTTTTCAACCAATCTATGTATTTACTAGAATTCACTAATGGAGATCGAATTTGGATGTTAAAACATGAAATTCTATTCTTATTGAACTAATCTTCACTTATATAATTTTAAAAAACTTATGAAATTCAGAATAACTGACTTAAAATTCTTATTATCTTCAGTAAGGAAGCATAAAATCAGTAAAGCGTATATAAGAAGCAGTAATCTTCAACTAATTATTAGTACAAACAAACTATATCGAAGAGTTAACACAAAACATATTAGCAAAATTGATACAAAGCAATATAATAAAGTTGATCAATTATTTGATCAACAAAATAATCTAAATTCGGATAGTAACAAGTTCATTATTGTATCACCAATGGTTGGCACATTCTACCGTTCACCTGCTCCTAACGAAGCTAGCTTTGTTGAACTAAATGATAAAGTTCAGATCAATCAAACAGTTTGTATTATTGAAGCAATGAAACTAATGAACGAGATTAAATCAGAAGTCGTTGGGAATATTACAGAAATATTAGTAAAGGACGGTGAGACAGTCGAGTATGGACAACCACTCATAGTAATCCGTACATAACAAAATAATCAACTTTTTTTAATATTGTTAATTTTTTTTTCAGCTTTTACTATTTGATAAGTATAATTATTTTTTTAAAAACTCACTACAAAAACTATAAATTTTTGAAATTTTAAGTTACTACTAACAAAAAAAGAAAATAGTGAGCGTTTTGATTCCTTATCTTTACCATTCAACGCAAGAGAGGAGAAACATAGTGAAAATCAGCTCGACAGAAAAAGAGATTAACAAGGTCGAAGTAGCTGTAGATAAAGACCCAGTAAAAACATCATTCGAGAAATGGGCCAAACCTGGACATTTTGCTAAAAGCTTAGCTAAGGGACCTACAACAACTACATGGATTTGGAACCTGCACGCGGATGCTCATGATTTTGATAGCCAAACAAACTCTCTAGAAGAAGTATCTAGAAAGATTTTTAGCGCACACTTTGGACAATTAGCTATTATTTTTTTATGGCTTAGTGGAATGTACTTTCACGGAGCAAAATTCTCAAATTATTGTGCATGGCTTAATAATCCAACAAACATTAAACCCAGTGCACAAGTTGTTTGGCCAATTGTCGGACAGGAAATACTTAACGGAGATGTCGGTGGAGACTTTCAGGGAATCCAAGTCACATCTGGCTGGTTTCAATTATGGAGAGCATCAGGAATTACAACAGAAAAACAACTGTATACAACAGCAATAGGTGGACTTGTAATGGCAGCTCTGATGGTATTTGCCGGCTGGTTTCATTATCATAAACAAGCTCCAAAATTAGAATGGTTTCAAAACGTTGAATCGATGTTAAATCATCATTTATCAGGTCTATTGGGATTAGGATGCTTGGCTTGGTCTGGACATCAGATTCATGTATCATTGCCGATTAATAAGTTACTAGATTCAGGTGTTTCCATAAAAGAAATACCCCTACCTCATGAATTTTTAATCAATAGAAATCTTATGAGTGAACTTTACCCTAGCTTTAGCAAAGGCATTCTTCCATTTTTTACACTTAATTGGACAGAGTACAAAGACTTTTTGACATTCAAAGGTGGACTTAACCCTGTCACCGGAGGTCTATGGCTGAGTGATACAGCTCACCATCATTTAGCACTAGCTGTTCTATTTATTGTTGCTGGACACATGTATAGAACCAACTGGGGAATAGGACATAGTATGCAAGAAATCTTAGAAGCACACAAAGGGCCATTTACAGGTGAAGGACATAAAGGATTATACGAAATACTAACTACATCCTGGCATGCACAGCTTGCTATCAACCTAGCAATGGTTGGATCTCTGAGCATTATTGTGGCACACCATATGTATGCTATGCCACCATATCCATACATAGCGACAGATTACCCAACACAACTATCTCTCTTTACTCACCACATGTGGATCGGTGGATTTTGTATTGTTGGTGCCGGCGCTCATGCATCCATTTTTATGGTGAGAGATTATAACCCAGCTCAAAACTATAATAACGTCCTTGATAGAATCATCCGTCATCGTGACGCTATCATATCTCATCTAAATTGGGTATGTATTTTTTTAGGTTTCCACTCGTTTGGTCTGTATATTCATAACGATACAATGAGAGCCTTAGGTCGATCACAAGATATGTTTTCTGATACAGCCATACAACTACAGCCTATTTTTGCTCAATGGATCCAAAACATACATACTCTAGCTCCAGGAAATACTAGCCCTAATACACTAGCTAGTGCCAGTTATGCTTTTGGTGGAGACATTATTTCAATTGGTAATAAAATTGCAATGATGCCAATATCTTTAGGAACAGCTGATTTTATGGTGCACCACATACACGCTTTCACGATACATGTAACAGTTCTAATCTTAGTTAAAGGTTTTCTCTTTGCAAGAAACTCTAGACTTATCCCAGATAAATCTAACTTAGGATTCCGTTTTCCTTGTGACGGACCAGGGAGAGGTGGAACTTGCCAGGTTTCAGGATGGGATCATGTATTCCTAGGTCTTTTCTGGATGTACAACTCGCTATCCATAGCAATTTTCCACTTCAGCTGGAAAATGCAATCAGATGTATGGGGAAGTATAAGCAAAAATGGTAACATATCACACATTACAGGAGGTAATTTCGCTCAAAGCGCTATTACAATTAATGGATGGCTTAGAGATTTCCTATGGGCTCAAGCTTCACAAGTGATTCAATCTTATGGATCAGCTTTATCCGCTTACGGATTGATCTTTCTAGGGGCTCATTTTGTATGGGCTTTCAGCTTAATGTTTCTATTTAGCGGACGTGGCTATTGGCAAGAGTTAATTGAATCTATAGTGTGGGCTCATAACAAAATTAAAGTTGCTCCAACTATACAGCCTAGAGCCTTGAGTATAACCCAAGGAAGAGCCGTGGGCGTTGCTCACTACTTATTGGGAGGTATTGGAACAACATGGGCATTCTTTTTAGCACGTATTATTGCAGTAGGATAAATTAGGATAAAAAACAAATGGCAACAAAATTCCCAAAGTTTAGCCAAGCATTAGCACAAGATCCAACCACAAGAAGAATATGGTATGGTATAGCTACTGCTCACGATTTTGAAAGTCATGATGGTATGACAGAAGAGAACTTATATCAGAAAATTTTCGCTTCACATTTTGGCCATCTAGCTATAATTTTTCTATGGACCTCAGGTAACTTATTTCACGTTGCTTGGCAAGGTAACTTCGAAGAATGGGCGATCAACCCACTAAAAGTGAAACCAATAGCTCATGCTATTTGGGACCCTCATTTCGGACAACCAGCAATTAAAGCATTTACTAAAGGTCAATCTATCTATCCTGTTGACATAACATACTCAGGAGTATATCACTGGTGGTACACCATCGGGGTAAGAACTAATAGTGAACTATATGCTGGATCTGTATTTTTATTATGTCTCTCCGTTGTAATGTTATTTGCTGGATGGCTACATTTACAACCTAAGTTCAAACCAGGTATATCTTGGTTTAAGAATAACGAATCTCGCTTAAATCACCATTTATCCGGCCTATTTGGTGTAAGCTCACTTGCATGGACAGGACACCTAATACATGTTGCTATACCAGCATCAAGAGGACAATATATTACTTGGCGTAATTTTCTAACCACACCACCACATCCAGAAGGTCTAAAGCCTTTTTTTAACGGAAATTGGAGTCATTATGCAGCCTTGCCAGATACCGGCAGTCACATCTTTGGTACAACAGAAGGATCAGGCACAGCCATACTAACATTCTTAGGCGGCTTTCATCCACAGACTCAGTCATTATGGCTAACTGATATGGCACATCATCACCTAGCTATAGCAGTAATATTTATTGTTGCCGGACATATGTATAGAACCAATTGGCAGATTGGACATAATATTAAGGAAATACTAGAAGCACACGAACCACCTAGTGGTAAACTTGGAAAAGGTCACAAGGGCCTATATGAAACAATAACTAATTCATTACATATGCAACTTGGCTTAGCATTAGCTTCTATAGGGGTTATAACTTCTCTTGTAGCTCAACATATGTATGCATTACCACCTTATGCATTTATTGCAAAAGACTTTACCACACAAGCCGCCTTGTATACACATCATCAATATATTGCAGGTTTTTTAATGGTAGGTGCTTTTGCCCATGGTGCTATCTTTTTTGTCAGAGACTATGATCCTATGGCAAATAAAAATAATGTGCTCGCGAGAATGCTAGAACATAAAGAAGCTATAATTTCACATTTAAGCTGGGCTTCACTCTTCTTAGGTTTTCATACACTGGGACTATACATACATAACGATACTGTTGTTGCTTTTGGAAACCCAGAAAAACAGATTTTAATTGAACCAATTTTTGCACAATGGATCCAAGCTAGCTCTGGTAAAGCATTATATGGATTCAACATACTACTATCAAATACAGATAACCTCGCTGTGAGTGCCGGAAATCAAATATGGCTACCAGGATGGCTAGAAGCTATTAACAGTAATACAAATTCTCTATTCCTTACAATAGGACCTGGTGATTTTTTGGTTCATCATGCTATAGCTTTAGGACTACATACAACGACACTAATTTTAGTCAAAGGTGCTCTGGACGCTAGAGGCTCCAAACTTATGCCTGATAAAAAGGATTTTGGCTACAGCTTCCCTTGTGATGGCCCCGGAAGAGGGGGAACATGCGATATTTCAGCATGGGATGCATTTTATTTATCAGTTTTTTGGATGCTAAATACAATTGGATGGGTAACATTTTATTGGCACTGGAAACATATCACTATATGGCAAGGAACTGTAAGCCAATTTAACGAATCGTCTACATACCTAATGGGATGGCTGAGAGACTATTTATGGCTAAATTCCTCACCTCTGATTAACGGCTATAATCCATACGGAATGAATAGTCTATCAGTATGGGCTTGGATGTTTTTATTCGGGCACTTAGTATGGGCAACAGGCTTTATGTTCTTAATATCTTGGCGTGGATACTGGCAAGAATTAATTGAAACTTTAGCATGGGCACATGAAAGAACTCCACTAGCTAATTTGGTAAGATGGAAAGATAAACCAGTCGCTCTATCAATAGTGCAAGCACGACTGGTCGGCCTTATACATTTTTCAGTTGGCTACATATTAACCTATGCTGCTTTTGTAATCGCTTCAACCACAGGTAAGTTTGGTTAAATAACTGACTTAAAAAACTCACTTGAATATTAAGGTCAAGTGAGTTTTTTCATAAATTGCAATAATCCTAAAAGTTTATTACTATAAGGTGATCAAATAATAAAAACTTATTAATGGCAAAAGTAAGTATGGTCCAAAGAGATATCAAAAGAAATCTCTTATTTAAAAGATATCAAAATAGAAGAAAAAAAATCAAAAGTAAAATTAAGACAGCTAAAACGTTCAATGAACAACTTTATGCGCAAGCAAAACTACAAGATCTTCCCAGAAACAGTGCAACTGTCAGGATAAGAAATCGTTGCTGGCTAACTGGACGTAGTAGAGGGTACTTCAGAATGTTCGGTCTTTCTAGGCATACTATACGAGAGATGGCACATAATGGTTTGATACCAGGACTGAAAAAGTCAAGCTGGTGAATAAATACTCTAAATACTTAGAGTATTTATATAAAAAAGTAGATCCAAAAATTATATACCAAACTGATTGCCTCTACGATACTGCAGATAAGCAGCGACTAGTAGGCCAATTAAAGTTACAGGTATTAGACCAAGTACAATACCAGATAGAAGAGGTTCCACCATATATAAGAAGATAGTAAATTTGTATAAATTAAAGTTAATACAGTTGCTTGCTAATTAACGAAAACCAATGGCTGCTTGCCATACAAAGGCCAATAGTAAAAAAAACACTGGTATTACAGGTAATATATCAATTAGGGGCCTAAATATTGTGTAGGCTTCGGGTAACTTTGATAAGATCACTAAAATTGGCATAAATATATCTCCTAATCACATCTATAATCAATAAGCTACTAAATCAAATATGCGATAGAGAATAAGTAACAGTTCTCTGCTCATATCAACTATTCATAATAACATAGCAGTATACAATATCGTATACTGTTATACATATAATATAACATACAAACACTATCTATTTAATTTTATTAAATTAACTATTTTATGAATATTGCCATTCAACTATTAGTATTCAGCCTGATTATACTATCTATTTCATTTACGGTATTTATGCCTGTAACATTAGCATCTCCGGGAGCATGGGAAAAATCGAAAAACCTTGTTTACACCGGTGCAGGGATATGGTCTCTGCTTGTTATAGTTACCGGATTAACTAGTACATTTATCAATTAACTCAAACAATAACTAGGCTATTATCACAATCAGCAGTTTATAAAAATTAACACGAATATACTTGACATTTTAATTATCCCCTGAAAAGATTAGGTGAGTGAAGCGGGTATAGCTCAGAGGTAGAGCACAACCTTGCCAAGGTTGATGTCGCGCGTTCAAATCGCGTTACCCGCTTTAAGCTGATTTAGATTTAGCGTCTATAGCATCATCTGGACTTTGACTATCTGTTTGGCTTCCATTATTACTTGAGTATGCTTTTTTACCCAAATCCGTTAAGATATCCCGAAGTTTTTTCTGACCTCTATCTATATTTGCATAATCGTCATTATTAATTGCTTCCCGTAATGAGCTAATCTCCTGATCTACTTGCTTAGCATCCTTTTCATCTATCTTATCTTTCATTTCTCGCAACTGTCTTTCTGCTTGATAGCAGAGAGAGTCTGCAGTATTTTTTTTCTCTATTTGACTACGTTTCTGTTTATCTGCCTCTGAGTTTACTTCAGCCTCTCTTACTAGTTTATCTACTTCATCTTTAGGAAGAGTGGATGCTCCTGTTATTGTTATAGACTGCTCTTTTCCAGTTCCTTTATCTTGAGCCTTAACAGATAGTATGCCGTTAGCATCTATATCAAAAGTAACCTCAATTTGAGGTACCCCCCTAGGAGCGGGCATAATACCATCTAACCTAAAAGTTCCCAAACTTTTATTATCTTTTGTAAATTCTCTCTCCCCCTGTAAAATATGAATTTCAACATTTGGTTGATTATCAACTGCAGTAGAAAACACTTCTGATTTTTTAGTAGGCACAGTAGTATTTCTTGGTATTACCTTAGTCATAACACTACCTAAGGTTTCTACACCCAAAGATAGTGGAGTAACATCGAGAAGGAGAATATCTTTAACTTCTCCAGCTAAAACACCGGCTTGAACAGCTGCGCCGATAGCTACTACCTCATCCGGATTAACACTCTGATTAGGAGCTTTACCAATAAGTTCCTGTACTAGGTTCTGTATTGCAGGTATTCTAGTAGAACCTCCAACCAAAACGACTTGATCTATCTTTGTAGAATCAAGCTGTGCATCTTTTAGTGCCGTATTGACAGGAATCTTACATCTATTAATTAAAGTAGTGCATAGATCTTCAAACTTAGCACGGGTTAAGATTTTCTCTAAATGTTTGGGACCAGTATCGGTCGCTGTAATGAATGGTAAATTAATATCAGTTTGAGAAAGACTGGATAACTCTATTTTAGCTTTCTCAGATGCTTCTGTTAAACGCTGTAGAGCTTGTCGATCCTGAGATAAATCAATATTTTCTTCTCTCTTAAATTCAGCAACGAGCCATTCCACAATTTTACCATCAAAGTCATCCCCACCCAGATGTGTATCCCCGGATGTTGCAAGAACCTCAAATACGCCGTCACCCACTTCTAAAATAGATACATCGAAAGTACCTCCACCTAAGTCAAATACTAGAATAGTCTCATTATTCTGTTTCTCCAAGCCATAAGAAAGAGAAGCTGCTGTGGGCTCATTTATAATTCTCAGAACATCTAGCCCGGCAATTCTTCCGGCATCCTTTGTAGCTTGCCTCTGAGAATCATTAAAATATGCAGGAACAGTAATAACAGCTTGAGTAATAGATTCACCTAGATATTTACTAGCATCATCTACAAGTTTTCTTAAAACTTGAGCTGATATTTCTTCAGGTGCAAATTCCTTGTTTAATGCCGGACATTTAATCTTGATATTTAAATTCTTATCAGAAACAATACGATAGGATGACTGTAATATATCTTCTTTCATCTCTTCTTTTTTACAACCGATCAGTCTCTTAACTGAATAGAATGTATTCTCAGGATTAATTACTGCTTGCCTTTTAGCTATTTGCCCCACAAGCTTATCACCACTTTTTGTGTATGCAACTACAGATGCAGTTGTCCTAAATCCTTCTACATTAGGTATTACAGTAGGCTTACCACCTTCCATAACAGCCACTACGGAATTTGTAGTACCTAAATCTATACCTACTACCTTACTCATAATTTTTGCCTCCAGGCTATTTTTCTACTAAATAATTTATATTTTTCTCGCCTATTTTAATATAAACTACCGTACTCCAGAGATATAGTAGTAATTTCCGACTTAAATAAATCACAATATGACATGGCTTGAAAATTAAAAGAAATTCACAGATAATATTTACACATTTATTTTACTACTTTAAATATCTACACTAAATTTAGGTAAGGATAAATATGACTTCTATAAGTTTACTTGGCAATAAGATAGGTATGACACAAATCTTCACGCCTAGCGGACAAGCTCTAGCAGTAACAATACTAAGAGTAGGTCCTTGTTGGGTTACACAAATAAAAACAAAAGCAACTCATGGTTACAATGCAATACAAATTGGCTATTTAGAAATTTCAGAAAATAAAGTTAGTAAAGCAGAAGCAGGACACCTAAGAAAGTTAAACTTACCTATACTGAAACATTTGCTTGAATATCGCTCAAAATCAGAACATAAATCTGTTTTAGGTGAATTACTTAGTACAAATAATTTAAATGTTGGTGACTGCATAAATGTTACAGGTATAACGATGGGAAAGGGATTCACGGGATACCAAAAACGTCATCATTTTACTAGAGGCCCCATGTCTCACGGATCAAAAAATCATAAAAAACCTGGCTCAATAGGTGCAGGCACAACACCAGGTCGGGTCTTCCCAGGACAAAAAATGGCCGGACAAATGGGCGCTGCCAAAAGAACCGTCAAGAATTTGGAAATCATCAAAATAATAGAAGAAAGTCATCTTATTATTGTGAAAGGATCTGTACCAGGAAAAGCAGGCCATATTATAAGTATTAATAAAATATGACAACATGAATAATAATATGACAGAGATTCTTAGTAAATCATCCGATAAAAAATTTTTCCACAAAGCTAGAACTTCATCCATGTGTTATTATGATACACATATTATTCATAGAGCATTAATTCAACAAATACATGAAAAGAGACAGGGAAGTGCAAATAGCAAAACTCGAAGTCAAGTAAGGGGAGGCGGTCGTAAACCCTGGAAACAAAAAGGCACTGGAAGAGCGCGAGCTGGTTCCATAAGATCACCACTTTGGAAAGGTGGAGGTGTAATTTTTGGGCCAAAGCCGAAAACATATATTAAAAAAATTAATAAAAAAGAAAAAACTATAGCAATTAGAAGTTTATTATCCAATAGGGAAAAGAACACGACCATTATTCGGTCATTACCTTTGATTTTGAGTAAACCGAAAAGCGCATTATTGCTAGTATACCTAGAAAGTCTTAATATTCCTACAAATGAAAAAACACTTTTTATAGTAGCCGAAACGAATATTAATATACTTCTTGCTATAAGAAATTTCAAAAATATTCAATTAACGACACCCAATGTACTTAATACTTATACAGTAATTAACTGTAAACATCTAATAATTGAAAAGCAGGCCTTGGATATTATAAACCAATCTATAATGAGCACATAATCTAAACAAAATATATGAATCCTAACGATATTATTAAAAGACCTATTCTTACTGATAAAACAACAAAGCTATTAGAAAATAATCAATATTGCTTTGCCGTCAATACTCATAGTAACAAGATCCAGATTAAATCAACTCTTGAAAAAATATTTAACGTAAAAATTATTAAGATTAACACATTACACTCTCCTCTCAGGCATAAAAAGGTAGGACGATTTCAAGGATATAAACCAAATTACAAAAAGGTAATTGCCAAGTTATCTCCTGAGAGTACAATCAACCTTTTTGATGAAGAATAAAAAAATACCCGAAATAAATATCTAGATATTATATATGGCCATACGTTTATACAAAGTATCGACACCTGGTACTAGGAATCGCACGGTTTCTACATTCGAAGAAATCAACAAAAAAAAGACCCGAAAAAAAAACTTCTTAAAACATATTACATATGCAAAGGGACGTAATAACAGGGGAATCATTACATCTAGACATAAAGGAGGTGGTCACAAAAAAAGATACAGAATAATTGATTTTCATAGAAGAAAAATTAATATAAGCGCTAAGGTCGCTGGAATTGAATATGATCCCAACCGAAGTGCCAGAATCGCCTTATTACACTATCTTGATGGTAACAAAAAATACATCATATCTCCAAGATCATTATATACTGGACAAATTATTAATACCGGACCAACGGTAAATATCGAAATAGGTAATGCGTTACCTCTAGAGAGCATACCTCTAGGGACCGCTATTCATAATATCGAAATAAAACCCGGCCGAGGTGGACAAATGGTTAGAGCTGCCGGAACCTATGCTCAAGTTGTTGCAAAAGAAGGAGTATTTGTAACACTAAAATTACCATCTAATGAAATTAGAATTTTTCATCAAAAATGCTACGCAACAATAGGACAGGTAGGTAACATTGATCATAATAATATAACAATTGGCAAAGCTGGCAGAAATCGTTGGCTCGGTAGAAGGCCGCATGTGAGGGGGGTGGTTATGAACCCTGTAGATCATCCACATGGTGGAGGAGAAGGAAAATCACCTATAGGAAAAACACATCCAGTGACTCCTTGGGGTAAACCCGCACTTGGCATCAAAACACGACAAAAAAATAAATATAGTAATCCATACATACTACGTAAAAGAAAATAAATCTTCTTATGTCAAGATCTTTGTACAAAGGACCCTTTATAAATAGCAAGCTTTTAAAAAAAATAACTAGCATGAATCAAGGTGATACCAAAAGAACAATTAAAACTTGGTCACGTGCGACAACAATCATACCAATTATGGTTGGACATACTATAGCCATTCATAATGGACAATCTCACTTTCCTATTTTTATTTCCGATCAAATGGTTGGACATAAATTAGGAGAATTCGTGCCGACAAGAAATTTTAGAAGTCACATTAAAAATGATAGAAAAACTAAAAGATAAAAATCATATACCTCGTTCTGCCAAAGCACAAGAATATTACACTAGAATCTCTCCCAACAAAGTACGAAGAGTACTAGATCAAATAAGGGGTCAGAAATATGAGGAAGCTATTATGATTTTAGAATTTATGCCTTACAAATCATGCAAAAAAATAAAACAAATTTTACAGTCTGCTGCCTATAATGCTTTTCATCTTTACGGTGATAAAATCAATAGACTCATTGTCTCTAGAACCTTTGCTAATACCGGGCCAACCTTAAAAAGATTTCAACCAAGAGCACAAGGAAGAGCTTTTAAGATAAAAAAACCGACCTGTCATATAATTATAGAAGTCAGCTACATTAACTAAATAATAATCTTTCCATATGGGACAAAAGACACATCCTTTAGGTTTCCGACTTGATATCACACAAGGGCATAAATCTCTTTGGTTTGCAAATAAAAAACAATATAGTAAAATTTTAGAAGAAGATTTTTTGATTAGAAATCTTATATCTAAAAGACTTAAACAAGCAAATATAACAAAGATACAAATAGCAAGACAAGTCAGCCAAGTCGAAATTGATATTAAAACCGCAAGACCTGGCATTATTTTAGGAAAATCGGGTAATGGTATTGATGAATTGAAAGCAGCCATTAACTTGCAACTAGCTTTTCCAAAACAAATTAGAATTAATGTAATAGAAATTACCGAACCTGATAAAGAAGCTTCTATAGTAGCAGAGTTTATTGCACAACAATTGGAAAAAAGGATAGCTTTTCGAAGAGTTTTAAGACAATCCTTGCAAAGAACCCAGAGAGCTAATATAAAAGGAATTAAAATACAAGTGTCAGGAAGATTAAATGGTGCTGAGATTGCAAGGAGTGAATGGATAAGAGAAGGTCGCGTGCCTCTGCAAACAATTAGAGCTAACATCGATTACTCTTACCAGCAGGCTCAAACAATTTACGGTGTCCTAGGTATTAAAGTTTGGCTTTTTAAAGGAGAAATTTTCAATTCTAGACATAGAAATTCATTAACAGATTAGCTTAACAAAGATATGCTTATTCCCAAAAAAACAAAATTTCGCAAACAACATAGAGGTAGGATGCGTGGAAAAGCAAATAGAGGTAATTCTTTAGCTTTTGGCCATTATGGCTTACAAGCTTTAGAATGCACCTGGTTAACTTCAAGACAAATTGAAGCAACAAGGAGAACTATTACTAGATATGTAAGACGCAATGGTAAACTTTGGATTCGGATATTTCCAGATAAGCCTATTACAGCTCGAGCTGCTGAAACAAGAATGGGATCAGGAAAAGGATCAACTGAATATTGGGTGTCTGTTATTAAACCTGGACGTATATTATTTGAAATAATAGGCGTCACTGAAAAAGATGCTCAAGAGGCAATGCAGCTGGCTTCTTACAAATTACCTATGAAAACTAAATTTATTACTAGAACCTAAAAGATAATTTTCATGAAAATTATTAAGATGAAAGAGATACGACAACTTAACGATAAACAAATAAGAGAATATATAGATAAAATTAAACAAGAACTATTAAAATTACGATTTCAGCAGGCAACTAAAAAAAAACCTAAAGACACATCTTTTTAAAGCCTATAAAAAAAATGCTAGCTCAAATATTAACAATTCAAAATTCATAAATAAACTACACTATGGCTAGAAAAGAAATTATCGGCACAGTAATTAAAAATAAAATGAACAAAACTATTACTGTAGCCGTGGAGCAAAAAATGTCTCACAAGAAATACAAGAAAATTTTATTTCAAACGAAAAAATTTTATGTTCACGGCGAGAATAAACTATACCAAATAGGAGATCAAATAAAAATCAGACAAACCAGACCAATTAGCAAAACAAAATGCTGGATTGTAGTTAGCAAAATTCACAAACTCACAAAATAAATGATACAAAATCAAAGCTATCTAAACATTGCTGATAACAGCGGTGCAAAAAAAATCATGTGTATTAGAGTATTAGGGAGTAGTAATCCCAAATATGCAAAGATCGGTGACACAATTATTGGGGTGGTTAAATATGCTTCTCCAAATATGCCAATTAAACGTTCTGATGTAGTCCGAGCTGTAATTGTAAGAACCAAGAAAACCTTACGACGCTTGGACGGAATAAGAATTAGATTTGATGATAATGCTGCTGTCCTAATAAATAATGATAATAACCCAAGAGGGACAAGAATTTTCGGCCCAGTTGCAAGAGAGCTTAGAGAAAAAAATTTCTCCAAAATTATTTCATTAGCTAGTGAGGTAATATGAAAAAGAAGAATATTAAACATAAGATACATGTTAAGATTGGAGACACTGTGCAAATTATTGCGGGTCAATATAAAGGACAAGTAGGCAAGATTAGCCGTGTACTTAAAAAACATAATAAAGTGATTATTAATAATTGTAATCTTAGGACTAAGCATATAAAACCATCTCAAGAAGGGGAAAATGGAAAAATCATTAGTATTGAAGCTCCTATACATAGCTCAAATATCATGATGTATAGTGTTAAACATAGAGTACGTAGTCGATACACAATAACATTCGACAAAAATAAGCAAAAAATACGCGTACTTAAGAAAAACCAAGAAACTATTTAAATATGCTGCAAAACTTAGATCAAATATATCATAAGAGAATTAAATATCAACTACAGGATCAATTTCTATACAGGAATATACATCAGATCCCGAAGATTGAAAAGATTGTACTTAATAGAGGACTAGGAGAAGCATCACAAAATTCTAAAATACTAAATAACAATATAAAAGAATTAATGATCATTACCGGTCAAAAACCTATAATTACTAAATCTAGAAAATCAATAGCAGGATTTAAAATTAGAGAAAATTTACCCATAGGTATTAAAGTCACATTAAGAAAACAAAAAATGTACACTTTTTTACACAAGCTCATCAACCTAGCTCTACCCAGAATTAGAGATTTTCGTGGTATTAGCAAAAACCATTTTGATGGTCAAGGCAACTATAATTTAGGGATTCAAGAACAACTTATTTTTCCGGAAATAGAATATGACAATATTGATAAAATTCGAGGCTTAGACATAAGTATTGTCACATCAGCAAAAACAGATCTAGAAGGGTTTACTCTACTCAAAAACTTCGGCATGCCTTTTAAATCATAAAAGAATACTTATTATATCTTCAAAACATATGGTCAACGATACTATAGCCGATACACTGACTCGAATAAGAAATGGTCTTTTAGCTAAACATCAAATTGTAGCAATTCCACATACGAAAACAGCGGAGAACTTGGTACAAGTTCTAAAAAAAGAGGGATTCATAAACGACTTTAAAAAAAAGAAAGTAACTATAAAAAAACATTTTCAAAAATCACTGATTCTACTCCTTAAATATAAAGGTAAAAACAAAAGATCTGTTATCAAATCATTAAAAAGAATTAGTAAACCTGGACTAAGAGTATACGTCGGTCATAAAGCACTACCAAAAGTCTTAGGAGGCATCGGTATCGCTATCTTATCAACTTCCAAAGGTATCATAACAGACAGAGAAGCCAGATACTACGGCATCGGTGGAGAAGTTTTATGCTATATTTGGTAAACAATAAAAAAGTATAATATGTCAAGAATAGGCAGAACACAAATAAAAGTTCATAAAGGTACGGTTATAAGTATAAATAAACAGTTAATTACAGTCAAAGGTCCAAAAGGAAACTTAAACTACACACTACCAAAACAAATAACAATTGAAGAAAACAATAATTTTTTAGGTTTACACACTATAAATAATGATAAGTACAGTAAACAGCTACATGGCCTGTGCCGTACGATAGTTAATAATATGATAATAGGAGTCACAAAAGGTTTTAAAAAAAAACTTACCATTAATGGAGTAGGGTATAGAGCCCAAATAATAGATACAAATGAATTAGTATTGAATTTAGGTTATAGTCACCCCATACATATTAAACCACCGGGTGACATTAATATAAAAGTTATAGATAATAACATTATTGTTAATGGAATCAGCAAAGAAAAAGTAGGTCAAATTGCCGCAAAAATTAGATCCATGCGGCCTCCAGAACCTTATAAAGGGAAAGGTATTAAATATGAGAATGAAATAATTCGGAAAAAAGTAGGTAAAGCAGGTAAATAATATGAATAGAAAGCTTTTGAGTAAAAGAAATAGACCTCGTTTACGTGTCTTTAGATCAAGAAAACACATCTATGCACAAGTCATAGATAATTCTACTAATACAACTTTAGCGGCGAGCTCTAGCCTATCTAAACAACTAAAAAATTTTATTACGTCATCTAAGACTTGCAAGGCTGCTACAATTGTCGGACAAGATATAGGAAATAAACTCAAAGACCAAGGTATTACACAAGTGATCTTTGATCGAGGCAATAAAATATATCATGGAAGAATCAGAGCCCTAGCAGAAGCCACCAGAATCACAGGAATTAACTTTTAAATTACAAAAATGATAAGTCACAAGAAGAAAAATAACAAAATTAAAGAACAAGAAAAACAATGGGAAGAAAGAGTGATACAAATTAAAAGAGTAACTAAAGTCGTTAAAGGAGGAAAAAAATTAAGCTTTAGAGCTATTACAATTGTCGGAGACGAGAAAGGACAAGTAGGAGTTGGCGTAGGAAAAGCCTCTGATGTGATTAATGCTGTCAAAAAAGGTGTGGCTGATGCAAAGAAACAAGTTATTCATGTACCATTAACAAAAACCCAATCTATCCCGCATAAAATTATAGGGACATCTGGTTCAGCACAAGTGATTATGAGGCCATCAGCCTCTGGATCAGGGGTAATTGCTGGAGGTTCTGTTAGAACAGTATTAGAGCTAGCTGGACTCAAAAATGTTCTAACTAAACAACTGGGATCAAAAAGTGTATTGAATAATGCCAGAGCAACCATTGATGCTCTAGCTCATCTGAGAACCTTAGCTCAAGCAGCTAATGAGAGATCTATAAGAGTAGAAAAACTATACTCATAAATCATATTGTATAAAATTGATAAAATGAATGTGAATTCTTACAATACACTTACAACAAAAATAATATATACTCTCTTGATTTTAACCTTAGCACGCTTAGGTATCTTTATCCCGGTACCCGGCGTTGATCATGAAACATTTATCCATAATGTTAGTCAAAATACACTAATAAATTTTCTAAACACTTTTTCTGGAGGTGGCTTATCTACAATTGGCATTTTTGCTCTAGGCATAGTTCCTTACATCAATGCGTCTATCATTGTACAACTACTAATTAAGATAGTTCCTGACTTAGAAAGATTACAGAAGGAAGAAGGTGAATCGGGAAGACAAAAAATTATGCAAGTTACTCGATACCTTACTTTTATTTGGGCAATTGCACAAAGTACTGCTATTTCCCTATGGATTAAGCCTTACGTCTTTGACTGGAATATTCAATTTATTTTTGATTGCATAGTTACATTAACCACAGGATCTATTATAATCATGTGGCTATCTGAACTCATTACTGAATACGGTCTTGGTAATGGAGCATCTTTACTAATCTTTCAAAATATTGTTTCAGGGATACCGAAGAACATCAATAATTCTGCAATGGATTTAAAAGAAATATTTCTATTTTTATTTCTTTTTTTAGTTATGCTTTCATTAACTGTCATAATCCAAGAAGGTACTAAAAAAATAAAGATTATATCAGCTAAGCAACTAAGTAAGAATCAACAAATATCACCTAAAAGCTATATACCATTAAAAATAAATCAAGGTGGAGTGATGCCTATTGTGTTTGCCTCTGCCTTTATGACTATACCAAATTACATAGAAACAGCTGTAAACAATGTAAAACTCAAATACTTGATAAACCTATTTACACCAAACAATCCTTTACATCTCGTCCTATACTGTATACTGATCCTTATATTTAGCTATCTCTACACATCTATAGTTCTTAATCCTGATGATGTTGCAGAAAACTTAAAGAAAATGGGTGCTAGCATACCTAATGTAAGACCAGGAAAAAATACAAGTAAATATTTATATACTATACTTAACAGATTAACATTACTAGGATCATTTTTTTTATTTTTTGTAGCTGTTGTCCCATCGATCCTAAGCTACTTCATTAAACTACAACCTTTACAAGGTTTAGGAATTACATCATTACTGATTCTAGTAGGCGTAGCTATAGATACAGCAAAACAAATACAAACATATATCATCTCTGAAAAGTACAACAACATGATACAATAGACTAGCAGAAAAAAATATCAAATTCTACAACATGAAAGTTCGACCTTCCGTAAAAAAAATGTGTGATCAATGCAAGATTATTATCAGAAAGCGTACTATTCGCATAATCTGCAAAAATCCTAAGCATAAACAGAAACAAGGGTAAAAAAATAAATTCAAATTTAGCAATAAGGAGATGAAAATTGGTTAGAATAGCAGGTGTAGATTTACCTAAACATAAGCGTATCGAGATAGCTCTAACGTACATATATGGCATAGGTTTATACCGATCAAAACTACTCTTACAAAAAACACATATTAATCCCGATACAAGTGTCAAAGACTTAGATGACAATGAAATTACAAAAATTAGGAACACGTTGGCGGAAAAATATGTAATCGAAGGAGATTTAAAAAGACTTGAGTCAATAAATATCAAACGACTCATGGAAATTAACTCTTACAAAGGTAAGCGACATCGTACAGGCTTACCCTTAAGAGGTCAAAGAACACGAACCAATGCAAGAACACGAAGAGGTACTAAAAAAACCATGGCAGGTAAAAAGAAAGCTCCTAAAAAATAGACAAAACAATCTCAAGATTACGTAACATGGCTAGACAAACAAAAAATATTAGTAATGCTCGCAAAAGAAAAAATATTACCAATAGCACTACACATATAAAAGCTACTTTTAATAATACTATCATTACAATGACAGCTCTAGACGGATCTACAATATGTTGGTGCTCATCCGGAGCAGTAGGTTTCAAAGGTGCTAAAAAAAGTACTCCATTTGCTGCACAGACGGCTGCAGAAAAAGTTGCTAAAGTTGCTATAGAAAATGGTATACAACAGACTGAAATTATAATTAATGGTCCCGGAGGAGGAAGAGAAACAGCTACTCGAGCCATACAAGCCGCCGGCATTAGGATCACCATTATTAAAGATATTACACCTATACCACATAATGGCTGTAGACCACCAAAAAAAACGTAGGATATAAGTATAAAAACAAGAGATTTTACTGATCTGATTATCTTAACTTGTTGAGAGGAATTACATCCATGACTCACTTAGAGATTGAATGCATAGAGTCAAAAACTGAAGGAATTAGCAGGCAACACGGACGTTTTATTATAGAACCACTACAACAAGGACAAGGAATAACAATCGGGAATGCATTAAGAAGAACTCTACTCAGTAATCTTGAAGGTACAGCTATAGTGGCTGTTAGAATTGCTGGTGTTAACCACGAATTTGCAACGATTACAGGCGTGCGGGAAGATGTACTTGAAATTCTTCTTAATCTCAAAGAAGTTATCCTTAAAAGCTATACCGATGAACCTCAGATAGGAAGACTAAGAGTACAAGGACCGGCTGTAGTAACTACCGGCCTATTTGACTTACCTCCGAATATCGAGGTAGTTGATCATAGACAATATATTGCAACAATATGTAATAACACGATCTTCGAAATGGAGTTTCGCATTGAAAAAGGCCGCGGATATAAACTTGCAAATAAGTATCATGATAAAAAATCTATAGATTTTTTACAAATAGACTCAGTTTTTATGCCCGTCAAGAAAATAAATTATAAAGTCGAAGAAACTAGAACAAATACCTCTATAAATGAAGAAAAATTAATATTAGATATATGGACAAATGGAAGTTTATCCCCGCAACAAGCTCTTAGTGAAGGATCCAAAGTGCTAACAAGACTCTTTTACCCTCTAACTAGTCTAAAGTTTCATGCTAAAAGAACAAAAGGGGAGAAGAAAAGTGGACAAATCCAGCAAGCTCGCATAGAAGAGCTCAAATTGTCAGTAAGAGCCTATAATTGCCTTAAAAGAGCACAAATACACTCCATCTCAGACCTACTAGATTACTCTCAAGAAGAACTACTAGAAATAAAAAATTTTGGGCAAAAATCAGCTGAAGAAGTAATAGATGCTCTCAAAAATCGTCTTGGCATTAGCCTACCTAGAGACAAATCCTTTACAACAAGTTAAGATCTATTCTTAGTAGATCAATACATATATGTTCACCAATCATCGCAACAAAGTACAAGATGACTAATAAAACCTATTTTTTGAATTCACAACAACCAGTATGGTACTTAATTGATGCGAAGAACGAAACTTTAGGTAGAATAAGTAGCAAGATTGCTTCCGCTCTCAACCAAAAGAACAGTACACTCTATAGTCCTCAACAAAAAAAGTGCACTTTTATTATTATCGTTAACGCACAATATATAAAAGTTAGTGGGAACAAATATAAAACAAAAATGTATAGAAGACATTCGGGGAAACCTGGGGGATTAAAAGAACAAAATTTTAGTGAGATAAGAAAGAAAATACCTACAATGATTATTAGAAAATCAATAAAAGGAATGCTACCTAAAAACAAAACAAATAATCTACTATGTAAAAACCTAAAAATCTACGCTGATAAGAACCATCCCTACAAATCATTAAAACTTAATCTAATTAACCTTAATAAAATATAATTTAGATGAAAACACTAGACAAATTTCGCACATTCTACCGTGGAACAGGTAGACGTAAGTCATCAATTGCAAGAGTTAGGCTAATACCAGGATCAGGCAAATTAATCATTAATGAACTACCAGGTGAATCTTATTTACAATTTAGTCCTAATTATTTAAGAATCTCCTTTGCACCACTAAAGCTTCTAGGTCTTACTAATGAATACGATATATATGTACAAGTAGAGGGAGGCGGACTAGCTGGACAAGCCGATGCAATAAGATTAGGCATAGCTCGCGCATTATGTATAATGAATCCCGTAAATCGTTATGGCCTAAAATCTGAAGGCCTACTCACACGTGACTCTAGAGTCAAAGAAAGAAAAAAATATGGATTACGAAAAGCAAGAAAGGCTCCTCAATATTCCAAAAGATAATAATCTAATAATGAAAAAAAAATATTCATCCTAAATGGTTTAAACAAGCTATGGTGTACTGTGATGGTAAGCATATTATGACTATCGGATCCACAAAGGAAAGATTAAATGTTGATATATGGTCAGGGAACCATCCATTTTTTACAGGATCACAAAAAATAATTGATACTGAAGGTCGAGTAGAAAAATTTATGAAAAAATACAATATCAACAATAATTGACAGGTTTTCTCTCAGTATCTATACTAAGTGAAGTAACTAGCAATATTACTAATTTATTCTATCACACCATGCCTACTATTCAGCAATTAGTAAGACAAGAAAGAAAGAAAATTAGAAAAAAAACTAAATCACCAGCTCTTAGAAGCTGCCCTCAGAAAAGGGGAGTCTGTACCCGCGTTTATACAACAACACCAAAGAAGCCTAACTCAGCTCTAAGAAAAGTGGCCCGAGTACGCCTAACATCTGGCTTTGAAGTAACAGCCTATATTCCTGGCATAGGACATAATATCCAAGAACACTCAGTAGTCCTTATTAGAGGAGGTAGAGTTAAGGATCTTCCAGGTGTCAGATACCATATTATCAGAGGAACATTAGATGCAGCAGGTGTCAAAGACAGAAACAAAGGTAGATCCAAGTATGGTAGCAAAAAATCTAAAAATTAACCTCATAATCTATATTATATGTCACGCCGCAAAATAGCTAAAAAAAGGATGATCACACAAGACCCTGTGTATGGCAGCCGCCTAATAACTATGCTAAGTATTAGAATACTGAAACATGGAAAGAAAAGTCTTGCTCAAAAAATTATATACCAAACTTTGGACATCATAAAAGACAGGACAACTGGCGATCCCATGGAGACTATAGAAAAAGCTATAAGAAACTCTACCCCGTTAGTAGAAGTAAAAGCAAAACGTGTTGGTGGCTCCACCTATCAGGTTCCTATGGAAATTAGAGCATATCGAGGAACTAACCTAGCTCTTAGATGGCTGATACAATTTGCAAGAAGAAGACAAGGTAAAAACATGCCTCATAAACTAGCTAGTGAAATCATAGATGCCTCAAATGATAGTGGAAATACTATCAAAAAAAAAAGAAGAAACACACCGTATGGCTGAAGCCAATAAAGCTTTTGCTCATTTTAGATACTAATTAATCCGGATACAATAACATAAAAGGACTAACCATATTATGGCAAGAGAAAAATTTGAAAGAAAAAAACCACATGTAAACATAGGTACTATAGGACATGTAGATCATGGTAAAACCACATTAACTGCAGCTATTTCTGCCACTTTAGCGGCTGCTAATAACACAACTGCTAAAAAATTTGACGAAATTGATGCTGCACCTGAAGAAAAAGCACGTGGTATAACCATAAATACAGCACATGTAGAATATGAAACCATTAATCGACATTATGCTCACGTAGATTGCCCCGGACACGCTGATTACGTAAAAAATATGATCACTGGTGCCGCTCAGATGGATGGAGCCATATTGGTAGTATCAGCTGCTGACGGACCAATGCCACAAACCAGAGAACATATACTACTAGCAAAACAAGTCGGTGTACCAAATATAGTTGTTTTTCTAAACAAACAAGACCAAGTTGATGACGATGAACTACTAGAGTTAGTTGAGCTAGAAGTTAGAGAACTTCTATCACAATACGATTTTCCGGGAGATAGTATACCTTTCGTTTCTGGATCAGCATTACTAGCACTAGAAGAAGTAGATAAAAACCCTAGTATAAAAAGCGGAGAAAATTCTTGGGTTGATAAGATCCACGCTTTAATGGATGCTGTCGATAACTATATACCTACACCGGAACGGGACGTTGATAAAACATTCTTAATGGCCGTAGAAGACGTATTTTCAATCACCGGTCGAGGAACAGTAGCTACTGGAAGAATCGAGAGAGGTGTAATTAAAGTAGGTGACACAATTGAGATAGTAGGCTTAAAGGCTACTAAGAGTACAACAATTACCGGATTAGAGATGTTTCAAAAAACACTAGATGAAGGAATAGCTGGTGATAATATAGGGATTCTACTAAGAGGAACACAAAAAAATGATATAGAGAGAGGAATGGTTCTTGCACAACCTAACACAATAACACCACACACTAATTTTGAGGCAGAGGTTTATATACTAACAAAAGACGAAGGCGGCAGACATACTCCTTTTTTCTCAGGTTATCGACCCCAATTTTATGTTAGAACCACTGACGTTACTGGAACTATAACTCAGTTTACAGCCGACGATGGTTCGGAAGCTGAGATGGTAATGCCTGGTGATCGAATTAAAATGAGTGCTCAACTAATTAACGCAATAGCCATAGAGCAAGGAATGAGATTTGCCATCCGAGAAGGAGGACGAACTGTTGGTGCCGGTGTTGTATCCAAAATCACAGAATAATCACACTACCATGCAATCTAGAAATCGACAAACTATTAATATAAAACTAAAATCATACAATCACGAAATTATAAAAGAGTCGTGTCAACAAATTATAGAAACTGTAAGAAATACTCGAGCTTACGCCATCGGTCCTATACCGTTGCCAACAAAAAATAGGAAATATTGTATTCTAAGATCTCCACATGTAGATAAAGATTCTAGAGAACATTTTGAAGTTAGAACTCACAGTAGAATAATAGAGATTGATGCTTTATCATCTCAAACTGTCGATGCTCTAATGAAATTGAATATTAAAGCCGGTGTGGAAATCGAAGTCAAAATATAATCTGCCTCAGGTGACAAGAATGTCACCCAAGAGAACCTAATAAAGATTTTCTTCCTGATGAGTTTTAATGACACAATCACTTGTCGGATAAGCGACACATGTCAAAACAAAGTTTGCCTCGGTCTGCTCATCATCTAGGAATGATTGGTCTGATTGATCTACTGTACCAGATACGACTTTTCCAGCACACGAAGAGCAAGCTCCAGCACGACAGGAGTAAGGTAATTCAATACCGGCTTCTTCTGCCTCATCTAAAATGTACTTATCATCTGCACAAGTAAATGTTTCTTCTTTACCATCTTCAACAATTAATGTCACTGTATAATCAGCCATTTTTAATCTCCCCTATTCTATAAAAATTATTTACTAGAGTATCCTAATTACTACAGAGTCGGGATTAATACGATAAACCTTCTACGTAGTAACTTCAGATACTATAAGTGATTAAATCAACCCTAGAGTAAAAATTTCAACTAAATAAGACTAAAAAAAACAAAACTTAGACTTAATTAGGTCAGAGAATCTATATATAAGTTAATATAATTAATATCATTATAAATACCGCAAAATATGAACTATAGTCACTTATCAAAACTCAAACCTAGCCACAAGATCCATCTACATAGAAAAGTATATTTTCCTTGGAATAAAGAAATAAAATATCTATGGTTTAGATTGTTAATACAAAATTTACGTCGACCATCAAGTCTGATTACTAGCTTAATACAGCCTCTATTATGGCTTATTTTATTTGGCAGTTTATTTAAAAATATGCCTATTGGTCTTTTCTATGGTAACCACAGATATGAAGATTTTTTAAGTTATGGAATAATCATGTTCTCATCATTTACAGGGTCTTTAAATGCTGGATTAACATTAATCTTTGATAGAGAATTTGGCTTCCTGAACAGACTCCTTACAGCACCCATCTATTATAAAGAAAGTATTCTAATGTCCTACACACTTTTCGTGATTTGTTTTACAATGATCCAAACATTTACTATAATGTTATTCCATACAAATATTTTCTGCTACAGTATAAAAACTATTTTCACATTCCTAATAATTATTCTAGTCACTATACTTGCTATGTCAAATATTAGTGTAATAATAGCTTTTAAACTACCTGGACACATAGAATTTTTAGCTTTTTCCCTGATTATGAACTTGCCCATACTATTCTCCAGTACAACTCTTGCTCCACTTTCTTTTATGCCCCATTGGTTACAAGTATTATCAAGCTTGAACCCACTAACTTATGGGATAGAGAGTATTCGATTCATTTTTTCTAAAACCAACTGGAACTATACAGAAAATATTCAGAATCTCTGGCCATGCTTATCATTATTAGAAATAATCCTAGCCTTTTTGGTAATTAGTGCAATCAGCTGTATTAGTATCACACAAATTATTACAAATCATCTAGATTAATTAAATAATCCACTATTTTTAATAAATTAGATGGTATAATGTAGTAAGTAAAGAATTTCTAGAAAGGCAAAAAACTTACTTTTCATATTAGGAGGTACTAAGCTAATGGCACTACCTTGGTATAGAGTACATACGGTAGTACTTAATGACCCTGGGCGTTTAATTTCGGTTCACTTAATGCATACAGCATTGGTAGCCGGCTGGGCTGGATCAATGGCTCTATACGAGTTAGCCGTTTTCGATCCATCTGATCCCATTTTGAATCCAATGTGGAGACAAGGGATGTTCGTCATGCCATTTATGGCCAGACTTGGAGTAACTGACTCTTGGGGAGGATGGAGTATAACAGGAGAAAGTGTCTCTAACCCCGGATTATGGAGTTTTGAAGGAGTTGCCATAACACATATTGTCTTATCAGGAATGCTTTTCCTAGCGTCCATCTGGCACTGGATTTACTGGGACTTGGAGCTTTTTCGTGACCCCAGAACAGGTGAACCAGCGTTAGATCTTCCAAAAATTTTTGGCATACACCTATTATTGGCAAGCTTACTATGTTTCGGCTTCGGAGCTTTTCATGTCACAGGCCTATTCGGACCGGGCATATGGGTATCAGACGCTTACGGAGTAACCGGAAAAGTTCAACCAGTTGCACCTGCTTGGGGACCTGATGGCTTCAATCCATTTAATCCCGGAGGAGTGGCTTCACATCACATTGCAGCAGGAACTGTAGGAATCCTTGCAGGGATATTCCATCTCACAGTTAGACCTCCTCAAAGACTTTACAGAGCTCTTAGAATGGGTAACATCGAGACTGTTTTATCAAGCAGCATCGCGGCAGTGTTTTTTAGTGCGTTTGTCACCTGTGGAACCATGTGGTACGGCTCAGCAACAACACCCCTAGAACTTTTTGGACCAACAAGATATCAATGGGATAGTGGTTATTTTCAACAGGAAATTGAACAACGAGTAGAAAACGCACTCAATGAGGGGGCCAGCCCTACGGAAGCATGGTCTAGAATTCCCGATAAGCTAGCCTTCTACGATTACATTGGGAATAACCCAGCTAAGGGAGGGCTATTCAGAGCAGGCCCCATGGATAAAGGAGACGGTATTGCCGAAGCCTGGCTAGGGCACCCTGTTTTTCAAGATAAAGATAATCACGAACTTGTTGTCAGAAGAATGCCCGCATTCTTTGAAACATTTCCTGTAATTTTATTAGATAAAGACGGTATCATACGGGCAGACATACCATTTAGACGAGCAGAATCGAAATATAGTATAGAACAAGTAGGTGTAACCGTGGGCTTCTATGGCGGTAAATTAAACAATAAAATTTTTACAGATGCTCCAAGTGTCAAAAAATATGCAAGGAAAGCCCAATTAGGAGAAGTATTTGAATTTGATAGAACAACACTAGAATCAGATGGTGTATTTAGAAGCAGCCCCCGAGGATGGTTCACCTTTGGACATGCAAACTTTGCCCTAGTATTTTTCTTTGGACACCTCTGGCATGGTTCTAGAACAATATTTAGAGATGTATTTGCCGGAATCGGAGCGGAAGTAACAGAGCAGGTAGAATTCGGAGCTTTCCAAAAATTGGGAGATAAAAGTAGTAAAAAACAAGGTGCTGTTTAACTAAGCTCAATTCATTATTCAAGGAGTGATTTGCATGGAAGCTTTAGTATATGTATTCTTATTGACCGGTACTCTAATGGTTATCTTCTTCGCTATTTTTTTTCGAGATCCACCAAGGATAGCAAAATAAAAATAAGGAACAAAACAAACACCTTTACAGTTATATAAAGGTGATCATTAAAAAAAATCTATTCCTCGTGTTCTTCAAAGGGATCACGTAAGTCCTGTGATACTGGACCAAAGGCTATATATATAGAATAACCTGTGATTCCTACTAGAAGACTCGAAATAAAAATGCTCATGATTGTTGCAATTTCCATAAGTCTACTGAAGGTGGAAGTAATATTGATACTGACACATAAATATAATAATAGAATGGTAAAAAAATAAGTCTAATCATTTACTTAATTTATAAAAATATGGCACTAAGAACTAGACTAGGAGAAATTTTAAGACCGTTAAATTCTGAGTACGGCAAAGTAGCACCCGGATGGGGTACAACACCAATCATGGCTATCTTCATGCTCCTTTTCCTACTTTTCCTACTGATAATTTTACAAATCTACAATTCATCTCTAATACTTAACAATGTAGATGTAGACTGGGCTACATTAGGTAGCTAAGCTTAGAGTAACAAATATATAATATAAGACTATAATTCAAACCTAGTCCTTGTAATACACAAAAATGTATACAAGGAGTACCAAGAAACTAAGATACAAGTGACAGCTCGCTTTCACTAAAACTATTTACGTTGACTCCATTGTAAGATTGTTTAATAAAACGGACTGTAAAAGGATATTTAATATTTTGTTCGACCCTAAAAACAGTACCTACGTCTTGATACCAGTAAGACTCTTTTCTCAAAATTTTTACTTTTGAACCTTTAGTAATCATAATTAGTAATAGTTAATTAAATTTCAACAATATTCTCCAACTGATAAAGTAACAGAAATCAATTCATAAAGAGTAATATATTACATTTTATAAACAAGAGTTAACATAACAAATACTACATTCCACGGTCAATAGACAATCTAATTAATATTAAAATAGTAAAAATATACTAGTTGGAGTTATAATAGGAGTAAAACTTATCTGTCTTAAGTACAAAGGCACAAAAGGATTAATCAATGAAAATATCATGGAAAAACATTTTACTGTGGTCCCTACCCCTGGTAGTCATACTATTCTTTCTATGGCAAGGATTTTTATCTCCAATCAATAGTGAAAATAACAACAGCAATATTGCTAACTCACGCATGACCTACGGCCGATTTTTAGAGTATCTAGAAATGGGATGGGTTAAGAGAGTAGACATATACGATAATAACCATACAGCTATTGTTGAAGCTATTGGACCAGAACTGGGAAATCGAACTCAAAAAATTCGCGTAGAGCTTCCAGCCAACGCTCCTGGACTCGTTAAGCAATTAAGAGATAAAGAAGTAGATCTCGACGCACACCCAATAAAAAATACAAGTGCCATATGGAACTTAGTAGGTAATCTATTTTTTCCATTATTATTTATAGGTGGACTAGCTCTATTATTTCGACGTTCTAATTCAGGAAGTGGTGGACCAGGACAAGCTATGTCATTTGGTAAATCTAAAGCCCTCTTTCAAATGGAAGCTAAAACCGGAATAATTTTTGATGATGTTGCAGGCGTAGACGAAGCTAAAGAAGAATTTCAGGAAGTGGTTACATTTCTAAAAGAACCTGAATCATTTACTGCAGTAGGTGCAAAAATCCCCAAAGGCGTACTTCTTATCGGACCACCGGGTACAGGTAAAACACTACTAGCTAAAGCCATAGCAGGAGAAGCTAATGTTCCGTTCTTTAGCATATCCGGCTCCGAATTCGTAGAAATGTTTGTTGGAGTTGGTGCATCAAGAGTTCGTGACTTATTCAAAAAAGCTAAAGAGAATGCTCCTTGTATAATTTTTATTGATGAGATAGATGCAGTAGGTAGACAAAGAGGAACAGGTATCGGTGGCGGTAATGACGAAAGAGAACAAACTCTCAACCAGCTACTTACAGAAATGGACGGATTTGAGGGCAACACCGGCATAATCGTTGTAGCTGCCACCAACCGTGCAGATATATTGGACGCAGCTCTATTAAGACCTGGACGATTTGATAGACAAGTTTCCGTAGACGTGCCAGATTTCAATGGTAGATTAGCTATCTTACGAGTACATTCCAAGAATAAAAAACTAGATGTAGATGTATCTCTACCAACAATCGCTAGAAGAACACCCGGCTTCTCCGGTGCTGACTTAGCCAACCTATTAAATGAAGCAGCCATATTAACTGCACGTAGAAGAAAGCTCCAAATCACTAATAGCGAAATCGACTCCTCGATAGATCGAGTGGTGGCGGGTATGGAAGGTACACCTTTAATAGATAGTAAAAGTAAACGTCTAATAGCCTACCATGAAGTTGGACATGCTATTGTCGGAACACTACTCAAGAACCACGAACCTGTTCAAAAAGTCACCCTTATACCAAGAGGACAAGCTAGAGGACTAACCTGGTTTACACCCGCCAATGATCAGGCATTAATTTCCAGATCGCAAATTCTATCACGAATTATAGCTGCACTTGGAGGAAGAGCCGCCGAGGAAGTTGTTTTTGGTGACGCTGAAGTAACTACAGGAGCCAGCAATGATTTACAGCAAGTAACATCCATGGCTAGACAGATGGTTACCAGATTTGGCATGTCCGAAATCGGACCACTATGCCTTGAGGATGCAACAGTAAACCCTTTCCTTGGTAGGAACCTGTCTAATAGTACAGAATATTCAGACGAAATAGCAATTAAAATTGATACTCAAGTGAAGACAATTGTCGCTGCTTGCCACGAAAAGGCTTTACAAATTATTAAAGACAATCGTGTTATCATCGACTACGTAGTTGATTTACTAATTGAAAGAGAGACTATAGAGGGCGATGAGTTCAGGAACATTATTGAGAAATACACAAAGATTCCGGACAAATATGTAGTATCTGGATAGATAGACGAGATCGACGGGACTTGAACCCGCAACTTTCGCCGTGACAGGGCGATGCTCTAACCAATTGAACTACGACCTCCTGTATTGAGAGCTAAGCATACTTGAAGACTACCATAAAGTCAAAAAGTGTATAAATTAGTAAAATTAAGAACTGAAAAGCTAGCATTAACCTAATTAACGGTGCCAATAAGATAGAATGTCTTTGGAGACCATACCACCTAAATTAATAGAAGTAATAGACATAATATAGTAAGACTACAAAGAGGAGAGAAAGGGATTTGAACCCTCGATATGGAAGTATAACCCATATAGCAGATTAGCAATCTGCCGCTTTCAACCACTCAGCCACCTCTCCTTTTTTTTTTAGTTATATTAATTAGAGTATCTAAGGGTTGCTGATGGCTCAAGCGGGATTTGAACCTGCGACCTTGGGCTTATGAGTCCCCTGCTCTAACCTTCTGAGCTACTGAGCCATCTAACTCCCGTACACTATAACACGAGAGATATATGATTACATCAATCAAAATACAAATAAATTAGTTAATTATTGTAGAACCCAACCTAGTGTTAATTAAAAAAAATTGATAATAAGATATGGTCTACTTTGCCATCTAAAATATGAGCTGACTCTACACCTTTACTCACGGCACAAACACAACTATCAACTTTCGGAATCATTCCCCCGGAGATTACCTTACTATTCTTCAACTGTTGAATTTTAGCAACCGTTAATTCACTGAGTACAGTTTTATTATCAGATGGATTATACATAATACCAGATACATCAGTAAGTAAAATTAATTTATAAGAATTTAGTTGTCCAGCTATCTCACCAGCAACTATATCAGCATTAATATTATAAGATAAACCTGAAGCGTCCGAAGCTACGCTAGCTATAACTGGTATATAGCCTTGACTAAGTAAAAGATTTAAAATTGAGACATCTATATTCCCCACTTGACCAGCAAAGTCATTTATATGCTGAAATAGGGGAAATGCTTCAATTAGATTGGCATCTTTTCCTGATAGACCAACTGCTTGACCGCCCTTACTATTAATCAATGATACCAATTCCTTATTGATTTGTCCCACTAAGACCATTTCAACTATCTCCATAGTAGTAGCATCTGTAATCCTAATACCATTCTTAAACCTTGGACTAATATCACATTTACGTAACCACTTATCAATTATAGGGCCACCACCATGTACAATAACTGGCTTTATACCCAAATAAGATAAAAGAATAATATCTTCTACTATCCTCTGTTTCAAGTTGATATCAACCATAGTGGATCCACCATACTTAATAACGACTATTTTACCAGTAAATTTTTTAATCGAGGGTAAAGCCTCACTAAAAGTTTTCAATTTATCGGAAATATTTAACATAAAATAACTAATAGTATAATAATATAATAAGTACCAATTAAACATTATATGTACATTTTCTGGAATAATATATCTCGGTTCCCTCGATTTTTTTTTATCTGTACTTACGGGATTCTTCTTGACAATCTCTTACCCAATTTTCGTGCTATTTAAACAACCAAAACAAAGATTCATTTTTATCACAATAACATGCATAGTTATTACTCTACTAGCAAGAATATTAAGTAAAATGCTCGATCTTTAGTAAAACAGAAAAAAATTTTTTTCGGATTTTCGACATATATAATATTATATTATCACTAACTGGTATCAAGTTCTCCACTGTTAGTAGTTAACCCATCATGCAAACTATTAATTAACAAAAATAGTGTTTCAAAATTATGCCATATACTAATAAAGAAGTAACAGGAGCCTTTGCTCTTTTAGATAGTCTATTTAGACATAAAGTTAACTATATTTTTGGTTACCCCGGAGGTGCCATACTACCAATATATGACGAACTCTATAGATGGGAACAAGAAGGAAAAATTAAACATATCCTAGCTAGACATGAACAAGGCGCTGTCCACGCAGCGGATGGATACTCACGTGCAACAGGACAAGCTGGAGTCTGTTTTGCTACTTCAGGACCCGGTGCTACTAATTTAGTATCAGGCATAGCAACGGCACAGCTTGATTCAGTACCTCTTATTCTAATTACAGGTCAGGTTAGCAGGGCTTTTATTGGTACCGACGCCTTTCAGGAAGTAGATATTTTTGGTATTACACTACCAATTGTAAAACATTCTTATGTTGTACGTGATCCTAGGAGAATGTCACAAATTCTAGCTGAAGCTTTTTATATTGCTACACGTGGGAGACCAGGACCAGTATTAATAGATATTCCAAAGGATGTTGGACTCGAAAAATTTAATTATCAGCCATGTGAACCAGAAAACGTTCACTTGCCTGGTTTTTACATGACAAATATAGATCAACGTAAACAAATCAATAAAGCAGTACAATTAATTAGTCAGTCGAGTCAACCATTACTTTATGTTGGTGGTGGTTCTATTAATTCAAATGCACATGAAGAAGTTAAAAAAATGGTTGTTGATTATCAAATACCAATAACAACAACCTTAATGGGCAAAGGCATTATTGATGAAAGTCATACACTTGCTCTAGGGATGCTAGGTATGCATGGCACAGCCTATGCAAACTTTGCTGTTAGTGAATGTGATCTCTTGATTGCATTAGGAGCACGATTTGATGATAGAGTGACTGGTAAATTAGATGAATTTGCTTGTAATGCACAAGTTGTACATATTGATATTGATCCCGCAGAGGTAGGTAAAAACCGTATACCCCATGTTGCTATTATTGGTGATATAAAAACTATACTTATAGAAGTTATTCAGAAAATACAGAAAGATGACCATTTTTGGATCGAACAGAGAGCTTCATGGCAAGAACGTATTATTAGTTGGAAACAACAATATCCTTTATTAATACCTCGCACGGTAGATTCTTTATCACCCCAAGAAATTATAGTATCCTTAAATGGAGTTAGTAAAAATGCTTTTTTTACTACTGATGTTGGTCAACATCAGATGTGGGCAGCGCAATTTTTAAATGTAAAACCACGTCGTTGGTTATCTAGTGCAGGTCTAGGTACTATGGGATACGGCTTGCCTGCCGCAATCGGAGCACAGATAGCTTATCCTAACAATGATGTATTTTGTATTACAGGTGATGCAAGTTTTCAAATGAACTTACAGGAGTTAGCAACAGTAGCACAGTATAGATTACCAATAAAGATATTAATTATTAATAACAAGTGGCAAGGTATGGTTAGACAATGGCAACAAGCTTTTTATGGGCAACGGTACTCACATTCTAACATGGAGAGTGGCTCACCAGATTTTGTCTTATTATCTCAAGCATTTGGGATTCAGTCATCAATCTTAAAAAACAGAGATAGTATTTCAGATATATTAAATATGTGTACTTGTTATAATGGACCTTATCTTATCGATTGTCAGGTGACACCTGATGAGAACTGTTATCCTATGGTTGCTCCGGGTAAGAGCAATTCTCAAATGCTTGGTGTACAAAAACATAGTAAGAAATTAGAAAGTGAGGGATCACTTTCATGGTCTAATTGATACTTAGTAGGTTTCCTAGACTAATTGTAATCCAAGCCTCTGACGAGAATTGAACTCGTTACTTTTTTCTTACCAAGAAAATACTCTACCGTTGAGCTACAGAGGCAGCCTAAAAAGAATTGGGCCGGGTTGGATTTGAACCAACGTAGGCACTGCCAGCGGATTTACAGTCCGCCCCCATTAACCACTCGGGCACCGACCCATATCATACTAGACTCTAACAGTTACTCTATTATTACGCAAGAGAGCAACTGTTATTCAATTGAACTATTATGGTTCTGTGTTAAGACTAAATTTTGATAATTATTAATTTTTAGTTTTTAATCTAGTTGCTTTACCTATTCTATTTCTTAGATAGTATAATTTTGCTCGTCTCACTTTAGATTTTTTTTCATAATCTTTATGCTCTGGATTCTCGGGGAATGAATAGGATATACTTTTTTCAACGCCGATCCCCTGAAAGATTTTTCTTATAGTTATTGTTGAATTTAGGTAAGCTTTATGAATAGATATTACAATTCCTTCTATAAACTGTGTACGTTCTTTATTTCCTTCCTGAATAGTAACTCCTATTTTAATTAAGTCTCCTACTTCTATCTTTGGAATATTATTTCGAAGATAATAATCTTCTATTTGCTTAATAGTTAGTTGTTTATCTAGGCGTGTCATAGCACGATTAATTTTATTTTAATTGGTTAACAACTCCTATATATTAAATAATTAGCAAAGATTACGTCAACTCTCTAATATTAAATTAAATTTATTATACTGAGCTATTAATTTATTTCTTTTTTTTGTGTTATTATAAGTAGTATTAAAGGTAGTAGGTTGTTAATTGTATTAATCAAAATGTTTGAGCGTTTTACAGAGAAAGCTATTAAAGTGATTATGCTAGCTCAAGAAGAAGCTAGAAGACTGGGGCATAATTTTGTCGGTACAGAGCAAATTCTTTTGGGTCTTATTGGTGAAGGAACAGGAATTGCTGCTCAGGTTCTGAAGTCTATGAATGTAAGCTTAAAAGATGCTCGAATTGAAGTAGAGAAAATAATTGGTCGGGGATCAGGGTTTGTAGCTGTTGAGATTCCTTTTACCCCTAGGGCCAAGAGAGTACTAGAGCTATCTTTGGAAGAAGCTAGGCAACTTGGCCATAATTATATTGGTACAGAACATCTTTTAATGGGGTTAGTTAGAGAAGGCGAAGGTGTTGCCGCCAGAGTCTTAGAGAACTTGGCTGTGAATGTTTCATCTATTAGAACTGAAGTTATACAAATGCTCGGGGATAGTACAGATGCTAATGTAGGTACCAATGGTAATATGCAGGCCCGTAGCAAAACGCCTACTTTAGAGGAGTTTGGCTCGAATCTAACTGAGCTGGCCGTTGAAGGTGTACTAGATCCGGTTGTAGGTAGGCAGAAGGAAATCGAGAGAGTGATACAGATTTTGGGTAGAAGAACGAAAAATAATCCGGTCTTAATTGGAGAACCTGGTGTTGGTAAAACAGCAATTGCAGAAGGGTTAGCTCAACGTATTGCAAATAGAGATGTTCCTTCCATACTGGAGGATAAACTAGTTATTACTTTAGATGTTGGTCTATTAGTTGCTGGTACAAAGTATAGGGGAGAATTTGAAGAAAGATTAAAAAGAATCATGGATGAAATCAAATCAGCTGATAATGTTATATTGGTGATAGACGAAGTCCATACATTAATAGGAGCAGGTGCCGCAGAAGGAGCAATAGATGCGGCTAACCTACTAAAACCGGCTTTGGCTCGTGGCGAACTGCAATGCATAGGTGCTACGACCTTAGAAGAATATCGTAAACATATAGAAAAGGACGCAGCTTTAGAAAGACGTTTCCAGCCTGTGTTAGTTGGAGAACCTAGTGTAGAAGAAACAATTGAAATTCTTTTTGGATTAAGAGATAGATATGAAAAACATCATCAATTGAAAATGTCAGACAATGCTCTGGCTGCAGCCGCTAAGTATGCTAATCAATACATATCAGATCGCTTTTTGCCTGATAAGGCAATAGATCTTATTGATGAAGCTGGCTCAAGGGTACGTCTCCTTAATTCTCAATTACCCCCGGCCGCACGTGAATTAGATAAAGAACTCAGAGCTGTCTTAAAGACAAAAGATGAAGCTATTCGTGCACAAAAGTATGAAAAAGCTGAGCAATATAGAACAAGAGAGATGGAAATTAAGGCTCAAATTGCTGCCATAGCACAGAGTAAGAAAAATGAGCCACTATTGAATGTAGACGAGCCAGTTGTTACGGAGGAAGATATTGCTGAGATAGTTGCTTTCTGGACAGGTATACCGGTTACTAAGTTAACAAAAAGCGAATCTGAAAAATTATTACATATGGAAGATACACTGCATGGTAGGATTATAGGCCAAGACGAAGCAGTTATTGCGGTATCAAGAGCTATTCGGAGAGCCCGGGTAGGATTAAAAAATCCTAATCGTCCTATTGCAAGTTTTATCTTTTCTGGTCCTACTGGCGTTGGTAAAACAGAACTAACTAAAGCCCTAGCCTCATATTTCTTTGGTGCTGAAGAGGCTATGGTAAGACTAGATATGTCAGAGTATATGGAAAGACATACTGTTTCTAAGCTTATAGGATCTCCTCCGGGCTATGTCGGTTATAGTGAAGGAGGTTATTTAACAGAAGCTGTTCGTAAGAGACCCTATACAGTAATTCTATTTGATGAAATAGAGAAAGCTCACCCTGATATTTTTAATCTGTTACTTCAAATATTAGAGGATGGACGATTAACGGATGCAAAAGGTAGGACAATTGACTTCAAAAATACTCTATTAATTATGACTTCAAATATTGGTTCTAAGGTTATAGAAAAGGGTGGTGGCTCTCTTGGGTTTGAGTTAGGTGACTCTCAGATTGAGTCTCAATATGGCCGGATTCGTACTCTAGTTAATGAGGAATTAAAGCAATATTTTAGACCAGAATTTTTGAACCGCTTGGATGAAATAATTGTATTTAGGCAGTTGACCAAGGATGAAGTGAGACAAATAGCTGATATTATGTTGCAAGAAGTCTTTGATAGAATTCAACAGAAGGAAATTCAGCTGGATGTTACAGAAAGGTTTAAAAGCCGTCTAGTTGATGAGGGATATAATCCTAGTTATGGTGCTAGGCCGTTACGAAGAGCTGTGATGTGTCTGCTGGAAGATAGTTTAGCAGAAGAATTCTTATCAGGTAGAATAAAATCAGGAGATAGTGCAGTTGTTGATGTAACAGACCAAGGGGATGTTAAAGTTCTTTTAGGTGATAAAGATAAGCTGGGGATATTGAATACGAAGTCATAGCTCTTGTAGGCTTAAACTCAGTTATCATTTCTTTTAGAAATCTACGTGATAGATGCCAGGAACCAGATTTGAACTGGTGACACGAGGATTTTCAGTCCACTGCTCTACCAACTGAGCTATCCCGGCCCTCTAGGTCACTATAACATACATCTGGTATTCTATAGTGTTGATTCAATATTTGTGAATAAACATTTCTGTGGATAGAATAAAAGTTGGAAATGTCCTGTCGGGCCATTGCGATGCTTGGCAATAATAATGTCAAGCATCTCTTGATGAAAATCAGAATCGTTTTTATATAGCATAAGAATTAAATCAGCGTCTTGCTCAATAGAGTTATGAATAATGCATGTATCTAAAATCAGATTACATGATTCTTGGATCATTACATCATAAACAAATTCGTCGTCATATTTCTTGATTTGGTAGATGAAATAAGAGACAATATGAGAATAGTGATAGTAGGTTGAGGATAGTTTTTCTGTTGTTGTTATGTGATGGATATATCTTTTTAATTGGTCTATTTTAGTCCATGTATTAATGGTGAAAATTTTATGGTTATGAGTATAATATATATTATAAAGTCCGTAACTTGAAGTTTGGTAGGTAAGTTGTTGATCTGCTTTGTAACTAGGTCGGCACAGTAAATTTTCAATATTGTACCTTGATGTATTAACATTCACTGTATTGACTTTCTTGGATAGACTAGTAAGTATCTTCGGAAATAAGTTATAGCTGAGACAGCCACTTTCTCTAAGGTCTGACAGAATAGGTCTTTTGTTTGTTCGAGTTTCAATATTCCGATTAAGTTGAGACAGTACAATTAGCGGGGATTTAACTTCTTTGGCTAATCTTTTAAGATCTCTCGTAATGTTCCCAATCTCTTGTGTGCGATTTTGGCCTAATTTGTTGTCAGTTGTTATTAATTGTAGATAATCTACAATAAGAGCTTTTTTTTTAAATTTTAAAGCAAGACATTGTTTTCTTATGTAACTAATAGAAGTTTCTCCAGTGTCATCAATCTTTAGTTTTGATTTTACAATAAGATGTAAAATTTTTTGTAAATTTATCCAGTGATTTTGTTGAATACTTCTTTCTTGTAGATAATTAATATTAATACCCGATCCTAAAGCAAGCATCTTTTCAAGAATTTCTTGCTGAGTCATCTCTAAGCTAAATAGATAAACCGGTAAATTAGATTTGATAGTTATATAGTACGCTATGTTAATGGCTAATGATGTTTTGCCCATAGAAGGTCTTCCGGCAATAATTATTAGTTCTCCAGGCTTAAAACCCTTAGTAATCTCATCTAGGTGTTTGAAGCCGGAAAAAATGTTATCGCTCTGTTGTACTGTAGTCTGGATATATTTTTTAAGTATTAAGTGACTAAAGGTATGTTGATTACGCTGATTTTGATTTGTGCTTAGGATATACGTAATTTTATCTAAATATCTGGTAGATCTAAGTTGAATATCTTTCAGATGAATTGTATAGATATAACTTAACTGTAAAATGTAGTGGCCGTATTGTTTAAATAAGCGTTTTATATAGTGGTAGTAGAGTATATCAATAAAGTATTGTAAATAAGTATTTTTTTTATAGTACAGTAACAAAGTTTGTGACTTACCGTGAATTTTTAGTATATTTTTAATATTGCCTATTTTATATAAAAGATTTTTTGTCCATAATTGTTTTGAGACACGATGGAGCGGATTCTCGAGATGTTCTTTATATATATTGAGTAGGCCTAAAAAGATGATTCTATGCTTCTCCAGATTAAATAGATGAATATGAAGTTGTTCTAGTATTTGTCTATAATTTATTTGACTGTTTAATAAATGTCCGATTACAATTTCTTCAGCTAAAGTATTAGAAGATAATTTGAAGATAAAGGTACTAATGATCATAGAGTAGAGAAGATATAATTAGAACATATGTTTTTGGTTTTATAAGAGGATTATATCCTCTTTGTACTTCTATCTCTATATAAAGTTGGGTAGAATTTGCAGGTCTAAAAAAAAATGACTGTTGATCCGTAAAAATAATTTTTATCACTTGTGCCCCGTATTTCTTTATCTCAGGTATTTGTATCTGTTTCTTTGTAATTTCTTCGCCGGTTCTTTCAAATATCTTTTTAATAATATCATTTTCACTAATACGTCCAAAAAAATTTTGATATTGGCCGATCTTCTTTCTGATGCAAATTTTTGTAATTTTTTTAATATTTTCTTTTTTTTGTCTGTGCTGTAACTCTACCTCGGCTAATTTGTTAGACTTCGCCTGATTCATTTTATAAAGATGTCTCAAAGTTTTAGTAGTTGCCACTTGAGCTATACCATTGGGAATGAGATAATTAGATGCGTATCCTAGTGCAACAGTATGGACTGTATTAACTTCACCTAAATGTGAAGAGTTTTTTTTTATAATTATTTGAATAGTTTTTTTCATTTATCTATATACAATATCTTATTGACATTATTCTATGGCAAGTATTATAGTTTAGAGCGTAATTTTTGGAAAGATGGCTGAGTGGTCTAAAGCGTAGCATTGGAAATGCTATTTAAGTATCTACTTAACGGGGGTTCGAATCCCCCTCTTTCCTATGAAATAATTCTATATATGTTCTGGCTTTAGTAATAGATGCTTAATTTGATATTTGGTTAGTATCTGTGAGCCGATAAAAGATCTTAATTCGCTATTGCAATATATGATTACACTTTTACTAATTGAGAGTCGTTTAACAAATTTTATTTGTTTCATTTCTCTAAGTTTCTTAATAGGAATATTGACTGCATGGGGAATCTGTTCTATTTGAAATTCTATGGGATCTCTAACATCTATAAGAATATACGTATTAATATTTAATCTTTCTATTTCTTCTATGTTAATATACCTCCTAGTAGTTAATTGTTGTTTTTCTTTATTTGTTTGAAAGTTAGGTTTTTTTCTTTTTCTAGGCTTAATAAATGATTTTTTGAAAGACATCTGTAATAGATTAATTTTTAGTAAGTATCCATTGAGTACGTATCCTAATCCTGTGATTATTTTAATTGCTTCTGTCGCCTGAATAGTACCGACTATACCAGCCAATGTATTTAAGACACCGGTATTTGGACAAGTTCTTGGAGTGGTAAATGTTCTATTTGAGTATATTTCGTGGTAGCTGAAATTATTTTGATAATTAAATACGCTTACATGGCCAATGTATTTTTCAATGGCACCATAAATATGAATTTTATGATTCTTTTTACAATATATACTAATGATCATTTTGCTTGTTAGGTTATCAGTACCGTCAATCACAATATCATATAGATACAAAATTCTGTCTACATTATTTTTATTAAGGTTTATATTGTAAGTCTGTATCTTAATAAACGGATTAATAGCAGTTAAAACTTTTTTCGCTTCTTCTACTTTTGTGTGATTGATACTTGATGTTTTATATAAAATTTGTCTTTGTAAATTAGATTTATCAACAATATCGTTATCAACAATACCAATATTACCTACTCCGCAAGAGGCTAGATATAATAGAGCAGCCGAGTTAAGACCACCCGCACCTATACAGATGATTCTTGCAAGTTTAATTCTTTCCTGTCCTAAAGGGCCTATCTCTTCCATAATTATATGTCTAGAGTATCTTTCGTACTCTTCGTCTGATAGATTAGAATGTTTTTGACTTGGATTAAGCATGTGTTTAGTTTTCAAAGTAGTAATAATATAATACACAAGTACGCCTTTAGTTCAGTTGGTAGAACGTAGGTTTCCAAAACCTAATGTCGAGGGTTCAAGTCCTTCAAGGCGTGTGTAAGTGATAAGAATTTCCAAGTTTTAAAAAAAACTTGGAAAAAAAAACAGGTTACTTATATAATGGTTTGGTCAACTTAAAATATTAATTTTGAGTGAATTATAAATAAGTCAATAGGTTTGTTGAAAATTATTTCGAGAAAAATAGAAAAACTATGTCTAAAAAAATTATTGGTTTGGTTAAATTAGCCTTAAATGCAGGAAAGGCTACTCCGGCGCCTCCTATTGGACCAGCTTTAGGCCAATATGGTGCGAATATTGTAATGTTTTGTAAAGAATATAATGCACGTACTGGTGACCAGCTTGGTCTAGTTATACCTGTGGAAATCACTATCTATGATGATAGAAGCTACTCGTTTATATTAAAGACACCGCCGGCGTCAGTACTTCTTGCTCGTGCAGCAGGAGTATCTAAGGGGTCTGGAAGCCCTAATATCGATAAAATAGGTATTATCTCCTCCTCTGAGTTAAGGGAAATCGCAATAGCTAAGCTTCCAGATTTGAATACGAAAAGTGTTACGCAAGCTGTTAAGATAATTGCAGGAACGGCAAAAAGTATGGGCTTACAAATTGAGAATTCATAATATAGATATGATTAAAAAGTTTTCACGTCGTTATAAAAATCTAAAATCAAAGGTTCAAGGGACAGTCTATAGTCCTTTGGAAGCTCTGAAGTTATTGCCCAAGATTGCTAGTGCTAATTTTATTGAAACGGTAGAAGTACATATCTCTTTAGGACTTGATCCTAAATACTCTGATCAGCAGTTAAGATCTAGTGTGGTCTTACCTAAGGGAACGGGTAAGAGTATTATAGTTGCTGTGATTGCAGATGGTCTGCAAGGGCAAAATGCCATATCGGCAGGTGCAGATATTGTAGGCTATCAAGATTTAATCAATGAGATAGCAAATGGAAAAGTGAATTTTGATAAATTGATAGTGCCACCTTCAGTAATGTCTTCAATTACTAAATTAGGTAGAATATTAGGGCCAAAGGGCCTGATGCCGTCCCCAAAAGCCGGTACGGTTACAGATAATCTTTCCTTAGCTATTTCTGAGTTTAAAGCTGGTAGGCTTGAATATCGCGTAGATCGTACGGGTATAGTACACTTACCTATTGGCAAAGTTAATTTTTCTGTACAAGATTTATTGATTAACCTTTCTACGATCAAAAATTCCATAGAAAAAAAATCGTCCTACAGGAGCCCGAGGTAAATACTGGAGGTCAGTTTATATTTCGAGCACTATGAGCCCCTCAATACCTATTGATATTAATATGTTTCGTGAGTTAGTATAAGTATAGGTCTATGTTATTTTTTGAATTAGCTTTAATATATCGGAGTTGTAATGAGCGAAAAAATTAATAGTTTAATTGATGAGCTAAAGTCTCTAACTTTACTTGAAGCGGCAGAACTAGTAAGAGAGATTGAAAATGTTTTTGGAGTGAATGCTTCTGTTACCAGTGCCCCCTCTGTTGTTGTTACTTCATCTGATGATGCCAATGGAGCGGATGCTACGAAGCAAGAAAAGGTTGAATTTGATGTTGTACTTGAAGAGGTGCCGGCATCTAAAAAGATAGCCATATTGAAGGTTGTACGCTCGCTTACAGGTTTAGGTTTAAAGGATGCTAAGAACTTAGTAGAGTCTGCACCAAGAGTATTAAAAGAGTCAGTTACTAGAGAAGAGGCTGAGAGTGTAGAAGGTAAGTTGCAGGAAGCGGGTGCTGTAGTTTCCCTTAAGTAATATTTGATTTGCCATTGGGAGTAATTTTACTCCCGTTTTTGCTACTTGTATTAAATTAGACCTAGTGTTATAGCTTTGGATAGAGGCATTGTAGCGCCAATGCCTAGCCAAATTGTCACTATTGTACCTAGAAGAAATACAGTGGTCGCTATGGGTCTACGGAAAGGGTTTTGAAACTTGTTAATATTTTCAATAAATGGAACTGTGATTAGGCCGGCTGGGACAGCGGCCATGGATAGTACTCCAATTAATTTATTTGGTATGACGCGTAACAAATTGAAGGTAGGGAAGAAGTACCATTCGGGTAATATTTCTAGAGGTGTAGCAAATGGATTAGCTGGTTCTCCAATAGCTGAGGGTTCTAAAACAGCTAATCCTACGTCACATGCAATAGTCCCTAGTATTACGACTGTGAATATATATAGTAGTTCGTTTGGCCAGGCTGGTTCCCCATAGTAGTGATGGCCCATGCCCTTAGCTAATTTAGCTCTTAAATTCGGGTCAGTTAGGTCAGGTTTTTTAAGAATGGACATAATATTTTTTTATTGTAAATGAGTATTTTATAGAGGCCCTGAAATTCCTTGCTTACGTATCATGAGAAAATGCATTAGCATAAAGACGGCCGTTAGCAGTGGTAGTACAAATGTATGTAGGCTATAGAATCTTGTTAATGTGCCCTGCCCTACGCTTACACCGCCGCGTAGTAGCTCTACAATGCTGCTCCCTACTACTGGTACAGCTTCAGGTACTCCTGTTACAATTTTTACTGCCCAGTATCCGATTTGGTCCCAAGGTAATGAGTATCCTGTTACTCCGAAGGAGACGGTAAGTACAGCCAGTATCACTCCAGTGACCCATGTTAGTTCCCTAGGTTTTTTGAAGCCGCCTGTTAGATAAACTCTGAATACATGTAGTATTAGCATTAGAACCATCATACTGGCTGACCATCGGTGTATTGATCTAATTAGCCATCCAAAGTTGACGTCTGTCATAATGTATTCAACTGATGTAAATGCTTCTGAAACTGTGGGTCTGTAGTAAAATGTCATCGCAAAGCCAGTTGCCACTTGGATTAAGAAAGAGGTAAAAACTATGCCTCCAATACAGTAGAAGATGTTCACGTGTGGTGGTACATATTTACTTGTAATATCGTCCGCTATAGCTTGAATTTCTAGTCTTTCTTCAAACCAGTCGTATATTTTTCCCATCAGAGGTTTTATTTGAGTAATAACTTTTCGCATTTGGACTATTCACTTGTAGTTCAATTATAACACAAAACTTTGGAATAGTAGTACTATTTATAGGTGAATAAGCTGTGTTAGACTATTTATAGTAAGTTTTTTTTTTACTGTAGTCAATAATTTTTTTTCTCTTTAAGTTGATTCATTATTCTTGTAACATTTACCCTTTGACTTCCTACTATATTACTAATGTCTTGGTGAGTTATATCGAATGGTATCGTAATTATATTTTTGTGAAAATAGCCAAACTTATAACTCAGAATAAGTATAAATTGTACCATTCGTTTCTGTGTACTTCTATGACATAGAATAGATATCATAGAATACTCATTATATGTACTTGTAAAATAATAAGGGGTATCTATCTTTATCTTTTTTGAACATAGAATAGCCACTACTGTTTTTGTTAGAGCATTTGCTTTATAATAAAAAGTAGTGTCTGAATCTGTAAAAAAATAGTAGGGAATAATTTCTTGTTTACCCAGTAGTTTTTTACATACAATTTCTTGGTTAGTGAAAATTTGGAGTAGTTGTATGTAACCATCTAATATGACTATAGATTTGTCTCTACTAAATGTTTTATCAAAAATAATGGAATCGTTTTTATAAATAGTGTAGATGCTGAATGAAGCATTCCAATTTTTAAAAATTGAAATCCAAAAATTCTGTACTGTTTCTTCTTCTGGCTCAGTCATATGTCCCAAAATATATTGATTGTTGATGATGATATTTGTTTGGCTTATGCTATACAATCCTATATTGCTTCAGATAATAAAAAAATTTTTATTGTTCATGATTCGTATATTGCTTTTGAATTGCTTAGCCTATATTCATTTGATTTGGTTATTAGTGATATTGCTATGCCTCATATGAATGGGTATCAACTTTTATCTATGATACGTTTAGATGATAGATTATCTACGATTCCCGTCGTGTTTTTAACAGCAAAGGGTATGACAAATGATCGTGTGAAAGCCTACGAATTGGGTTGTACCGCGTACTTGACTAAGCCATTTCATCCTTTGGAGCTATTAGCTGTCTTAGATAATCAGTTGAGTTATAGTAGCAATACTCAAGAGTTAGATTTTAGAAGATATGGAGCTATGAAAAAGGGAAAAAATATTAATTTAACTCACAGGGAAGAAAGTGTTTTAGCTCTGCTCATGCAGGGCATGATGAATCGTGAAATTGCTGAGGCTTTGTCTTTGAGTATAAGAAATGTGGAGAAACATGTTAGTCGCTTATTATTTAAAACGGGTGCTAGGAATCGTACAGAGTTGTCACAGATATTTTTTTATTCTCAAGGCGAATGACGGGACTCGAACCCGCGAATAATGAAGCCACAATCCATTGCCTTAACCCCTTGGCCACATCCGCCGTACTGGTCAGGAGAATCTTAGTATCTTTTACTCTTCCTTGTCTACTAATTTATATTACTTATCCTCTACTTTAAGTTTATGATTACTGACTATGTTTTAATTCAATTAAATGGTAAACCATTTAATTGCCTGCGAGGTATATCTTTAGAAGATTTACTACGTTACTTGAATTTCGAAATAGGCTTTGTAGTTATTGAATACAATCACATGATTATCCGTGATGGTGATTGGAAAAGCATATATATTAATTCCGGTGATAAAATAGAGGTGGTGACTGTTGTTGGAGGTGGTTAATTTAATGGATATTTCGTCTAGATACAGAGATTCGTCCTTGTTTTGTGTCTATATGAATAATTTGTACCTTAATAATCTGATTTATCTCGAATAAACTTAAACCATTGTCTATGGTTTTTTCTAGTTCAGAGATATGCAACAGAGCTAAAAAATCCCTAATTTCAACAAAAATACCATATTTCGTAATTTTTTTAATTTTCCCTAAAGTAATCTGACCAATATACAGAAATTTGCTTGATTGCTGTAGTAGAGCTCTTCTATGACTGAATAGAATCTGGTTTGTCTGATTATGTAGAGCTAAGAACTGACATGGTATTTTTTGATTGAGAAAAGTATGCTTTATTTTTCTGTCTATTATATGTGAATTTGGAATAAAACCTTTTAAGCCCTCAATGTATGTAAGTAAGCCACCTTTATTAATTTTGTGAATATGTAATTCTAAAATAATATCTTCTTGCTTTATCTGCTTAATTCTTTGCCATGCTCTTATATACTCTAGTCTTTTAATAGAAATGATCAATTGGGTCGATTTTTTATTGTATCCTAAGAGAAAAAATTCTCTTGTGTAGTTAATATGAGGTTTTGTTAGTTTATATTTATTTATACTAACTTCATTTTTAGGTAGGTATGCAAGGTGCTTACTTCCTACGTCTACTAAAAATCCCTTTTTCTCTTCGGCGAATATGCAGCCGGCTACAATATCTCCTAAATGTAGACTATACTGATACTCTGCAAGTACAGTGTTAAAGTGTAGATTTTTATACATAAAACTTTATTATTAAATAATTATGAATTTTAATAATTGAAATATTGATTTTTTTTTATATCTTCTAGTATTCTTTACCTGGAGTAAGTCGAGGTAGTTGCAAATCTGAATAGGTTTGAGGAAAGTCCAGGCTCTTTATAAATAATTATTGTTCAAGAAATTTGATTCTGAGAAATTGGAAGGAAAGTGCTACAGAAAGAACCGCTTAGTTACTTCAAGCAAGGGTGGAAAGGTGTGGTAAAGGCACACCGGTGATATCTAACAATATTATTTTGGTAAACCCCAATGAAGAGTAAGGTGTATTCTTGTGAGATTTATATTTAGTCTTGAATATAGATATGCTGCAGAGGAGCTGTAATGGAGATCAATAACTACCCTAAACCAAATTTTTGTTTTAGAACAGAACCTGGCTTATGTCTTACTCAAATCTACTTTTTTTAAGGTGGCAGTTAGATCTTTTACCAAATTTTTGTGTATCTGTTCAATTTCTTTATTAGTAAGAGTACGCTTCATTGATCTGTATGTAATTTGTAAGCTAATCTTGTTTTTTCTTTTTTTTTTCCTTGTAGATATTAATTAGTTCTATAGATTCTATATATGGTTTAATATTTCTAGTTAAATTATGAATAAGACCATATAAATACTGTAGTGACACAGCTGTGGCTACAGAAAGATTTCTCTTAATCTTAGGGTATAAGGAATAGGTATGATAGGTATAGTCTAGATGGGGAATTACCTTGGATATTTTTTTCAGTCTATTAATGTTAATTTCGAAAATATAAGTTGTGTAAGGAAGGTTGTACTTTTTAGCTAATTGATATTTAAGTTGCCCTAAAAAGCCAATTACTTCATTGTTATTAACAATATAGCCTGTATGCTTATTATAAATGTATGGCTTAGCATTTTCTACAATATAGTCTTCTGGAGCTTCTAGTGACCATTTAACCGTGGCATTTATTTGGTCAAGCAAACTTTCTATATGTCCCTTAGCTTGAACCCAAGTTAATGGATATCCTAAGCTGTACCAGTTATTCCTATTAAAACTCTCATTTTGGATTATACCGGCTAAGTGAAACACCTCATAGTAAAATTTTTTCTTTCTATTTGGAATAAAAACTTTTCCTATCTCAAAAATCTCAAAATCGTAGTAGAAATTTTTAAGATTAAAAGCTTTGTTTAAAATTAAGCCTTCAATTAAATTAGTACGTAAAACACTTTGTTCTTTGCTCAAAGGATTAATCAAATGAATTGAGTTATTCTCATACTTTTTACCTAAGGAATAATTCATAACTTGATGGAAGCCCATAGATCTTATCTTAGCTTTTAATAAAAGATGGAAAGTAAGATCTTGATTAGAATAGTTATAGTATTTAAAGTAGGGGAGTCGATCTTTAAATTGATTGAACCCGTATATTCTCCCAATTTCTTCAATAATGTCAATTTCTTCTGTAATATCTATTTGTCTAGAATGAGGTGCTTGAGCAATAAAAAAATTCTTTTTGATAGAGTAATCTAAAATCGAGCTTTTTTTAGTATATTTTTGATTGATTTTTGGTTTATATTTTTTTTGTGAATTTGTTCCGGATGTTAGAGGACCTAAAACTTGTTTGATCTTTCTGTAACTACATCTAATAAGGGGAGGTTGAATAGTTACTTTTTTGTAGCAATATATATATTGACTTCTAGATAAGTAGTTTAAATTTTGAAAAATGTTATGATATGCCTGAAGTATGTATTTGCCCGAATAATTGTTTTGTTTGTAGCTTTCATTGGTAATTAGATTAACTAGCAGAATACTTTTTTGATGGACATATTTGTTGATGCTATGTTTTGTAATGGTATTGATAATTCTGTTTTTAAGATATATTTTTTTGTTAGTATGTTCATACATTATCTGGAGTTTTTCATTCCCTATTTCTATATTCTGGTTGTAATTTTTGTCAATAACATAAATATTAATTTCTTCTCCCCATTTAATTTTTGCAAATGTTATTATATCTAGAATATTATAGTTGGGTTGAATATCATATGCTAATAAGTAATCTACAATATGTGGATAGCTGTCTAGGATATTAATATTATCAATTAGACTAATGTAAATCTGTTTTAAGTATAGGTTAAATGATTTATTTTCAATGAGATGAGTGTTGAATAATGGTTGAGTAATTTTTAATGATTTATCAGTTAAAGTAGATATTTCTTTGGAAATGTCTACAAAGCTACTAATATCTGTACGGTTTGCTGTTAGATTAAAATTGAAAATAATATCCTTGATTTTTTTATCGTAAAATATTCTTTCTGTTTCCAATCCCGCTGAAGTTAATTGTTGTGCTAGCTGCGTAGGTCGGTAGTTCTTTAAATTGATTATTTGTTGTAAGCAGTTCCAAGAAGCTTTCATATTTAAAGTTTATATATTTATATCTATAAATTAGTACTTCTACTCATTAATAATTTAAGAAGAAGCTTTGGTAAATGAAAGATTATTTTTTTTGGAGTAACGTTCCATAAAACGCATAAATCTGTCCCAGTCTTTAGGACTTTTAATAATATAGACGGATTCAATGGCTTTTGGTTTGCCGTTAACAAATTTTGCGCTGACATCACGAGTTACTAACTCACCTTCCTGATCTTTTAGGTACATGCCAGTTATATCCCCTTTATCTTGCATCTCAGAGGTGAGAATATCGGGATTGTTGAATCTAAATGTTGCTGTTCCGGTACTACCGTCTCTTGATCTAGTAAGTCTAATGTCTGGGATAATATTTTCATTAATACCCTTAATAAATTGAATATACGCCATGTTTATAAATATTTGATGAAGATTGTTCCTCTATTATACACTCTAAAATAATTTTGTTTGATTAAGTACGTTTATTCAGCCTAGTTTTAAGCAAGTCCTAGTTCACTTATCAATTAAATTTATACGAATAAGAAGTCTATTATTCTTTACCATTATTTGATCCGATGTAGAATTAGTTAGTTTATAGGCAATTTTTTAGTATACTATTTGATTTACTACAATAGATAAATTCATCTCTAGTAATAGGGTAAGAAAACTATGGCTCTGTTAATTACGAGTTTACTGGGGTGGGAGGATTCGAACCTGCGAATAACGGAGTCAAAGTCCGTTGCCTTACCACTTGGCGACACCCCATGTTGCTTGTATGATAATCTTCTACTATATTTTTGTATATACAAAATTGCTTTAATATCTATCTATTTGACTTAATTTTATTTTTATATACTCTATTATTTTTTCTTCTTGAACAGTTTCTTGAAATTTCCCTTTGAGCCATTTTATGGTTACTGTTCTATTAAGAATCTCATTCTCACCTATAATTATGCAGCATAGAGCCTTGTTTTTGATAGCTTTTTGTATTTGTTTTTGAATATTTATATCTTCTAGTTCTAGATGAAATAATATATTGGCTGATCTAAGTTTTGTTATAATTTCCAGACCTTTTTGATTTTCTTTATGGCTTTGTATAATTACGTGGACACGTTTCTTGTCATTTGATATTTTGTCTATTTTATCTCTAATTATCATAAGTCTTTCAATACCAATTGCACATCCAACACCGGGTAAGTTTGGTCCACCTAAGCTATTTATAAGTTCGTTGTAGCGTCCACCACCACATATTGTATTTTGTCCTCCAAGTTTTTTACTGGTAATTTCAAACGTTGTGTCGTTGTAATAATCGAGACCTCTAACTAGTTTATGGTTGATTTTATAGGTGATGTTTAGATCATCTAGATATTTGCAAACTGCTGTAAAATGTTTTAGAGATTTTTTGCCTAGATAGTCAATTAAAATAGGTGCTTTATTTAGTATGGACTGAATTTTTGGATCTTTGCTGTCTAAAAGGCGTAGTGGGTTGTTAAGTAGTCTTTTTCTAACTGTTACATCTAAATCGTATTCAAATTCACTCATATAATTCACTAGATCTTTAGTGTATTGTATTCTTTCTTCTTTGTTACCTATGGAGTTAATCTCAATTTGGTAGTCTTGACATCTTAATGTATCAAGAATCTGTTTGATAATAGTAATAACTTCAACTTCTGCTAAAGGACTATTACTACCAATACACTCTATTCCCAATTGGTGGAATTGTCTTTGTCTTCCACTTTGTGGTCTCTCATACCTAAACATTGGTCCCATGTACCAAAGTTTTTGAATATTATTATCTAGATAAAGTTTGTTGTTGATAATTGCTCTCGCAATGGGAGCCGTACCTTCAGGTCTAAGCGTTAGAGCTCTTCCTCCACGATCTGAAAAGATATACATTTCTTTGCTAACGATGTCGGTGTTGTTACCTACACTTCTCAAAAAAAGATCTGTTGTTTCTACAATAGGTGTTTTGATTTCTAGGTAATCATAGATGTTGAAAATTTCAATTGCCTTTAGGTATAGTTCTTGCCATTTGTAAATATCACTTGGTAATATATCTTTAGTGCCTCGTATAGTCTGCATATTAGATTAGTTGAAGTAATTTTATATATAATAAATTATCGGGCAAGGAGGGATTCGAACCCCCGGCACCGTGGTTCGTAGCCACGTGCTCTAATCCACTGAGCTACAAGCCCTCTATTGCTAATTATACTACAATTATATAAGGATTGGAGAACCTATAGTTAATTCTTATGAAATATGTTCAAGAAACATCTATCAATGAAAAGATACTTTACGATGTGAAAGCTAGGAAAGAATTGGAAAAGGGAATAGATATAATATTTGCAGTAATTAGTTCGACTTTAGGGCCAACTGGGAAAAATGTTCTATTGCAATACTCCTCAGGCTCGTGTGAAATAGTGAATAGTGGAGCTAAGATTGCTCGGGAAATACAGTTGGAAGATGAATTTCAAAATATTGGAGCTTCTTTAATTCGACAAGTTGCTTCTAAAACTTATTATACGGTTGGAGATGGTGTTACTACGGCTGTCGTACTTGCATATAGTATTATTAAGCAAGGATTACAAGTTAGATATTCTGGTGTAGATCCAGTATCTATTAAGCAAGGTATTAGAAAAGCATTGTATTTTTTGATAGATAAAATAGCTGATTATGCAAAACCTGTTGAAGAAATAAAAGATCTAGCATGTATAGCTTCAATGGCAGCAGGTTGTAATTCTCAGATCGGATCTATTGTTGCTAGAGCTATCTGTATGACAGCTAATAAAGGTTTAATTACAATAGAAAAAACTAATTCGCCAGGTATAAGGTTGGATCTAGTAGAGGGAATAAAATTTGACATAAGGTCTTTATCGCCAGATATTTTTAGTATGATCTCAGAGAAAGAGGTGGTACAGTATAATCCGTATATTTTAGTTACAGATCAAAAAATTACTTGTGTTAATAAAGAAATTGTTCCTATATTAGAGCAGGTTAGTAAGACTGGAAGACCTCTACTTTTAGTTATTGATTCTATTGAAAGACAGGCATTAAGTACTTTAGTTGTTAATTATTTAAAAAAAGTAGTTAATGTGTTTGCGATAAAAATACCAGGTTTTTTGGACCAAAAAAAAGAATTCCTTTATGATTTTGCATTCTTAACCGGTAGCGATATTATATCTTATGAGACGGGACGAACTTTGCGGTCGGCATCTCTAAGTATGATGGGCTCTGCTGAACGTGTAATAATATCAGAGAACTCGATTCTATTGACTCCTAGTGATAGTGAAAAAAAACTAGTGTTGAGCTCACAACTGAAAAAGCAAATAGAGAAAACTTCTGGTTGTTACGAAAGAGAAAAATTGAGAACGAGATTAAATAATCTCTCGGGTCAAATTGCATTAATACGTGTTGGTGGATCGGATGATTCTGAAAGAGATTGTTTAAAGTCTGACCTTGAGGTTTCGATTCGAGCAACGAAATTAGCAATTAGAGAAGGGGTTGTACCGGGTGGAGGAGCAACTTTTTTACATTTAAGTACGTCCTTAATATCCTGGTCTAAAAGTATTTTATCTTTTGAAGAACGTTCGGGTGCACTATTATTAGCCAAAGCTTTGTATGCACCAGCCGGAAATATAATAAAAAATTCTGGTCTAGATACGAACATAAGTAGTGTATTGGAAAAAATGAGGGACAATGGTTTTGGTTATGGTTATGATGTTTTAAGTGATCAGATAGTTAATATGTATACTCACGGTATAGTTGACTCGGCACAGGTTTTACGTTCTTCTTTACAAAATGCAGTATCAATTGCATCATTGGTTTTGATTACTGAGTGTGTTATATGTTGTAATTAAATATTTATATAGAAGATATGAATTGCCTTTTCCTATGGTATTGTATATAACGTATAGATTATTGACTGCAAGTTGATCTACGTATTTGTTACAGTTTGGTCTTAGTCTAGTCTTGCTACTGTATCTATAATGCTGCTGGTATGTATACCTAAAGCGTCGTAAGTAATTTGAAGTCGGAGAAGAGTACTTAGTATGATTAGTTAGACTGGATGTATAATCTGTGAGGATGTAGATGATTTTTCTATTTATACCTTCACTTATTAGTTCTTTATAAATAAGATTGAGAATCATAACTATTGATATATTAATATTCTTAAAAGTCTCTAGTTGTTTTTTGTACTTTATGGGGATGTCAATAGTATCTTCTTGCGTTGTTGTAAAAATTTCTTGTTCTTTGTTGTTCACTGTCAACTTTATACTACAGAAAGTAATTAATAAGTTATTTATTTTCATTCTAGATATCGACTAGGTTTTATTTGTTTGTTACATTTTGTCCTAAAAATTTTTGTTTCCATCTTAAAACAAAAGTGTTAGATAAAACTATATTGGTTACTCAGGACCCCTATATGTTTTGTAAGAAATTACAGTCGGAAAATACTTGCTCTATTTCATTCCTAGATGCTTTTTTTTCCTGCCAATAGTTTATTATTTGGCTAGCTCTATTTAATAGTTCTATTTTATCATTCTCTGATATCCATGGTTTTGACCGCAATTCGTTTTTTATTTCTTGCCAAGCGTCATTACGTGGCCAGAAGAAGTAAATTGTTAGTGGACTAAAGCCTACTTTTTGCACATGGTCGATTGCGATACCTAAGTTGGTATTCAATAGGATTACTCGTAAGGTGAATTTTTTCAAAATTATGAACCTATTTATTATTTTTTCAGTAAATATTCTACTGTTTTGCTTATTTGAGCTCCTTCTTGAACTCTTTTTTTTAATAGCTGTGAGGTTGATATTTTTATTCTTGTTGTTTGGGTTATAGAAGCCAACTTCTTCCAATGCCCTCCCGTCGCGTCTTTTTTTCTGCTATCAATTATAATTATCCTGTATATAGCCTTTTTTTTGCGGCCGTATCTTTTTAGACGTATTTTCAGCATAGTTTGGTTAGTTAGATAAGCGGTCGATTATATCTATATTTTCTATAGTGGTAATAAGCTAATTTAATTTCACTTATAGTCGGGACATTATATGTCTTTTAAGAGATATGGTCAAGTGTGATTTATACCGTTGATTCTAATCTAATGTTATTGAAAATAACCATTAAACATTGTAAAAAAAGTATACCTAACATAGGCGAGACATCCATACCAAATATCATAGGTATTGTTCCTCGAAATAATCTTAAATATGGATCAGTTAATCTATTCAATGAACAGAATGGTTCATTATACCAGTTAACAGTAGGAAACCAGGCTAATGATAATTTGAGTAGTATTAAGATAAGGTAAATTTCGGAAAAGTTAGCTATGGATGTAAAAATTAGATTAAAAGAATTAGTAATGATATTCATTCTATGTTTTTTGTTAACTTTTGATAGATGTTATGTATGTTGTATATAATTAATTTGCATTTCTTCTTTATATAATACTTCTTATTATTCTAGTTGTGTATATATTTAGCTTAGGATACCTATCACTAATCTGAATTAAGTCTTCATTTTTACAGTATATTGTACAGACTCGAATATGTTGAATATTAAGATTATTTGTTTCAGTGAGTTGTCTTATAAGTTCGATCAGATAAAATATCTTAGACTGGCATAGTGCAATAATTATTTTTGTATTTGTCTTTATTTCCGTAAGTTCGTTAGGAAGAGAGTTTTCTAAATCAATAACTTTTACTTTGCATTTAGGAATGATGTAAGCGATCTCCTGGATAAAGTGTAACGAATCCTGTTGGTCTGTAATAATCATATAGCTCTCTTGTGGGTCTATGATAGTTATACTGTCTTGGTAATCAAGTTTTTGAATAGTTAGTCTATAAGTTAAAAGCCAATCACGAAGACTTTCGTATATAAGAAATAGGCCAAGCTGACTAAGGATATATTTCTCTAGATTGTAAGGTAAGTATAAATATTTATTAATATTTGATAAGTAGGTAATTATTGGATGTGATACAATACGAATATTTAATTTCATTATTTCAATTTTATATACAGTAATACTATTGTAGTATACTTTTAAACAAAATCTATGTCAGATAATTTACGCAACCAGTGGATATGGGGTTTTACATATGGAGCGGAAAACTGGAATGGAAGATTGGCTATGTTAGCTTTTGTTGTAGTTTTTCTCGTTGAGTTGATTTTAAATTTTCCTATTGTATTGTTGTTAGGTCTGTAGTGTCAGTATCTGCTAAAAAATTAAGACCACTTCCATGTATGGAAGCGGTCTCTAATAATTATCTTTTATTTCTAATCTAGTGGTCTCATTGATAATACAGCCTCGTTTTCTCGGTTGATACCTTTCTCAAATCCAGCCGCAGCTGCTCTTGCTCTTCCCGCGTGCCAAAGATGTCCTATAAATAAGAAGAATCCAAGGAAGAAATGGGATGTTGTTAGCCACGATCTTGGTGATACGTAGTTGAAAGAGTTGATCTCTGTAGCTACGCCACCTACTGAATTTAGTGAGCCTAGGGGAGCATGTGTCATGTATTCTGCTGCTCTCCTCTCTTGCCAGGGTTGTATATCGTTTTTGATTTTGTTTAGATCGAGTCCATTGGGCCCTCTTAATGGTTCTACCCAGGGTGCTCTTAGGTCCCAAAATCTCATAGTTTCTCCGCCAAAAATGATTTCACCGCTTGGTGATCTCATGAGATATTTGCCTAATCCTGTGGGGCCCTGTGCTGAAGCTACATTAGCTCCAAGCCTCTGGTCTCTTACCAGGAATGTGAATGCTTGTGCCTGTGAGGCTTCGGGTCCAGTGGGGCCGTAAAATTCGCTTGGATAGGCGGTATTATTATACCATGAGTAGTTAGATACTGTTAGTCCCATTATTGATAAAGCACCCAGGCTATAGGATAGATAAGCTTCCCCTGACCATACAAAAGCTCTTCTTGCCCATGCGAAGGGCTTAGTGAGTACGTGCCAAGCGCCGCCAGCGATGCATATTACTCCTATCCATACGTGGCCTCCAATGAGATCTTCCATATTATTGACACTAACTATCCACCCGTCTCCGCCAAAGGGCGACTTTAGGATATATCCGAAAATAACCAACGGGTTTAATGTCGGATTAGTGATAAGTCTCACATCACCTCCGCCCGGAGCCCAAGTATCATATACGCCTCCGATAAATAGTGCCTTTATAACCAGTAAGAATGATCCTATACCAAGTAGGATCAGGTGTATACCTAGTATTGTTGTCATTTTATTTTTATCTCGCCAATCATAGCCAAAGAATGGGAAGGATTCTTCAAGTGTATCTGGTCCTATGATTGAGTGGTATAAGCCTCCAAAGCCAAGTACGGCGGATGAAATAAGATGTAGTACACCTACGACGAAATAGGGGTATATACTATTGATTTCCCCTCCCGGTCCTACACCCCATCCCAGCGTAGCTAGGTGCGGTATTAGTATGAATCCTTGTTCATACAAGGGTTTTTCAGGAATGAAGTGGGCTACTTCAAAAAGAGTCATGGCTCCCGTCCAAAAAACCATCACACCGGCGTGGGCTACATGTGCTCCTAGTAATTTTCCGGATACATTTATCAACCTGGCGTTTCCTGACCACCAGGCAAATCCCGTTGATTCTAGGTCTCTACCGCCAATTTCAGTATTTGTATTAAAGGGCGTTTCCACGTGGTAAAACCTCCTCTGGGAATATAAAGTTTTCGTGAGGTTGATCTTGTGCAGCCATCCACGAACGTATACCCTCATTTAGTAGGATATTTTTAGTGTAAAATGTCTCAAATTCAGGGTCTTCCGCGGCTCGTAGTTCCTGGGAAACGAAATCGTAGGCCCTTAGATTTAAAGCTAGTCCGACGATGCCAAAGGCACTTGTCCACATGCCAGTTACTGGTACGAATAGCATAAAGAAGTGTAACCATCTTTTATTTGAGAAAGCTACTCCAAATATTTGTGACCAAAAGCGGTTAGCAGTGACCATTGAATATGTCTCTTCTGACTGTGTGGGTGTGAATGCCCTAAATGTGTCAGCTGCGTCTCCATCTTCAAATAAGGTGTTCTGTACAGTTGCTCCGTGTATAGCACAGAGTAGAGCTCCTCCTAGTATGCCTGCAACACCCATCATGTGAAATGGGTTTAGGGTCCAGTTATGGAAGCCCTGTAAGAATAATAAGAATCTGAAGATTGCTGCGACACCGAAGCTCGGTGCAAAAAACCAACTAGCTTGCCCTAACGGGTACATTAGAAACACGGACACGAAAACTGCTATTGGTCCTGAAAAAGCTATCGCGTTGTATGGTCTGATGCCAACTAGGCGTGCGATTTCAAACTGTCTTAGGCAGAAGCCAATTAGCCCAAATGATCCGTGTAAGGCAATAAAAGCCCACAAACCTCCTATTTGGCACCATCGTGTAAAGTCACCTTGTGCTTCGGGTCCCCATAAAAGCAAGAGTGAGTGTCCCATGCTGTTTGCTGGTGTTGAGACAGCTGAGGTTAAAAAATTACATCCTTCAAGATAGGAACTGGCTAGTCCGTGAGTGTACCAGGAAGTTACGAATGTTGTTCCTGTTAGCCATCCGCCTAGCGATAGATAGGCGCAGGGAAATAAAAGTAGTCCGGACCAACCAACGAAGACAAACCGGTCTCTCTTTACCCAGTCGTCTATAAGGTCAAACCATCCGCGGTTTTTTTCTTGTCCAATTGCAATAGTCATTTTTAAGCTCTCCAAGTGGATCTTAGTTTTTAGATTAGATTAATAAAGCATGTGACATCACCCTAGAGCAACTCGACATAACTTTACTTTTCTTTACGCTTAAGCTAATTATAAGTTGTATTGCTAAAAAAGAGTAGAAACTTGGTCAATTTCACTGATCAAGTTCTCTAAGTTAACTTAATACAGCAATACATTATACTACACCAGTAGATAAATCATATTAATTTTGCCCTTAATATTTGACTTATTTAATTCTTTGAAATAAGTAGCCTGTTCCTCTTGCAGTTAGTATAAGGTCTGGATTTCCAGGGTCATCTTCGAGCTTAGCCCTGAGTCTTGAAATATGTACATCTACCACCCTAGTGTCTACATGTCTTTCTGGTGTGTATCCCCAAACCTCTTGTAGAATACATGATCTTGAGAAAGGTTCACCTGCCTTGCTTACAAGTAACTCTAATAAACTAAACTCCATGCCTGTTAGCCGAACTCTATTATTGTATTTATACACTTGTCTCTTATTCGTATCTACTTTTAGAAAGCCAATCTGAATTACTCCTGAGCTCGGTATACTTTGGTGAATTTTTATTCTATCTACTCTTCTGAGAACAGATCTAATTCTTGCCTCAAGTTCTTTTGGAGAGAAAGGCTTAACTACATAGTCATCTGCACCTAATTCAAGTCCCGTAATACGATCGGAAACATCTCCAAGTGCAGTTAGCATGATTATGGGTACATCAGATTCTTTACGTAATTCCTGACATACACCGTATCCGTCCAGTTTAGGCATCATCACATCAAGTACAACTAAGTTAGGATATTCCTGACGGAAAATTTTTAATGCTTCTTCTCCATTAGATGCACTTATTACCTCGTAACCAATCATAGATAATCTAGTCTCTAGAATTCTTCTTATACTTGTTTCATCATCAACAATTAGGATTTTTTCTTTACAATTATTCAAGATGTTTATTCCTCCTCTTTATAACTATCTCAGGTCTAGTAGTGGATCTAGATTCGTATATTAAATTAATAGCCTACTGTAAATTTTTCTGAAGTTCAATTTAGTGCATTATTCTCCTGCTAATTGTCATTTTGTTTATCAATACTAATTACTGTTAGTACCTTAACCTCTTTATCTTGATTCTTATATGATCCTAATCCATTAATTTAGTCTATTTACTCTTCTATGATTACAATCAACTCTGTATATTTGTATCTTTCTATATTTAGTTTTTTGAGGGGCTTGACAATTAATCTAGTAGCCGTTACTATACGTACCATGTTGGTAACAAAACAACAAAAAAATAAATAATTCTGGAAACAACGGAGAGTTTGATCCTGGCTCAGGATGAACGCTGGCGGTATGCCTAACACATGCAAGTCGAACGAAAGCTTAAGCTTTAGTGGCGGACGGGTGAGTAAAGCATGAGAATCTGCCCCTAGGAGAGGAATAACAGTTGGAAACGACTGCTAATACCTCGTATGCTACTTGTAGTCAAAGGAGTCATCCGCCTGGGGACGAGCTCATGTCTGATTAGCTAGTTGGTAGAGTAAAAGCCTACCAAGGCGACGATCAGTAGCTGGTTTGAGAGGACGATCAGCCACACTGGGACTGAGACACGGCCCAGACTTCTACGGAAGGCAGCAGTGGGGAATTTTCCGCAATGGGCGCAAGCCTGACGGAGCAATACCGCGTGAGGGAAGAATGCCTGAGGGTTGTAAACCTCTTTTTTTAGGAAAGAAGAATTGACGGTACCTAAAGAATAAGCATCGGCTAACTCCGTGCCAGCAGCCGCGGTAATACGGGGGATGCAAGCGTTATCCGGAATCACTGGGCGTAAAGAGTCTGTAGGTGGCTTTTTAAGTCTGCTGTTAAATATCGGAGCTCAACTTTGAATCAGCAGCAGAAACTAATAAGCTTGAGTATGGTAGGGGCAAAGGGAATTCCCAGTGTAGCGGTGAAATGCGTAGATATTGGGAAGAACACCAGTGGCGAAAGCGCTTTGCTAAGCCATTACTGACACTCAGAGACGAAAGCTAAGGAAGTCAATGGGATTAGATACCCCAGTAGTCTTAGCCGTAAACTATGGATACTAGATGTTGCACGTATCGATCCGTGCAGTATCGTAGCTAACGCGTTAAGTATCCCGCCTGGGAAGTATGCTCGCAAGAGTGAAACTCAAAGGAATTGACGGGGGCCCGCACAAGCGGTGGAGCATGTGGTTTAATTCGATGCAACGCGAAGAACCTTACCAAGGCTTGACATATCGCAAATTTATCTGAAAGGAAAAAGTGCCTTAGGGAATGCGAATACAGGTGGTGCATGGCTGTCGTCAGCTCGTGTCGTGAGATGTTGGGTTAAGTCCCGCAACGAGCGCAACCCTTGTTTTTAGTTGCCATCATTTAGTTGGGGACTCTAGAAAGACTGCCGGTGACAAACCGGAGGAAGGTGAGGATGACGTCAAGTCAGCATGCCCCTTATGTCTTGGGCTACACACGTGCTACAATGATCATGACAAAGAGTAGCTAACTCGCGAGAACAAGCAAATCTCATAAACATGATCTAAGTTCGGATTGCAGGCTGAAACTCGCCTGCATGAAGCTGGAATCGCTAGTAATCGCCGGTCAGCCATACGGCGGTGAATCCGTTCCCGGGCCTTGTACACACCGCCCGTCACACCATGGAAGTTGGCTATGCCCAAAGTCGTTACTCTAACCTTTATTTGGGAGAGTTCGCCTAAGGCAGAGCTAATGACTGGGGTGAAGTCGTAACAAGGTAGCCGTACTGGAAGGTGCGGCTGGATCACCTCCTTTTAAGGAAATATAAATTCCAAGATCGGAAAGGGCTATTAGCTCAGTTGGTTAGAGCACACCCCTGATAAGGGTGAGGCCCCTGGTTCAAGTCCAGGATAGCCCAAAAGTTTTGTGCAGTGGGGGTATAGCTCAGCTGGTAGAGCGCTGCTTTTGCAAGGCAGATGCCAGCGGTTCGAGTCCGCTTACCTCCAAAGAAAATAACAAACATTTTATACTTGTTAGTCCTAGAAAGCTATTTAATCTTCTTGTGATCAAGTAACTAAGGGCTTACGGTGGATACCTTGGCATCCAGAAGCGATGAAGGGCGTGACTACCGACGAAATGCTTCGATGAGCCGGAAGTAGGCTAAGACTCGGAGGTACCCGAATAAGGCAACTTCTTGAACTGCTTATCGAACCAATAGATAAGTAAGAGCAAACCTAGTGAACTGAAACATCTTAGTACCTAGAGGAAAAGAAAGCAAAAGCGATTCCCGAAGTAGCGGTGAGCGAAATGGGAACAGCCCAAACCACAAAAATATTTTGTGGGGTTGTGGGACAGCTAAAAGACATATGAAAGGTTAGGTAAAGTACTTGGAATAGTACACCCTAGAGGGTGAAAGTCCCGTAGTCGAAAACCGGCTATATGTCAGTTGTATCCCGAGTAGTGTGGGACACGTGAAACCCCGCATGAATCCACGAGGACCACCTCGTAAGGCTAAATATTCCTGGATGACCTATAGCGAAACAGTACCGTGAGGGAAAGGTGAAAAGAACCCCGTGAGGGGAGTGAAAAAGAACATGAAACCGTAAGTCTACAAGCAGTAGGAAAACGACTAAACGTTTGACTCCGTGCATGTTGAAGAATGAGCCGGCGACTTATGTGTAGTGGCAGGTTAAAATAGAGAATATTGGAGCCATAGTGAAAGCGAGCTTTAAGAGAGCGTAAGTCACTATATATAGACCCGAAACCGGATGATCTAGCCATGGCCAGGGTGAAACTTAGGTAATACTAAGTGGAGGTCCGAACCGACTGATGTTGAAAAATCAGCGGATGAGCTGTGGTTAGGGGTGAAATGCCAATCGAATCCGGAGCTAGCTGGTTCTCCCCGAAATGTGTTGAGGCGCAGCGACTAATAGTCAAACCTAGGGGTAAAGCACTGTTTCGATGCGGGCTGCGAGAGCGGTACCAAATCGATGCAAACTCTGAATACTAGGCGTAAAGTTAGTCAGTGAGACAGTGGGGGATAAGCTCCATTGTCAAAAGGGAAACAGCCCAGACCACCAGCTAAGGCCCCTAAATATAAGCTAAGTGATAAAGGAGGTGAAATTGCTCAGACAGCCAGGAGGTTTGCTTAGAAGCAGCAATCCTTTAAAGAGTGCGTAATAGCTCACTGGTCAAGTGATCTTGCGCCGAAAATGAACGGGACTAAGCTTATTGCCGAAACTGTGGGATGTTTACATCGGTAGGGGAGCGTTCTGTGTTAGGTTGAAGCATTAGCGTAAGCGGATGTGGACAAAGCAGAAGTGAGAATGTCGGCTTGAGTAGCGAAAACATTGGTGAGAATCCAATGCCCCGAAAACCCAAGGATTCCTTCGGAAGGCTCGTCCACGAAGGGTAAGTCAGGACCTAAGGCGAGGCTGAAAAGCGTAGTCGATGGATAACAGATTAATATTTCTGTACTATGTGCTATTGATATCGAGGGACGAAGAAGGCTATATCATCCGAAGGTTGGTTATCGGTTCAAGTCCATAAGGCGATGAAAAAAGCAAAAACTTTTTGAGCTAAAAGATGAGTACAAGATACTAAGGTATCAAAGTGATTGATGCCATACTTCCTAGAAAAGCTTGCAATATCCTAGATAGCATATACCTGTACCGTAAACCGACACAGGTAGGTAGGTAGAGAATACCAAGGGGCGCGAGATAACTCTCTCTAAGGAACTCGGCAAAATAGCCCCGTAACTTCGGGAGAAGGGGTGCCCTATGAAGGGTCGCAGTGACCAGGCCCAAACGACTGTTTAGCAAAAACACAGGTCTCCGCGAAGTCGTAAGACGATGTATGGGGGCTGACGCCTGCCCAGTGCCGGAAGGTTAAAGAAATTTGTTAGTTATTAAATGAAGCTTATGACTGAAGCCCCGGTGAACGGCGGCCGTAACTATAACGGTCCTAAGGTAGCGAAATTCCTTGTCGGGTAAGTTCCGACCCGCACGAAAGGCGTAACGATTTGGGCACTGTCTCGGAGAGAGACTCGGCGAAATAGAATTGTCTGTGAAGATGCGGACTACCTGCACCAGGACAGAAAGACCCTATGAAGCTTTACTGTAGCCTGGTATTGAAGTCAAGTCTATCATGTGCAGTATAGGTGGGAAGCAAAGAAAGTATATTTGCGGATATACCAGAGCTAGCAGTGAGATACCACTCTTGATAAACTAGACTTCTAATTTTGGATGCCATTATCTGGCCAAAAGACATTGCCAGGTGGGCAGTTTGACTGGGGCGGTCGCCTCCTAAAAGGTAACGGAGGCGTGCAAAGGTTTTCTCAGACTGGTCGGAAATCAGTCGTAGAGTGTAAAGGCATAAGAAAGCTTAACTGCGAGACCTACAAGTCGAGCAGAGACGAAAGTCGGCCTTAGTGATCCGACGGTGCTGAGTGGAAAGGCTGTCGCTCAACGGATAAAAGTTACTCTAGGGATAACAGGCTGATCTCCCCCAAGAGTTCACATCGACGGGGAGGTTTGGCACCTCGATGTCGGCTCATCGCATCCTGGGGCGGTAGTACGTCCCAAGGGTTGGGCTGTTCGCCCATGAAAGCGGTACGCGAGCTGGGTTCAGAACGTCGTGAGACAGTTCGGTCCATATCCGGTGCAGGCGTTAGAGTATTGAGAGAAACTCTTCTTAGTACGAGAGGACCGGAAGAGACGCACCTCTGGTGTACCAGTTATTGTGCCAACAGTAAACGCTGGGTAGCTAAGTGCGGATTAGATAACCGCTGAAAGCATCTAAGTGGGAAGCTAGCCTCAAGATAAGTACTCTTTCTGCGATAGCAGTGAAGATCACGGCCAGACTAGCCGTTAGATAGGCATTAAGTATAAGTACAGTAATGTATTAAGCTGAGATGTACTAACAGATCAAAAACTTGAGATTGTAATATAACACTTGTAGAATGTCAATAGTCTCTATGTTCTGATATTTATAGCGCAGTAGATCCACTCCGATCCATCCCGAACTCGGTTGTTAAATGCTGCAGCGGCGATAATACTAGAGAAGAAATTGTCTGGAAAAGTAGCTCAATATCAGAACT